GGATTTTACCTTGAAAGGAAACTGAAGAGGAACAAGAGCGGGTGATTGAGCTGAATAATATCTATTAGCTCTAAAGATATGATAATATGGAGAAGACTGAATTGTCTTAAGCATAAACAAACTAAAGTAGGGTCATTCATTATTAAACAAACTGTAAAACACAGATTATTCACATTTGATTCGGTGGTCAAAGACGAATTCGAAGCTGTCCTGTGATAGTTGCCTGTTTCTCAAGGGAAAAATACAAATGTTTAATATGCCTCCTAAGTTATCCAAAACATAAAGAAATGTTAGCGCAAATTAAAGAAGTCATTAAATCTGTTGCTAAATGAAAGAAACATAAGCCAGATGCTGGCATAAAAACCTAGGATAACGTATATAGAAATCAGTTGGTTGAAAGGTTGATTATTAGACCTCAAATCAATTTATCGTTAGTTGTTGATCTCTAAAACGAAACCTTTTAACATACATATCCGGAAAGCTGTATGCCTTGAGAAAGGCTTGTACAGTTTGGGAAGAGACTTTTCTCATCTATGAAAAAAGAAAAGAAAGGTCCACTTCAACCGAAATGCCTTTAGGAACATCGGTGCATAACATAGAATTAACACCTGGGAAAGGTGGACAATTAGTTAGATCTGCTGGTACTGTGGGAAAAATTATCGCAAAAGAAGGTCGGTCGGCTACGGTAAGGTTACCGTCTGGAGAAATCCGTTTAATTTTTCAGGATTGCCTTGCAACGGTTGGCCAAGTAGGAAACACTGATGCTAATAATCGAACTTCAGGGAAAGCTGGATCTAGACGGTGGCTTGGAAAGCGCCCCCATGTAAGGGGTGTAGCCATGAATCCTGTAGATCATCCTCATGGCGGTGGGGAAGGCAGGGCTCCAATTGGTGGAAAAAAGCCATTGACTCCATGGGGTCGTGTTGCACTTGGTGGTAGAAGTCGAAAAAGAACCAAATATAGTAATATTTTTATCCTTCGACATCGTAGAAAAAATTGAAACAATAGAAATAACAAACAAGAGGTGAGTCATTGTGGCACGTTCACTAGAAAAAGGTCCTTTTGTAGCCGATCATTCATTACGAAAAATTGGTGCTCTTAATACGAAAGGGGAGAGAGAAATAATAGTGACTTGGTCCCGCGCTTCTGCAATAGTTCCTACAATGATCGGTCATACAATTGCCGTTTACAATGGACAAGAACATTTACCTATTTATATAACAGATCGTATGGTGGGACATAAACTGGGGGAATTTGCACCTACTCGTAATTTTCGAGGACATGCAAAAAACGATGGAAAGTCCCGTCGCTAACTAACTAGGAAAAAATATTAAATGAAGGCTAATGACAATTTGAAAAAAGAAGCACGAGCTTTGGCTAGATATGTTAACATATCAGTCTACAAAGCACGCAGAGTAATCGATCAAATTCGTGGTCGTTCATATGAAGAAGCACTTATATTACTGGAATTCATGCCCTATCGGGCGTGTTATCCGATATTGCAATTAGTATTTTCCGCAGCTGCAAATGCTAGTCATAATTTGGGATTAGGGAAGGCTGATATCTTTATCACCGAGGCTAAAGTGGATAAGGGCTCTGTATCTAGACGGTTCCGACCCAGAGCTAGAGGACGTGCTTATCCGATACGCAAGTCAACCTGTCATATAACAGTTGCAATGGGAACGAAATCTAAATAGCAGTATTTCCATAAAAATAGGGTAATTTAATGATAATCTATTAGAAAAAAAGAGATTTATGGGACAAAAAATCCATCCACTTGGCTTTCGACTTGGTACAACTCAGAATCACTGTTCCCATTGGTTTGCGCGACCAAAGGACTATTCAAAATCTATCGAGGAAGATCAGAAAATACGTGATTGTATTAATAAGTATATACGGGATAATATGAGGGATTCACTAGATTACGGAGGAATCGCTCGTATCGAAATTAAAAGAAAAACAGATCTGGTTCGGGTCGAAATATATACCGGTTTTCCAGATTTATTTATGGAGGATCATGGTTTGGGAATCGAACAGTTAAAGGCAAGTATGCAGAATATATTAAATTATAAAAGTCAGAAACTTCATCTAACTATCAAAGAGATTGAGAAGCCTTATGGAGAACCAAAAATTCTGGCAGAACACATTGCACTACAATTAGAAGATCGAGTATCTTTTCGCAGAGCAATGAGAAAAGCCATTGAACTGGCTGAAAGGGCAAATAATAAAGGGGTTAAAATTCAAATATCGGGACGTCTAGATGGAAATGAAATTGCTCGTGTTGAATGGGCTAGAGAAGGTAGGGTTCCTTTACAAACCATTAGAGCTCACATTAATTATTGTTGCTACCCAGCTCAAACCATTTATGGCGTATTAGGAATAAAAGTTTGGGTTTTTCAAGATGATGAATGAATCAATTTGATTTTTGTGATGAAACAATAGAATGTTCAATTTACGATTAGATTTCAATTTATGGTTAGATTTCAATTTATGGTTAAATTAGAAATCTATTACGGTTAGATGAAAAATCTATTACTATTTCATCCTTATATAGAAATACAATATTAAATCTTTAATTAATACGTGCTATGCTTGGTGTGCGACTCGTTCGGATGAGGTCTTCCATAAATACTAAGAGAAAATAGTTTTTGCTCTTGGTACGCGACGAGACAATCAAATTCATTGCTCCTATTAATAGGATCCAACGGGATGACTATAGGATGTTGTAGCATCAGATTGAATAACTCTCCCACGATGTAGAAAAAAGTTCTCTTCAGTGAAACGGAAGTATATCAAGAAATATGAAATAAGGATCAATTTATTTTTTTAGAAACGCATGGTTAAAATTTGAACCCTTTAGGAGCGACGTAATAAAGCAATAAGTAACCTTAATAGACAGGTGTCTATAAAAAAAAAAGAGCTTTGTGTCAAATGATACCAGTAAGGATGACTCCGATGAAAATAAAAGCTCCGTCGTAGGGAGGGTACCTAAGCGTTTAAATAGGAGTTATGGGAACGAGGGAATCTATGAATTGATAAGATTTTAATCAATCTTTCTAATTCAATAGACAGGACGGCGAAATAAACCAACGACTAATTCGATAGAAATTATCTAAAGAGTTAATATTCGCCTGTGAATCCCCATTGCGTACTCTAATAAAATGAAAATTATAAAATTCTTCAGTACGATAATCAGTTATTAGTTTGTCTTTGAAGAAGTAGAGAGAAAATAGGGAAAAGAAAATATCTAAACCAATTATTTAATCAATGTGATTCACGAGAAGCCGGATGAAAGAAGACTTTCACGTCCGGTTTTGAATTGGAGGCGAGATAAAAGAACTGTCATCGACCATAACCCCAAAAGAACCAAATTTCGTAAACAACATAGAGGGAGAATGAAAGGAGTGTCTGCTCGGGGTAATCGTGTCTGTTTTGGAAGATTTGCTCTTCAAGCACTTGAACCTGCCTGGATTACGGCCAGACAAATAGAAGCGGGACGAAGAGCTATAACTCGTTATGCCCGTCGCGGCGGTAAGATATGGATACGTTTATTTCCCGATAAACCAATTACCGTAAGACCTGCAGAAACACGTATGGGATCGGGAAAGGGATCTACAGAATACTGGGTAGCTGTGACTAAGCCAGGCCGAATACTTTATGAGATTGGGGGAGTATCAGAGAGTATTGCTCGAGCAGCTATGAGAATAGCTGCATATAAAATGCCTGTACGTACTCAATTTATAACTGCCACAAAATCGATGGATATTTAATTTCGAATGTTGGAAAATCAAAGAATATTATGAAAAATCCGTTTTTCGTTATTTTCCTATAATTTTTCAAACAATCAATGAACCTAATAAGAAAAGTCCTTTAAGAATACCCTTCCTACTCAGGAGTAGGAATATACATATATGTATATGTTCAGAGAAAAATGATTCAACCTCAAAGTTATTTGAATGTAGCAGACAACAGCGGAGCTCGAAAATTAATGTGTATTCGAGTCTTAGGAACTAGTAATCGTAAATATGCAAATACTAGTGATACTATTATAGCCGTAGTAAAAGAAGCAGTGCCTAATATGTCTCTTAAAAAATCAGAAATAGTTAGAGCGGTAATTGTACGTACTTGTAAAGGAGTGAGACGTAGCAACGGAATGGTAGTACGATTCGATGATAATGCAGCAGTTGTTATTAACCGAGAAGGAAACCCTGTAGGAACTAGAGTGTTTGGTCCAGTTGCTCGAGAATTAAGAGGTAGTGATTTAACTAAAATAGTCTCATTGGCCCCCGAAGTGTTATAAAAATGGAGAAAGAAAAAAAAAGGAGAAAGGGAAGGAAAGGATAAAAATATGACAAAGAAAAGGAAGAGAAAGAGAGAGAAGATAAAAAAGAAAAAAAAAAAGAGTAAAAACGAAAAAGGAGAAGGAAATAAAGGGAATAAAATAGGAAAAAGATAGTTTTTTATATTTACTTTGGAATCTCGAAAGAAATCTATCAGATTGTTGGATCTACAGATGGACGGATGGATGAATAGCATAGAAATACCGGGAAAGTTAACTATGTCTAACACAATCAATCTATATTAATAAATAAAACTAATTTTCATGGGTAATGATATTGTCGCCAATATGATAACCTCTGTAAGGAATGCTAATGTGCGAAAAGCTGTAACAGTTAAAGTACCCGCTACTAGTACTACTAAAAGTATTGGAATGATTCTCCTACAAGAGGGGTTTATTGAAAATATTAGGGAACATAAGAATGGAATCAAATCTTTTCTAACTCTAACCCTGAAATATCAAGGAAGGAGGAGAGAACCACACATAAAAACTTTGAAGCGTGTCAGTAAACCCGGGTTAAGAATATATTCTAATCATCGAGAAATTCCAGAAATATTGGGTGGAATGGGAATTGCAATCCTTTCAACATCTTCTGGAATTATAACGAATCGGGAGGCTCGACAAAAACGAATTGGAGGAGAAATATTGTGCTATATATGGTAATTCTTTGTTTGGTAATCTCTGAATTAACCACTTTAGGAAATCTTCACAAATAGCAGTTTAATCGGTTTATTCCTAACAACGTTAGTTAATAAGAAATGAATTTTTCTCTTAATAATGAAAAAACAAGATTTAATCGACATGGAGGGTGTAGTTACTGAATCACTACCTAATGCTACATTTCGAGTTTGCCTAGACAATGGATGTCAGGTCCTGGCCCATATTTCGGGTAGAATTCGACGCAATTATATACGAATACTAGCCGGGGATAGAGCAAAAGTAGAATTGAGTCCCTATGATTTGACCAAAGGACGTATTATTTATCGCCTCCGGAACGGCTCACTAAATGATACTTCACAATAGCCATTTAGAATTACTATATATATAGTAATTAAAAGCTTAATAAAGTTAATATTGAATTCCAATAGTAAAAAATAATAAAAAACTTTAATTTACTTAGCATTATGCATATTTGAGGATGTAAAAAATATAGGGAGGAAAAAGTAGGAAAAAATGAAGATTCGTACTTCTGTTCGCAAGATTTGTGAAAAATGTCGACTGATTCGTAGACGAGGACGAATCATGGTGATTTGTCTTAATCCAAAGCACAAACAAAGACAAGGATAATTCACAGTTAAATGAAAGACAAAGACTAATGGGAAGAATTAATACTGCTTATTGGTCAATCTCTTTGTCCATGGGAAATTAATTTAATATGCCAAAACCTGTAAGAAAAATTGCTTCACGGAAAACAAGACGCGAAATAACCAAAGGAGTTATTCATATCCGAGCAAGTTTTAATAACACTATTGTTACTGTTACAGATATTTGTGGACAGGTTATTTCTTGGTCTTCCGCAGGTACCTGCGGATTCAAAGGCACGAAGAAAAGTACACCATTTGCTGCTCAAACTGCAACAGAGAATGCCATTCGTGCATCAATTGATCAGGGTGTAAAACAAGCCGGAGTCATGATGAGTGGTCCCGGTCCGGGAAGAGATACAGCATTACGGGCTATTCGTAGAAGTGGTGTAATCTTGAATTTCGTGCGCGATGTAACTCCTATGCCACACAATGGGTGTAGACCTCCCAAAAAGAAACGTGTATAGCTGTTTAATTTACTGTATATATGTAGAGATCCCTATTATGATTCAAGACGAAATACCAGTCCCCGCTAAAATATTACAATGGAGATGTGTTGAATCCAAAATAGAAAGTAAACGTCTTTACTACGGACGCTTTGCGGCATCTCCTTTCAGTAAGGGCCAGGCTAATACTGTTGGGGTTGCTATGCGCAGGGCTTTGCTCGGAGAAGTTGAAGGAGCAAGCATAACATATGCAAAATTCAAGAATGTTATACATGAATATTCCACATTAGTCGGCGTTCGAGAATCGATTCACGATATTTTGATTAATCTGAAAGAAATTGTATTTAAAAGCGATTCTTTTGAGCCCCAAAAAGCATCTATTTCCATTATTGGTCCCGGAAATGTAACTGCCGAGAACATTGCACTACCGTCTTCTGTTCAAACAATCGACGCTTCGCAACATATAGCTACTATAACTAAAGCAACTTCTTTGGATATCGAATCAAGAATTGAAAAGGCTCGTGGATATCGCATACAGAATCCCAGAGAATCCCAGAATGGAGAGTTCTTCTTGGATGCCGTATTTACGCCTATTCGAAATGCAAATTATAGTGTTCATTCTTTTGAAAACGACAATGAAGTACAAGAAGTACTCTTTATTGAAGTTTGGACTAATGGAAGTTTTACCCCCAAAGAAGCACTTTATGAAGCTTCTCGAAATCTGATTGAATTATTAATCCCCTTTTTGCACATAGAAGGGAAAGACGTGATTGATAGAACGGATGATAAAAACGAATCTGCAAAAGAGAATTTTCCTTCCACCTCCATTTCGACCGATATAGATGAAATTGCAAAAAAGCTTACTTCTAGACAGATCTCTATCGAACAATTAGAATTACCCGCTAGAGCTTACAATTGTCTTAAACAAATGAACGTGCATACAATATCAGATCTTTTAAACTATAGTCAAGAAGATTTGGGAAGAATTCAAAATTTAGGAAAAAAATCTGTGGAACAGGTTGTGAAAGCTTTGAAGGATCATTTTGCAATTCAGTTACCCAAAGAAAAGTTTTCTATCAATTAATTCGAAGGAATAGAAAATTCAGACCCAGAAACATTACTTTTCCAAATCTATCTGACAAATCTTTCCACTAATTACTGGATCGGGTGGATCTTGCAATAAAGAAAATTGGGATCCACACTGATGTATTCATATTTAATGAAAAAGGATGTAATCCTTTTTGATACACCTAGGGAATCCGCCCTGAAACGGTTCTTCCCTAGGTATAAAATAATGTTCAACAAATTAAAATATGTTCAACAGATTAAAATTAAAATATGTCTCAAAAAGTCTTATTAAAAAAGTCCTAAAGTTAGAGATCTATCTATAGGTAGGGCTGCTCCAATACCTAACCAAACAGCCACCGCAGTACCTATTAAAAATACAGTTGTAGCTACTGGACGACGAAAAGGGTTCTGAAATTTATTAACATTTTCTAAAAAAGGTACTATTAATAAACCTGCTGGCACAGAAGCCATTAAAAGGACACCCAATAGTTTATTAGGTACCGTGCGGAGTATTTGAAATACTGGATAAAAATACCATTCGGGTAGTATTTCTAGGGGAGTTGCAAATGGGTTTGCCGGTTCGCCAACCATTGAAGGTTCTAAAACTGCCAATCCCGCAGTACAGGCAATAGTTCCTAGTATTACAACTGGAAATATATATAAAAGATCATTAGGCCAAGCGGGCTCTCCATAATAATTATGCCCCATACCTTTGGCTAATTTAGCTCTTAATAAAGGATCATTCAAATCAGGCTTTTTCGTTATTAAGATAGGTGCTTAATTCCCCCCAAGAGAATCGGACATGAGAATTTTTTGTCATCCGGCTCAAGCAATCACTGAGATTACTGTTCCATCTTAGAAATCTTTCCACGATAATGAGGAAAAAGTACATTTGCCATATCCTTCACTATATTTAACAAAGAGTGGTTTCTCTGTAGAGGGATTAACAAATGGAAAAAAGACCAGCTTAGTGAAATGCTTATTATCCAAGTTAGCCAAGATCTTGCTCAAGATGCTTTTTGGATTATCTCACCACCCAAACGTTTTTATATTCCATAATAGAGAAAATTTTTTTTTTTTAATATTGAAACGTATTAGGTTTTAACTCATTGAAACTTTGGTTCATCCTTATTTCTCTAGACCCCTCTCCTGCTCCGATGGTAATAACCTTTCCATGAAAATGCAAAAGGAATGATTACATTTCTCAACCATACATTCCAACTTATTCGTGGGGATTTGAATCGATTGGATTTTACGAAGCCCTTTCATAGATTCAGTCATGGAAAGGAGTTCTCTATAGAACAGAAAGAAAATGTGAAAATCTTATCCAAGTTTTAATCCTTTGAAAATAAAAGGGAAATTGGAATAGAGACATATTAATGTGGCAGATCTTGCTAATACATCTGCATAACCTAGTTCCTCATCCGAGTCACACACTCCCATAATCCGTCTTTTCCTCGAGGACAAAGACTTGGAGCCTTTTGAGGAAGAACTCCAAGATTTAAAAGAAAACCGAAGAAATATCTTCCTATTTTAATGAGATATCAATGGCAATGAAATTTTGCTTGGAAATTCTGATTTTTAATAGATAGCTGGAAAAAGAAACTTAGTTTCTGTATTGTAGAGGACCTGAAATACCTTGTTTACGAATCATTGAGAAATGCATTGACATAAATACAGCAGTAGGAAGGGGTAATACGAAAGTGTGTAAACTATAAAAACGAGTTAGTGTGGATTGGCCAACACTCACACTTCCTCGTAATAATTCTACTAAAGGAGATCCTATTACGGGAATTGCTTCAGGTACACCGGTTACGATTTTAACAGCCCAATAAGCGATTTGATCCCAAGGCAAAGAATAACCCGTTACACCGAAAGACGCAGTTAGTACAACTAGAATTACACCTGTAACCCAAGTTAACTCACGAGGTTTCTTAAAACCTCCTGTAAGATAAACACAAAATACGTGTAGAATCATCATCAAAACCATGATACTAGTTGACCATCGATGAACTGATCGGATTAGCCAACCGAAATTGACTTCAGTCATTATGTATTGAATAGAAGAGAAGGCTTCTATAACGATCGGACGGTAGTAGAAAGTCATAGCAAAACCAGTAGCTACTTGGACTAAAAAACTAGTTAGTGTAATTCCTCCTAAACAATAAAAGATATCTACATGGGGAGGAACATACTTACTGGCAATATCATCAGCAATCGCTTGAATCTCAAGACGCTCCTCGAATCAATCATATACTTTATTGAGATATGTAAGTATTCAGGACCTCCCCCTCGAGAAACTGTACATGAAGATTTCCCTTCATACAGCTTGAGCAATAATATTCAAAGTAGTTTGAGTATCTGAATGGTTGTCTAACAATCTTCAATTTTTCTTCATAAAGTAACCTCATAGAATAACGGTCAGTAGAATGAATAATCTATCCTGAAATATTATTTGCTTCGAGCTCATTCTAGCCCATACATTAGAACAAGGTAGAATAATATATATATATATATATATATATATATATATATATATATATATTATTGGCTTTCTGAGCAATCTTTTTTCCTATCAAATAAAACCATGGGTAAACCAATGAGGAGATTCATAGGATTTATCTCGTTCCAATCCCTTTGTCTGGATCTATCTAAACATTAGACTTCCACTACACTCCGATGGTACTTCTATCAATAGGTGGAGGGAATGATGGGTGAACACCCCTTCATCATAATTATCCAAATAAGCTCAACTTTATAGGAATGAAAGAATTTACTAACCTCTGCTAAATCAACATCGGAAAACTTTTCTCAAGAATTTCTAGAGTAACTCCTAAAGTTTTTGCTAACAACTCGATGACGGAGCATTAATAATGGATCGTGGAATTCATCATAGTTTGAATATTCTTTGGTGAACTCAAAGCCCGCGCTCTGAATGCGATTAGAATTCAGCGGGTAATTTTATCTTTTCTTAGGAGAGAATAGCTCCTTATCTATCAAATGAGATTGGTTTTTACGGGTCACACACCCATATTACGAAAAACCTTTGAATATCAATAGCTACGCGATTTAACTACCCTTCGAGTTTTAGGATGATTTTCAATAATTCCCCCAGCCATTTTTTCACTGGGGGACACGGAACCACTCCATGATATTGATTTACTACCAACTTATTGAAAGCCCGTCCAATGAAACGGAAGAATTGTAAATTTCCGGGATAATGACCAAAAATACTGCAAATAATGCCATGAAAATCCCCATAAGGGGTGTCGTTCCCCATCCAGGGGCTACTTTACCATATTCCGAATTGAGTGGTTTCAAAAAGGTTCCCAAACCACTTTGTTTTGGTTTAGCCCTGAGAATATCGTCAGTAATCTTTGTAGCCATAAAACTTATTGAATTAGTTGAGATTCATTAACTTTGTATACTACTATATTAGAAACAAACCATTACTCCGGGATTACCCAACAATGGAAACTGCAACCTTGGCTGCCATATTTATATCCTGCTTACTTGTAAGCTTCACTGGTTATGCTTTATACACCGCTTTTGGTCAACCTTCCGAAGAGCTTAGAGATCCTTTTGAAGAACATGAAGATTGATTTTTGATCAATACAAAGACCTTCCTTGGAAAATAAAGGAAGGTCTTTTATCCTTTTCAATGTGTTACAAATAAAAATTTTTTCAATAAATATAAGACAAATCAATTATTTCTTTCCCTTATTCGGAACTTTGGGCGGATCTCGGAAAAAGATAGCAAAAAAAATGATACCTAGAGTGGCCACCAATAAGAATGTATAAACCAATGCTTCCATAAGTTTGATCTGAATGATAATGGGGATAATAGCTCTTGCGCTAATTAATGGGTCCTACCTTTAATTCTATAGGAATCATTCTAAACCTTCTTTTTTAATGAATATACATCCATGAATGAATGAACATACATCCATGAAAATGAAAATAATTTATTGAATTGACTAGTGAGTTTCTATTTCCGAGAAGGCTTTGCTTTTATTCCCAAGATTCTCTTACTAGTCATACTCCATTAATATTTCAATCAATTTTGAGAATCTGACAAAATAAGTTATATTGCTCGTCTTTCGGTAGTTGGATCCCCCAATTTTTGGAAAGCCCCAAATTCAACTTGAGCATCCAAATCGGGATCGATACCAGCAAAAACATCTCTAAATAAAGTTCTAGCACCATGCCAAATATGTCCAAAGAAGAAGAGAAGAGCGAATGTGGCATGACCGAAGGTGAACCAACCTCTTGGACTGCTGCGAAAAACACCGTCCGACTTCAGGGTTGCACGATCGAATTCAAAAATCTCACCTAATTGGGCACGTCTAGCATATTTTTTTACCATGGCAGGATCGCTGAAACTAGCACCGTCAAGTTCACCACCATAAAACTCAATTGTTACACCTACCTGCTCGACACTATACTTTGATTCCGCCCGTCGGAACGGAACGTCAGCTCTTACGATTCCTTCCTCTTCCACCGAAACTACTGGGAATGTTTCAAAGAAAATAGACATGCGGCGTACAAATAGCTCATGTCCTTCTTTGTCTTTGAAGACAGCATGACCTAACCAACCCACACCTCTTCCATCCCCATTGTCCATTGAACCCACCCTGAATAATCCACATTTGGCTGGGTTATTGCCAATATAATCATAAAAGGCTAATTTTTCAGGTATTTTAGACCAAGCTTCTGATAAACTCAGACCCTCGGATCTATTAGTACGGATTCGTCGATCTATTTCCTGTTGGAAATATCCTTGATCCCATTGATAATGAGTAGGACCAAATAATTCGATCGGAGTGGTGGCGGAACCATACCACATAGTTCCAGAAACTACAAAGGCTACAAAAAAGACGGCAGCGATACTGCTGGATAAAACAGTTTCAACATTCCCCATACGTAATGCTTTATACGAACGTTGAGGAGGACGAACACTAAGATGAAATAACCCAGCCAATATACCTAATATCCCTGCTGCAATATGATGAGAAGCTATTCCTCCTGGAACAAAGGGATCAAAACCTTCGGCTCCCCATGCTGGATCTACGGGTTGTACTTTTCCGGTCAATCCATAAGGGTCAGATACCCATATTCCAGGACCGAATAAACCTGTTACGTGAAATGCCCCAAATCCAAAACAAAGGACTCCTGATAGGAATAAATGAATTCCAAAAATCTTAGGTAAATCTAGAGATGGTTTACCCGTACGTTCATCACGGAATAGGTCTAAATCCCAATATACCCAATGCCAGATAGCTGACAAAAATAATAAACCAGATAATATAATATGTGCTGCAGCTACACCTTCATAACTCCAAATACCCGCATCAGTTACGGTGTCTCCGGTTATGCTCCAACCTCCCCATGATTTTGTTATTCCTATACGAGTCATGAAAGGTATAACAAACATGCCTTGCCTCCACATTGGATCAAGAGCAGGATCAGATGGATCAAAAACTGCTAATTCATACAGGGCCATTGAACCAGCCCAACCCGAAACTAAAGCTGTATGCATTAAATGTACAGCAATTAAACGACCAGGATCATTCAATACGACAGTATGAACGCGGTACCAGGGTAACCCCATTTAAATACCCCTTTTCAGAGAATAGTAAATACTATGTAACTTTCTTGCATTGGAATGCCTCGTTAGTAGATGAAACTCCAATTGAATAATAATCCAAAGTTCTACTTTGAATTATACGTTCCAATCCAAGTTATACATCCTTTGTAAGAATGAGGGACATCAGTTCCATTTTCGGAAATAAAGATAGACAGAGATATTCTAACATCTGCATATTCTGCATAACAACGTGGAGATTGGTACCACTTTAACCAATTTTTTTTTCCTCCCTGCTTTTTCTTTTTTTCTTTTTTTCTGTTTTTGACCACTGTATCTGATAGTACTAATTATTACTATTCACTAATCGTGACAGGTAAAATTTCCTATTTGTTACTAACTAGGATATTGCTTAAGGACTAGTTATATGTCTATTTGTCTAATATTTGTCTAATTTGGATGTGTTATAATATTCTATAAAGTTCCATCTGTTAACGGGAATTACGCTTCCGAATCAGAGGTAAATCCATTTTTTTTTGTTCGCATGCCTATTGGTGTTCCAAAAGTTCCTTTTCGTCTCCCCGGAGACGAAGATGCAGGCTGGGTTGACGTATAGTGCGACTTGTTATGCATTTTGGGTTACATGGAATTCATTCCCCTCATCTTTTTCCGATTTGAGATGTTCTTGTCTCACCCAGTATTGACTAAAACAGCGAACGCGTGAGAAAATTTCAAGAAATTGAATAAAATTCATTAATTCTACGAATCCATGGTTAGTTTTAATTAATAGAGTATACAGGCTTCGTCTAGCTAAACCCAATGATTATGAAAAAAAGTTTTTCTGATCCCTACTTCCAAAATTATACTTGTTATATAAGACCAGTAAGGATCTATAGAAAAGGAAATAGAATGGATTTTTCAATAAACAAATGGTAATAGTCCCACTTGTTCTATATGCACAAACGGGAATCGGACAGAAATTACCTCGAAGTAGAGCATAAACCCAAAGATTCTTTCAGAATGACCTATTTGTGAACAAGACAATTCTGGTGTAACAAAGAAAATTATTGAATAGTACACCAATTGGAGATAGTTCGATAAGTTCAGCTTAAGATGAAAGACAAACTCGAACTGGAAATAGTAAAGTGGAATGAAAAATAATGAAATATTTTGAGAAATGCGAGAGAATAACCAAGGATTGGTCAGTAAAAAATGAATTTTAACAAAAAGATTTTCTACTTATTAAAACTACTTGAGCCGTATGCTTCTAAAAATGCTTGTACGGTTCTGGGGGAAGAAAGTTAAAATCTATCCCAATCAACCGACTTTATCGAGAGAGATTGCTTTTTTTGGGTCAGCAAGTAGATGATGAAATCGCAAACCAACTTATTGGTATCATGATGTACTTAAATGGGGAAGATGATAATAGAAATATGTATTCATATATTAACTCTCCGGGTGGAGCAGTATTGCCAGGAATTTCTATTTATGATGCGATGCAATTTGTCGTACCAGATGTACATACCATTTGCATGGGATTAGCCGCTTCAATGGGATCCTTCATATTAACCGGTGGAGAAATTACTAAACGTATTGCATTGCCTCACGCTTTGCGCCAATGATACATAAAGGAAAATATAGACTATGCCTTCGCCAGATTTGATCGAGGTAACAATAGCATGGCATCCGAAATGAAACTCGGTCTAAATCATGGTGGAATATTTGAAAATACCGAGATAGTAGACTAGAATCAGAATCCTCTTCATTGCAAAATTGGATTCATGATTTATGTGTTTATTTTAGCGTCATAAACCACTCTATGCATAAAATTATTTTAAATAATCCTAGAAGTTAAATTATTTTGATTAAATCACGTAAAGGTGTAAAACAAACTTTGGGATTGCTATCCGAAATAAGAGCAACGGAATCATCATAGTATCTTTTAAGAAAAGGATGGTACACAAATTAAAGAAACCTTGAATTTGAAAATTGGTACGAAAGGGGGATCTACTCATTTCCGTATCAAATCCAATGACTAGCCGTATGCACGAAAATGCCCGTACGGTTCGGTCAATTTGTAAAACAAATAATTACACAAAATAGGGTTATGATTCATCAACCTGCTAGTTCTTATTACGATGGGCAAGCAGGGGAGTGTATTATGGAAGCGGAAGAAGTATTGAAACTTCGTGATTGTATTACTAAGGTTTATGCACAAAGGACAGGCAAACCTTTATGGGTTATTTCTGAAGATATGGAAAGGGATGCTTTTATGTCGGCAGCAGAGGCAAAAGCTTATGGCATCGTTGATCTTGTAGCATCGGAAACTTCTCCAAATTCAGTGATTTAAAATTCCCTTTTGATCCCTTGGAAATTCTATATTGTAAAAATGAATTCTTAATTGTGCAATAAATTTACAAATGAATAATCCTAATATTGTGGAAAAAAAGTTTCATTATTAATATTAATGTGCGAATTGTAGTGAAAATTTTTCAAAATTATCTATCACTCCGTTCTTAAAGTGAGTCATGGTTTCCTCTGTATGAAGCACTCCGAGAAGAAAGTATTGTTAATCTCATAATAATTGATATGGTTAGGATTAATCCAAACCAATCATTTCTGCTTAAAATTATAAATGCCAACTATTCAACAACTTATTAAAAATGTGAGACAACCAATAGAGGGTAGAGCAAAATCCCCCGCTCTTCGGGGGTGTCCTCAACGTAGAGGCGTATGTACTAGGGTGTACGTGCGACTTGTTCGGATCGAAAACTGAACGAAACAAGAGATCGATATTGTAGAAGAACTCTTTTACCGGGTACGTTGGAGATCTATCATCTACTTCTTCAGAGATGAGACTTATGGTTCCCATTGGTGTGAGCCCAATCATTTCAATATAGAATGAAATAATTTCTCAATGATAATAATAGCAATTTATTAATTAAGCCAAGGAAGTAAAAAGGAAAGCATAACAATTATTCCAATGTTAATGCAATGACAGATTTGTAGGGCCAGTTACCCAACTAACTCCCGGAATTAAACGTCGTTACTATACAGACAATTTCTGTTTTTTTTACCCTCTTCATAAAAAAAAAAATTTACTCAATGATTTTTGTAGAGCTAGAAATTGGAAATTGTACAATTTTCCAAGGACATTTTCATCTCATTCATCATGAGATTGAGAGCTCCGGCGTATAGAGAGGGCCCTACTGTTTAGATAGGAACCATTAAGATTATGGAATCCATGACTTCTCTCGGTTCAAGGTTTGATTCCGTGATTACCGAGAAAGTGCCCAACTTAAAGAATTCATGGCTAGGAAGGTTATAGTAGCAAAAGCCATTGGAATCTTTATCTCCCATTTCAGAAAGATCAGATATCACATTTGGAAGAATTAATTTTAATATAAAATTGTACCTTCACGGAAAATTTCTATCAGTGCGAGTGGATACTGCATCTATATACATAATGATTAGTATGATGCTTAAAATGTATGTTAAAACTTCATTTTTCGTTCAAATTTCACTTCTTCACAAAAGATTTAATGAATGATAGAAAAATGAGAAAAGATAGAGTAGTTGAGTGACATTTAAATGAATGGATTATTCGATATTATTAGAATATGCCTAATCCAGAATTTAGTAATTTGTGAGATTAAGCAGTAATGACTAGAGTGAAACGCGGATATGTAGCTCGAAGACGTCGGAATAATGTTCTCACACTCACATCGGGATTTCGAGGGGCTCATTCAAAACTTTACCGAACCGCTAATCAGCAAAGAATGAAGGCTTTAGTTTATGCTTATCGGGGTAGAACTAATCGAAAGAGAGAGATTCGACGCTTATGGATTGCTAGGATTAACGCAGCGGCCCGCGATAATGGAATAACTTACAACAGTATGATTCATTATTTGTACAAAAATCAAATTAGTTTGAATCGCAAAATACTTGCACAAATAGCTATTCTGGATCGAAATTGTTTCCTTGATTTGTTAAACAAGGCTAGTTGATGACTTTGTGAGCGAAACGATAGGCCTTTCTGGATAATTCTATTAAAAAAAGAAAAGACTAATTAAAAAGTTGTCATTTTAAATTTGGTTCACAAAGAAATTTTTTTATAAAGGGATGAAAGAATGTTTTTTAATATTGTGACAAATATTAATGAGGAAAAGGAAAACGAGAGAAATCAAAATATGTAAGTTTATCATACAGAATATGTAAGATTCTTTTTTAAAGTCTTAATTATCCATAGGGAAATACCCTATGGATATCCATATAAATGAAATAAAAGTAATATGAAAGAGAAAAAGAATAGACATACTGCATATCCTACATACTGTATATAGTATCTACAGTAACGAAGGACCAATGAAGGAAGAAAGTCATGTTGGCAAGTGAATCATATTCTTCAATGTGTAGAATTAGTAATTCTACACAAACAAAAAGTATTTATTCTATCAAGTAGTTATTCAATTCTGTAAGAAAAACTTCTTCAATTCAATTGATATTAACTATCACTACTAAGGAAGGGTAACAAGGCCAAAATGCGAGCTCGTTTAATAGCAACAGTAACTAAGCGCTGCTGCTTGGAAGTCAATCTATTTATTCGCTTGGGTAAAATCCTTCCTTGTTCACTGACAAACCCACGCAATAAGTTGATATTCTTATAATCGATAATCTCACCGGATCTGATTGATGCCGAACGTTTGTGAGAAGATTGTTTGAATTTGTTCATAATTAATTCTAGAAAGATTCCAATGAATTATTTTCCAACTTTGAAAATTCACGCAACAATATTATTACTTCACTTTTTCAATTCTTTGTGAATAATGTGTTTATGGCAGAAAGGACAGAATTTCTTTAATTCCAACCGCATGGGTGTATTGCGACGGTTTTTTTGAGTTGTGTATCTAGAAATACCTGATAATCTTCTATTGTTATTGTCCTGGCTACAACCAGTGCATTCTAAAGTAATTGTTACTCTTGCATCTCTGCTTTTTGCCATAGAATGACTCCGAATATCTGATTTCAAACCTACAAATCCAGTTGGGGGGGGAGAAAGAGAAAAGATGTAAATACCTATCAGTGTTATAAATGTTATTAAAGATTCCCATCTCAATATAACCAAGTTGTTTCAAACAATCTGGTCTTATTTCTTATTCTTAATTTAATTCTCTTCCAATTGATAGACCTACTTCTTAAAGGAAAGGAAAGATTAAAGCATCCGGGAAAAAACGATTTGTTTCAATTAATAAACCGGCTAGTAAACCAAACCATAATGTAGCTAGTACAGGGGCTGTGGAAAGATATGATTTTACGTCTTGCATTTTAAGTTTCCTTTTGAATAGTCAAATGGATATAGGTAAGTTAATAAGTTTATGATGTATAAATGCATATACATATATGAATGAATATATCTCTATATAGAAATCTATATATGTATTCCATACCATGTATCAATTACACATGTTATTGTAATGATTGCAAGCATATATCAAAGATTGATAGAAAGCTAACCCTGGATGATAACTATCTGTATTGCTCAAGATAACCATATCTCTCTTTTCTGTTTCCAGAAGGTTCTTGAGGTAAACGAACGAAAGAGCAGGGAAACAGCAAATATTCGACGAAAAAACCCTTTTTTAAGATATAGTAAGATGATAGTCAGATAAAATATATTACAGAAATGATCAGAGAAAAGGGATGTAGCGCAGTTCGGTAGCGTATTTGTTTTGGGTACAAAATGTCGCAGGTTCAAATCCTGTCATCCCTATCTCAATATCACTCAGCTATCTTAATATCACTCAGACATCAAAATATTAAGTATCCCCTACGAATGAAAAAAAAAAAAAAGAGAAAGCGCTCTTAGTTCAGCTTGGTAGAACGTAGGTCTCCAAAACCTGATGTCGTAGGTTCAAATCCTATAGAGCGTGATACTTTGAATAAAGGATTGAATTTAAATGAATAAAGGATTGAATTTAAACTTCTATCACTTCCCATTTATTCCTATTGATCAAACATTTTATAGGATATAACCCCTCTATTCGCTCAGAGGGGTCCATTGGAAATGACAAAAAACTATACCAGAATTGTCGAAACTGTCAATCAAAGATCCAATCGATCACCACGTCGATACTGCAAATATGCAGTTACAAATAACCCAGCTAAAGTTATTGGGATCAAACCCAAAACGATCCCGGAAAGTAAGGCTTCAACCATTTTATTTTGAGTGAACAAGGGTAGTATCTAACCCATACGTCCTTTGGAATTGATGAAAATATCAGTCACTAGGAAGCATTGGGAAATGCAGTGGGATTTGCATAACCTGGATAGAAATAGGTCTTCCCCTACTTCTATGTCAAATTAGACGTATCTTATTTAAACCGATGAATAATACTAAAGTAAAGATCAATACAACCAATAGAAATCCAGAATAACTAAATAAAGTAAGCATGAAATAATATAGTCATTTACATCAACAAGTGTAGTATACAACTCTATGAAGAAATATCCTAAGATTCTCCCCAGAAATAAAAATGTATTCTTATAAATTAGGACAGAGTACCTGTTCATCATTTTCTTCATAATTGAAAAAGATTAAAAATCGAGCTTTGGTTTTATTCAAACGATAAGATTAAGTTCAATGTATTTCAATGTATGAGAGACCAATGATTTTACCCTGCAAAAGTGACCTCTTAGACTTTTTGGATAAGTAATACTGAATCAAGCTTTTTGAACAAATAATACTGAATCAAGTCCCAATTTAGTCTCTTTTAGAATTTTGAACTTTCTAGGAACTTCACCATTAGTACCATTTTTGCTTCAATCAAACCATTCCTATGATTTCACTGGAATCTTTAGAAATCCTCTTCAAGAGTAGATTATTCACGGTTTTTATCTCGAAGCTCACGAGATATCCTTGATTTTAAGGGATCTTCCATCAGTTAATATAATAAGGAATTTTTGTAATGTTAAATGATGGTAAGATATTAACAAGAGGTCAAAATTTATATACGAATACTACTTTCAAGTTCTGAAGTTCCATTGCCGCGTTTAGAGAAGGCTGACTATACTGATCCAGTACGTTTTAAAGATACCTCTGGTATATGATTGACAACTTAACAAGGTTTCTGAAATGTATTGGTAGATTCTGCACTTTTAACTACTATATGTTCTAGTAATTAACCTTGTCCTACACGAATATACGGAGCTAATCATGTCTGGTAATACGGGAGAGCGCCCCTTTGCTGATATTATTACTAGTATTCGATACTGGGTAATCCATAGCATTACTATACCTTCTCTGTTCATTGCAGGTTGGTTATTTGTTAGTACGGGTTTGGCTTATGATGTGTTTGGAAGTCCCCGTCCAAATGAATATTTCACAGAAAGCCGGCAGGAAGTTCCATTAGTAACTGGTCGTTTTGATTCACTGGAACAGGTCGATGAATTTATTAGATCTCTTTAGGAGGTATCAATGACTCTAGATAGAACTTATCCAATCTTCACGGTTAGATGGTTGGCTATTCATGCACTAGCCGTACCTACGGTTTTTTTCTTGGGATCCATATCAGCAATGCAATTCATTCAACGATAATTTGAAGAGCTGTGGAGTTATGACACAACCAAATCCGAACAAACAAAGTGTAGAATTGAACCGTACAAGTCTCTATTGGGGATTATTATTGATTTTCGTACTTGCCGTTCTATTTTCCAATTATTTCTTCAATTAGAAATAACAGTGATTCATTGGACTCATTCCTATATTGAGAAAGATCCAAAATTCTAATAATTTATGTAATTATCCGTAACTGTACATTTTTCAAGTTATGACCACCTGATGGAAAAGGGAGTAATGGGGAAGAAAAGAAATGGCCAATACTACTGGAAGAATTCCTTTATGGCTAGTAGGTACTGTAACTGGCACACTTGTGATTGGTTTATTAGGAATATTTTTTTACGGAGCATACTCGGGATTGGGATCATCCCTGTAGCAATGATGGAAGGTATCAGCCTATTTTGTTTCTATTCAGGAGGATAGACAATTTCTCGAGTTGGAGAGACTTTACCTGTTCCAGATTCTATTGGAAGATAAAGTCTTTCCGACTCCATTATTTATAATTTAATCTCAAACTATTCGTATTGATGATAGAACGTTAGAATGAATCGTTTCAGGGAATTCAAGCAGAAGAGCTCTCTATCACTATATTGAATAATATGAACCAAATTTAGATAACATTTTCTATCTATTCATAACAAAGTAGAAAAACAAAATAAAATAAGATGGGCTTTCTTAAAGTTAATCGGTTAAGGAAAAATAAATTTTAATATCTTTTATATTGTATGTATGAAATAATTTTATTTTTTAATTAGGTCAAGCTTCCGAACTTCCCATAATGTTTACTCAATAGTTCTAAAACTTTTTTTTTTTTCTACAAAAACGAACCAGAAAAAAAAATACTAGAATCTTCCCATTCAAATGGGACAAACATATTCATTTATAACATACCAATTTCTAACTCACTTTATTTCGTTAGGAATAAGGAAAATAAAGGGACTCTCACAATTGATGGTAAAATCTAAAAATTCCTTGGCAAATTTTGTCGATATTTAGGACATGCATATCTAGAAATTCATTTCAGCCAATTGCACTTTTTCAAACTGTTTCTTCTTAAGCACCAGGAATATCTGTGCCAGAATGACTGATACGAAGAATAATAAAAGACCTTGAATACGTAAAGGATCTTGAAGTACTATTTCCGCATCTCCTTGTCCAAATCCACCAACATTGGGATTACTAGTTAAAGATTGATCAACTTCGATAGATTCACCCTCTGAAATAATAAGTTCTGGTCCTGGAGGTATAGTATCAACTATTTGACGACCATCTGATGTTCTTTTAATAGTTACTTCATATCCACCCTTCTCTTTGCGTAATATTTTAGTTATTATTCCTGTTGTAGAAGCACCATAAACCGTATTATTGCTTTTACTACCATCGGGATAGATCTGTCCTCTACCTCTATTTCCCCCTACATAAATGGGATATTTCAAAAAATGCGCTTCTTTATCAATAGCAGGATCTGGCGAGAGAATAGGAAATACGATCTCACTATATGTTTTACCAGGAACTGGTCCTATTACAATAATATTCTTATCTTCAGGACGATAATTTTGAAATAATGTGAGATCCCCTATTTTTTCCTTCATTTCGGCAGGAATACGATCAGGAGGAGCTAATTCAAACCTCTTAGGTAGAATAAGGACAGCTCCTACATTTAGACCCCCCTTTTTTCCATTACTAAGTACTTGTTTTACTTGCTTATCGTAAGGGATTTTAACAATTGCTTCAAATACAGTATTAGGAAGTACCGATTGTGGAACCTCAATATCCACAGGTTTTTTTGCTAGATGACAATTGGCACATACGATACGTCCAGTTGCTTCTCTGGGATTATCGTAGCCCTGCTGCGCATAAATGGGGTAGGCATGTGATACAGATGGCCAGATTATTACACATAAAATGATCGGAATCAAAATCGATTGAGTCGCCCATTCTTTCACCCAGTTATTATGATTCCTGTTCTGCATAGTTCGATTATTAGTATCAAATATTTATTCGAATAGGTTGCCATTGGACATCCTGGTTGTAAGCTATTTTATAAAATTATGCTATTCTGGTAACTATAAAGACAATCTCTTTTGACCATCTTTTCAAAACAGTCATTTCTTATTCACTCATTGTATGATAAGTCGCTACAATCGAGGGAGATATACGATTCAAATGGCGAAAGATCCAATATTTAAAAACAGTATCTAAGATAACTGGAAAGGTTGAAACGAAACAGGATATTACGTACTTGTCGTGAGCAAATCCTAGATGTTCTGAGGAAGAACCAATGACTATTTCCCAACCATGGGGTGAATGAAATCCAATGCATAGATCAGTTAATGGGAGGATGGTAAAAGCTTTCGTTGTATCGCTTAAACTATAAAACAATTCCTGTATCCAGGAATTTAGAACAGCAAATCTTTCGTGGCCTATAGCAAGCAAAAAACCCAAAGTAACAAAACTGATTATATCTGTTAATAAATGTGAAATAATTTGAATACTCTCCTCATTATAAATTGCTACTAATTGGACTGTTTCCCTATGAATTTCCATACTTAGATCTTGCATAGAAATTTTATCAGAATCTGCCATTAATTTGTCCAACCAAAGTAATTCTTCTAATTCCCGTAATTTTTCCAACGCTTCCTCTTCCCGAATAGAATTGAGAAATATTTGTGGTTGTGATGCATCCCACCAATATTGAATCCAAGGTTCTAAAATCCATTTATTTGAGATAGAAGAAATTACGAGCGGGAAAATTAATAAGCATCCGATATATTGCAGAGAAGCCAGAGCTTGATATTTAGCCAATCGAGACTCTTGGAATATTAATGAACCTGATCGTCCTGTTAATTCTGTCTGAAATCTGGATGAAGTACGGGTTATAGAACGAGGAACAAGACTTATGGATTCATAAGCTACCGAAGGGACAGAAATCTCTTTCGACTTTGAAAAATAAAACTTGCCGTCCGGTCTGTAACCCCCTCTAGCTGTAAGCAAGGGGAAAAACGAGTATTGCTTCCAAGTTTCCAAATCATTCAGGGTTGCTTCGATCCAAGCTAGTTTCCTATTTATTTTTTCTGCTCCGACCAGCCTCTGCGATCCGAATTTCTTTGGAGAAACCGAAGAATCATTTATTGATCCCTCTTTAGGAATGGCAACGATTTTGTTCTGTCCCAATTCTTCAATATATCCAAGTTTCTTTGAGCAAATTCTAGGGAAGACCGGAATAGAAGAAGATAATCTTGGTAAATCTGGCAGGATATCTCGATAATCTCTTTGTGACGGGGTCTTCTTTGCACTAGTAAAAAAGGGGATATTACAAGAAATAGGAATAGAAAAAGAGATTTTATCTAGTAGAACCCATTTCCATCTGTTCCAAATATTCAATATGAAGATGCTAAGCTTGCACTCCAAAAGACTCCAATAAATCACAAATATGGAATGATTGAATTCCGTATTCACATAGAATGTCATGGCTTGCCAGAAGTATTTCAGGGACAATACTTCATCCATATGGGATAAGGAATCCTTCCTGATATGTCGTATTCGTTTACTAGCTCTATAGGCTCTTCCTAAGGAACGGTATGGAGTGTTGGAAATCCACTGAAAAAGTTTCTGCCAATATGATTTCATAAATACCAATCACGGAATAATATGAAAATATTCGTGGAGGGAACTGCACGATCAGGATATTACGATCCAAACAGAATTTTCCGAAGATAACTAGTTCTTCATTCCCACCCCAATTATGGAAATGGGAGTTGGAATCGAAGTTTTTAGAGTCCCTCGACCGATACATCCAGAAAACGAGCTAATTCAGCAACTTTTTCTTCCACTTCTCCTAACGTTAAGCCTTCACCAATACAAGTTAAGGGAATGTCTTTCTGATCTCTCATTCTAATATGGAGAACACGACGAGGAAAAATACCTTCCTTAATTTCCAGCCGTATTGCTTGGATATCCCTCATGGGAAACTGAATCCAAATTCGTCGATTTTCTCCAGGAAATCCCCAGCGAAAGATACGAACGATTCCTTCTTGTTCATCGAATTGGTTATATCCACTACCCACATTCCACGAGATAACGCACCATAAGTAAAATCCAAGGAAAAGACCTGCAATTCCATAGAAACACATTGCAATCCCTTGCGGAATGAAAACAATTTGTTGGGATGATAGAAATGGTATCAAATTCTTTCCAAAATAACTAGAAAGTCCAGCTAAAAGAAAACCTAATGCACCGAAAACAAGAATGAAGGCCCAGCAAAAATTACTGATTCTACGAGCCCCTCTTACAGATTCCACTCGAACCCGCTCGGATTGCCAGTCCATAGCAATGTCTCCTGGATATAACTTTATCCCGAACGATTTGATAGCCGTAACATCTAAACTTCAAAAGTTCTTCATTTTTGTATTTTTCTTTGTCTCCTTTTTTTTCTTTGTCTCCTTTTTCCTTTTCCTTTTTTTCTTTTTTTTCCCTCTTTCTCTTTCTCTTTTCTTTCTTCCTTTTTCCTTTTTCTTTCCTTCCTCCTTTTTTTTTATTCTTTCCTCTTTTCCTCTTTTTATTTCTTCCATTACTAGATGCTTAATAAAGGGCGAATAAGAGAAATACGAGTCCTTTGGCTTCAATTCAATCTGAAGCTAAGCCTAACCTTCACATTCAATAATTCTGCTGAATGATAAAATGATAAGAAATTGGTTATAGAAACTGGATAAATCTAGGTTTTATTTTTCAAAAGAAGAATTAAAAACAAGTTTGAAAAAGAGAAATATTATTATGTGAATTTTTGTTAGAAGTTCACATAAGAACTTATTAATCTAATTTTAGATGCATAATGAATGATATTCATTATATTTGCACAATCTATTCATATACTGAACTAGACATTTTGTTTTCCAAATATTGCTCACGTATCATTTTTTCATACAATTTCGTCTTGTTCGATATATATGAATAGAGAAGCCATTGTAATTGCTGGAAACACCAAACCTACTAGAGGTACAAAAATAGAGGGTAGGTGGGAAGCTGTCATAAATAATTGCCCCAAATAATGTTATATCAACGAATAATTATTTTTTTTTATAGAACTATATGGATGAGATCATTGGAGCTCATACATATACATACCCATATCTATTATACTGTGCTCTTTACAAATGCATGGGAAAGTTCTGCAATCTCTTACTTGGATTTATTAATAAGCTTTCGATAGAGAAAAATTTTTGGGATTTTCCAAATTGGATAATTTGATAAGATACCACATCTTACTAAACTCGAAAGTTGATTGCTATAAAAGGACCTTCCATCCAAATAGGATATATTGTATCAGAACTATTCATTTACTCAGTAAGGATTCATCTATCAAATATAATTTCAAGAATTTGTTAGACTCACATTCTGCATAGGGCTGAAGCATAAAGTTCGAATATCTCACTAAGAACACCTTTTAAAAGATTACGCGGTACTATTAAATCGAGTAAACCATGATCGAATGAAGATTCAGCTACTTGAAAACCATCAGGTATTTTTTGACGCAATGTCTGTTCAATCACTCTCTTCCCAGCAAATGCAATGTATGCTTTAGGTTCAGCAATAATAAGATCCCCCAACATACCAAAGCTGGCGGTTACACCGCCGGTAGTAGGATAAGTAAGGATTGTTATGTAAAGTAACCCTCTTTGTACCTGGTGGATCTGTAAAACAGATGAGATCTTTGCCATTTGCATTAGACTCAATGTCCCTTCCTGCATGCGTGCTCCACCAGAAGAACAAACAAGAATTAATGGGAGAGATTCTTGAGTAGCACGTTCAATTAGACGAGTAATCTTTTCACCCACTACAGAACCCATACTACCGCCCATAAATTGAAAATCCATAACACCTAGTGCAACGGAAATACCATTTAACTTTCCTATACCTGTTTGAATAGCGTCGGTCAAACCTGTGCGTTTCTGAGAGAAAGCAATACGGTCTTTATAAGATTCCTCATCATGGAATTCAAGAACATCTCGCGCAACCATATCTTCATCCATAGGAATCCAAGTGCCACGATCAATTAAAGGTTCAATTCTTTCTGTACCATCCATTTGGAGATGATAACCGCATTCTTCACAAACACGTTTATTCTGTTTCAGAAATTTAACATATAACATATTTTCACAATTGTCACACCGAGTCCATAATCCTTTATTAGTGTCAATACTTATCGACCTATTTCTTTCCCTCTCACTAAGAACATACCTTTTGGTAGCTTTTTCAATAAGAGCTCCAATCAATCCACCATATTTGCGTTTGTCTTCAAACCAATCCGCTAGAGACGTAATAATTTCCTCATCTATCTTTTTTTGCTAAATAAACAATTTTGATACTTCTCGAACTCTTTAAACTAGTCATGCAATCACAAACACAGAGAATTCTTTTTTCTTTAGAAAGAGAAAAGGATTCAGATCGGAATGGGTTAAGAATTAATCTTAATTAATCCCTTCGTATTACTAATGGTATGCTAGAACTTATTGTTCGATTATCCAAAAGCCTTGGATAATTCATTATGGGAATTCACCAAAAATGAAGTATATCTTCCAGTTCTTCCTAATGGGACTCCTTATATGGGAAAGATAAAATAGAAATTTTCAATGGGCTAGGAGGGATTCGAACCCTCGACCTTATGGTTCGGAACCATAAACTCTGATCCACTGAGTTACCAACCCTACTTCGTTCCGTACAGACAGGATATTGAGAGGGAGAGAATAGTATATGCATCTATCTCTCTCTCCCAATATTCTTTCGCTTAATCTGCTAGAGGAGTATTACCTGAAATGAGAAGCAAGATGAAATAAGGAATTTAATTTCATTTGTCAAGTGTGTCAACTGCCTGAAATTCGAACTTAATCTCTTTCCATACTTCACAAGCAGCAGCTAACTCGGGACTCCACTTAGCCGCTTCACGAATAATTTCATTACCTTCACGAGCAAGATCACGTCCTTCATTACGAGCCTGTACACAAGCTTCCAAAGCAACCCGATTAGCTACTGCACCAGGTGCATTACCCCAAGGGTGCCCCAAAGTTCCCCCACCGAATTGTAATACGGAATCATCCCCGAAGATTTCAGTTAGAGCAGGCATATGCCAAACGTGGATGCCTCCCGAAGCTACAGGCAGCACACCTGGCATAGATACCCAGTCTTGGGTGAAATAAATGCCGCGGCTTCGATCTTTTTCAATGTAATCGTCACGAAGTAGATCAACGAAGCCTAAAGTTATATCGCGTTCTCCCTCAAGCTTACCGACTACAGTCCCGGCATGAACATGATCCCCGCCAGACATACGCAAAGCTTTAGCCAATACGCGGAAATGCATACCATGATTTTTTTGTCTATCAATAACAGCATGCATTGCACGATGAATGTGAAGAAGTAGACCATTATCCCGACAGTAAAAGGCTAAAGTAGTATTTGCAGTAAACCCTCCTGTCAAATAATCGTGCATTACAATGGGCACTCCCAATTCTCGAGCAAATCTTGCTCTTTTTAACATTTCCTCACAAGTACCTGCGGTAGCATTCAAGTAATGCCCCTTAATTTCACCCGTTTCGGCTTGCGATTTGAAGAGAGCTTCTGCCACGAATAGGAAACGATCTCTCCAACGCATGAACGGTTGGGAATTCACGTTTTCATCATCTTTGGTGAAGTCAAGCCCGCCACGTAAGCATTCATAAACAGCTCTACCATAATTTTTGGCAGATAATCCCAATTTCGGTTTGATGGTACATCCTAACAAGGGACGACCATATTTGTTTAATTTATCCCTCTCGACTTGAATACCGTGAGGCGGGCCTATGAAAGTCTTAGAATAAGCAGGGGGAATTCTTAAATCTTCCAACCGTAAAGCTTTCAATGCCTTGAATCCAAATACGTTACCTACAATAGAGGTAAACATGTTGGTAACAGAACCTTCTTCGAAAAGGTCTAGAGGATATGCTACATAAGCAATGTATTGATTTTCTTCCCCTGGAACAGGTTCGATATCATAGCATCGGCCTTTATAACGATCAAGGCTAGTAAGTCCATCGGTCCATACAGTGGTCCATGTACCGGTGGAAGATTCAGCAGCTACTGCAGCTCCTGCTTCCTCGGCTGGTACTCCAGGTTGAGGAGTCATTCGAAAAGCTGCTAGGATATCGGTATCCTTGGTTTCATAATCAGGGGTAAAATAGGTCAATCGATAATCCTTAACACCAGCTTTGAATCCAACACTTGCTTTAGTCTCCGTTTGTGGTGACATAGGTCCCTCCTTACAACTCAATCAATTACTCCTGCAAGGATGAGGTCTGCTCGGCATAAATGAAATATCCACTACGGAACGTAAACCGTTTTCAATAGACTCGTAGGATATTCACGCAGAAGTTTCTCTTGAAAGGGAAACACTAACATTTTATATTGCACATGATGCATAATGCAACCTAGATTTTAGATCCCTCGCCTGATGCAATTAATAATGAAATGTCTTTTTGATTTTATCTATATATTGATTCAGAAATATAACTACTATTGGACTGACCAATGGAAATAAGAGAAGATAGTTCGGTCAGGGGAACAATAAAAATTGGAGGATCAATGAATGGATTGTTCTTTCTCCGTATAATGCATATGCATATGTACATATACATTGAATTATTCCTTAGAAAAACTAATAATTTTTGATTTCCATTTTCTATGGATGTTTAAGGAACTTGTTTCAATGATTATTCTCAATCCACATTGTACAATACAATAAATTGATGAAGAATTTAAATCTTGAGTTTTCCAACATTATTGATCGATAATTCGATGCCCAACATTTTCTTGGTATAGTAATCGAATGAAATTAATCTAATGAATCTCTATGAAAATCAACTTTCTTACTTTTAGGGCTTCCACTTCAATAGAACAAAATATCGGTTATATTACTCAAATTATTGGTCCAGTACTGGATGCAACTTTTTCTCCAGGCAAAACACCCAATATTTATAATTCTTTAATCGTCGAAGGACAAAACCCAGCAGGTCAGCAGATTAATGTTACTTGTGAGGTACAGCAATTATTGGGAAATAATAAGGTTAGAACCGTAGCTATGAGTGCTACAGATGGTCTAACGAGAGGAATGAGAGTTATCGATACGGGAGCTCCTCTCAGCGTTCCTGTTGGTCAAGTTACTCTTGGACGAATTTTAAATGTTCTTGGAGAACCAGTTGATGATCTAGGCCCTATAGACATTGGCGAGACGTCTTCTATTCACAAATCTGCCCCTGCTTTTACACAATTGGATACCAAACTATCCATATTTGAGACTGGCATTAAAGTGGTGGATCTTCTAGCTCCTTATCGTCGCGGAGGAAAAATTGGATTATTTGGAGGAGCCGGAGTTGGAAAGACAGTTCTTATCATGGAATCGATCAATAACATTGCCAAAGCTCATGGGGGTGTCTCTGTATTTGGCGGAGTGGGGGAACGTACGCGCGAAGGTAATGATCTCTACATGGAAATGAAAGAATCAGGAGTCATTAATGAACAAAATGTATCGAAATCAAAAGTAGCTCTAGTATATGGTCAAATGAATGAATCGCCAGGAGCTCGCATGAGGGTTGGCTTAACTGCTTTAACAATGGCCGAATATTTCCGGGATGTTAATAAGCAAGATGTACTTTTATTTATTGATAATATTTTCCGTTTTGTACAAGCAGGATCTGAGGTTTCTGCCTTATTAGGTAGAATGCCTTCTGCCGTGGGTTACCAACCGACCCTAAGCACAGAGATGGGTGCCTTACAAGAAAGGATCACTTCTACTAAGGAAGGGTCTATAACTTCCATTCAAGCAGTTTACGTACCTGCTGATGACTTGACTGACCCAGCTCCTGCTACAACATTTGCACATCTAGACGCTACTACTGTTCTTTCAAGAGGATTAGCCGCAAAGGGCATTTATCCGGCCGTAGATCCTCTAGATTCAACTTCAACTATGCTGCAACCCTCGATTGTGGGTGAGGAGCATTATGAAACTGCCCAAGGGGTTAAACAAACCCTGCAACGTTATAAGGAACCTCAAGACATTATAGCTATTCTTGGACTGGATGAATTATCAGAGGAGGACCGTTTAACAGTAGCTAGAGCGCGAAAGATTGAACGATTCCTATCGCAACCTTTCTTCGTAGCAGAAGTTTTTACGGGTTCTCCAGGCAAATATGTTAGTCTTGTAGAAACAATTAAAGGTTTTCAAATGATTCTTTCTGGAGAATTGGACAACCTTCCCGAACAAGCTTTTTATTTAGTAGGTAATATTGATGAAGCGACTGCAAAAGCTGCAATTTTACAAGCGGGGAGTTGATTAGAAAGATGATATTGAATCTTCGTGTAATGGCCCCGAATCGGATTGTTTGGAATTCCGAGGTTCAGGAAGTAATTCTATCCACTAATAGTGGTCAAATCGGTATTTTGCCTAATCATGCCCCACTTCTAACAGCCCTAGATATTGGAGTTATGAGAATACGTATTAATGAACAATGGTCTAATATGGCTTTGATGGGGGGTTTTGCCACAATAGATAACAATCAAATAACTATATTGGTGAACGAAGCGGAAAGAGCTATTGATATTAATCCCGAGGAAGCTCAGGATGCTTTTCAGAAAGCCCAAACAGATATGGCTCGAGCAAAGGGAAAAAAAGAAACTATTGAAGCTAATTTAGCCTTCAAAAGAGCAAAAGCAAGATTAGAAACAATAAATGTCAATTGAGATGTTATAAATATTATTTGAGAATAGATTTTGCATTAATCCATTTATTGCTCAGAAATAGGTATGACAAAATAGAGGACGTTTTCTACACACTGGAGAGTTACCGTTCCTTTTTATTTACCTTCCTTCCCTCTTTTCCTTTCATCATGTAAAGCTTATTGGATATTCCTTAAAACTCACGGTATCCAATAAGTTTTACCTACTATTGGATTTGAACCAATGACTCTCGCCGTATGAAAGCGATACTCTAACCACTGAGTTAAGTAGGTCATTTTTTTTTTTAATTGGAATTCAACCTATTCTAACAGATATACCTATTCTAACAGATATATGGAATTGCAAACAATAAGCTTTATAAAGATTTGATTTAATTAGAATGTTCCCCATGATGTAACATATAGCTTGACAAGAACTAATAAGTATAGATAAGATAATGTAATAAAATTAGTAGTAATTAAGGGCTATGGCTCAGCGGTAGAGCACCTCGTTTACACGTGCGCCGATGCTTTTCAAGAATAGTAAGTTCATCGATTTTCCCGATTCGCTAAAAGTGAAAGATTTGTGTTTTACTCTATCCATTATTTCGGGAGAACGGTAGCATAACAAAAGATTCAATTTTTCAGTAATGGAAAAGGGATTGATAATCAAGTTGATATGGTAAATTGTAGGTCATTCAATGCTAGGGATGGTAGGGGTAGTTACGAGGACCTCAAGATATTCTTTTTCTCGTCCTGTGAGCTTCAAGGTGTATGAAGTTCTCCAAAACGATAGAGGCTCTTTTTGAGTAAATCCATGCCCGGAAAAGCAAACCTGTGTCAACATTTAGAAACTTCTTGAAAGACTTTGGGATCGGTTCGAAGGAATTCGTCGAACACACGGAACCATCTTATTATTCCACTAATGGAAGAAGGATGGTAAATCGACTAATGCATTCTTTGGTCGATGAATGAGCCCAATGCGGAAAAGATATGCATGTTGGGTTCCTGAAACAGTTCGGATTTCTATTTTTGTTGATTTCGATCTGTCTCACCGAGAAGGTCTACGGTTCGAATCCGTATAGCCCTAATTCCTGAAACGATTTTTCACAATTATGCATAAACTCTTCAAACGGTAGATTCTTTGAAATAGTTATTACATTAGAAAAACTCTATAGAGATAGCATATTATTAATCAAACAGAATCTTTATTGATATTCAAAATTGACCCAATATCTTTCTGGAAAATAATGAGATAGAGAAGGACTCATGTTATCCAATTTTTGCAACAGGAACATAATCTATGTTTTTGCTCCCTAAATACGAATCCTTTCGGATATTCCTATCGATAGTTAGTCTTCTTCCTATATTAGCATTTCTAATATCAGGACTTTTAGCACCTAGTAGTAAAAGACCAGAAAAGCTTACTAGTTATGAGTCGGGTATAGAGCCAACGGGAAATGCTTGGATCCAATTCCAGATCCGTTATTATATGTTCGCACTAGTCTTTGTAATTTTTGATGTCGAAACAATCTTCCTTTATCCATGGGCTGCAAGTTTTGATGAATTAGGCATACCCGCTTTCGTTGAAGCCCCAATTTTTGTATTTATTTTAATTGTTGGTTTGGCCTATGCATGGCGAAAAGGAGCATTGGAATGGTCTTAACCACAAGATTCACGGATTATAATAAGAATTTCAATCATTTCATGAATCCATTGATTAATTCTGCAGAGTTTTCCTCTCTTGATCGGGATACACCGAATTCAATTTTTTTAACGAATCTTAATGATTTTGCAAATTGGGCTAGACTCTCCAGTTTATGGCCATTACTTTATGGTACTAGTTGCTGTTTCATTGAATTCGCCTCATTAATCGGTTCACGATTCGATTTTGATCGTTACGGTCTAGTACCACGATCTAGTCCCAGACAAGCCGATCTCATAGTAACAGCAGGTACTATCACCATGAAAATGGCGCCTTCCTTAGTAAGGTTATATGAACAAATGCCTGAACCAAAATATGTGATTGCCATGGGGGCCTGTACTATAACAGGGGGTATGTTTAGTACCGATTCCTACAGTACTGTCCGCGGTGTGGATAAATTGATCCCTGTAGATATTTACTTGCCGGGTTGTCCACCTAAGCCTGAAGCTATTATAGATGCTATAACGAAACTCCGTAAGAAAGTAGCTCAAGAAATATATAGGGATCCTTTTGAATCAAAAAAAAAAGATCGGGTTTTCACTCTCAAACATCAATTTAGTATTATAACTAGCATTCATATTAGACAATACAATCAACAACTCTCCAATCAATTCTCAAAAACTTTCTTAGATATCCCTTCAAAGACAGCTTCAGACGAGTCTAAAATAAGTGTTGAATCAAATAATGAGGGATTACTATTGAGGAACGAGGAAGTGGATATATTTTTGGGAAAATAAATAGAAGAATGATATTCAATTATGATAGTATTACCAATAGTGATTCAAAAATTAAAATGCGGGGACGATTATCTGCCTGGCTAGCTAAGCATAAATTGGCTCATAGACCCCTGGGTTTTGATTATCAAGGAGTTGAAATTTTACAAATCAAATCTGAAAATTGGCCTTCCGTAGCTGTCGCTTTATATACTTATGGTTTTAATTATCTTCGTTCCCAATGTGCCTATGATGTGATGCCGGGAGGACTTCTGGCTAGTGTATATCATCTCACGAAAGTACATGATAATGCGGATCAGCCAGAAGAGATATGTATAAAAATACTGGTTTCGAGAAAAGATCCCAGAATTCCCTCTGTCTTCTGGATTCGGAAGAGTGCTTATTTTCAAGAGCGGGAGTCTTATGATATGTTGGGAATTATCTATGAGAATCATCCATATCTTAAACGCATATTAATGCCTGAAAGTTGGATTGGTTGGCCCTTACGCAAAGATTACATTGTACCCAATTTTTATGAGTCACAAGATGCTTACTAAATACGAATGAAATTGAACTCTGTTCATTCTGACAGTTACTTGATCTCCATGTTTTGAGAATTTACCCAATTGTGATTGAATGGAGGAAAATGAAAAAAGAAACTTCATAGTGCTAGCAAATTAATTCAGCAGAAGCCATGCCAGAAACCAGATTTGAACTGGCGACACGAGGATTTTCAGTCCTCTGCTCTACCAACTGAGCTATCCTGGCCAATCTTTTCTGATGCGAGCCTCAAAGACTATTTTTTGTCAGACAAGAAGTATGGAGGAAAAATTCTAATAAGGCCTACCATTCTGCGAATATCGAATAAACATTTGAGTAACAGAAAATAAAAACGGAAATTTTTGGATTGGAAAAGAGATAGAGAAAGGGAAGGAAAAAGGAAAAGGAGAGGAAGAAAAGGAAAGAGAGAAGGAAGACAAAAGAGGAGGAATTAATAAGTTTTTAAAATAACCTCAAAAATCAGTTGATACAGAATGAGATAAAATGACTCATTCTGTTCCTTTTATCTCTACCTGAAATAAAAAGAGACAGAAGATCAAATCATTTAAGTTATCCCATACCTAAATTGAGGATACATTAATACTGTGCTAAGACAAGAATAGATTTTCTCTCCATATTTGACCTCATAGTAGTTTTACAATTCATGGGGGTAGAGGGATTTGAACCCTCACAGTCTGCAAGGACCAACGGATTTTCTTTCTACCACAATTTGCATTGTTGTTACCATTAACAATGTGGAGATGGACTCTATCTTTATTCCCGCTCATCCTTGATTGAAAAATATCCTCGATAAGAATTTTGTTCTTTTTCGACCAAGCAGTGCAGCCCTTGTAGATCTAAAATAATAACCTTTGATTGAGTTTGATGCAATTCTTTGAACTAGGTGATAAAATCTCTCCTACAACTACTTTTATCTCTTAAGGTCCTTCCTATTCGGATCTCTAACCTCATGATGCATTCCAACAGAGATTCTGTGCTTCACTAACCTATGGATAATATCTCAGGAGTTTGATAATCGTTTGGAATAGCCTCCATCGAGTCTCTGCACCTATCTCCTCGAGAAGCAAGATTTGGCTCAGGATTGTCCGTCCATAAAGTCCCGGATTTCCCTGAATTTGGAAGCTGTCATTCGGTAAGTTTCCAAACTGAAGCTCAATTTGTTTAAGTCCGTAGCGTCTACCATTTCGCCATACCCCCATCGTTTGGCCTCTGCTATTTTTCAAAAAGGGAGTTCTCAAAAAATTAAATCTCTCATTTATGTCTTATGCAAATCAGTTATTAGCTTATTGTAATGTATCTTTCTGAATTCTTTTATCTTTAATACTCCTCCCATTTCCACTTTCCATTTCAAATTTTTGATCGAATTAGATGATAATGATATCAGTGACCTCCTATTCTTTTCCTAATTATGTTTTAGATCACTGAAATCAAAGAATTAATTTTGGTGCAATGATTGAATACTCCCTCCTCTTCCCTTTCATAGAAATATATTAATTCAATGAAGAATAAATTGCAATATTAAATTGCTTTTTTGCGATTCAATAGTTATGATTGTCGAGTTTATAGGAATTGCAGAGCCAATGTTGGCGCGAGATAGATTAGAAAGATAGATTATCCATATTTAGCAGAGTATTTCCTCAATTAGCTTGCAAAAACGCTGAGATCATTCTCAGTCCAGATTCTTTCTTTCTCCTCCTTAAATAGCCTATTTCTCTCCGGATAATCAGAGAGGAAGGCTTCCGTTTAAACGCGTTCGGCGGGAATGAGTCCATCTGGGCTATCTTCCAGCCTTGCTGCTTGATTCTTTTGTTCATTATTCAACGGTTCAGTTTTGAAAGTGAATTCTTCCATTATCTGGCTATTACTTGAATTAACCAATAAATGGTCATCAAAGCCTTCCCAAGGTTCGGTAGATCGTAGCACATTAACGAACGAGTTATTGTCCCCTTGAGCTATGGGTTCTCCTTGGCCATCAAGTGCGAGGCCCACAATAACATATCCTCTATTACTTCGCTTCATTCTTACTTCAGTGTAACCCAATGTGCGAATATAATCTAATAAATGATCACTAAATGCATGCCACTCAACAGATATCTTTCCGTGTATATCCGCATGGTTAACGTAAGATTCGTAGAGGGAGCCAGGTACGGGAATCTTTCGTGCACCTAAAGGAATAACATTTTGAGGGAGGTAAGACACCTTTTCTTGTATCCAAGCCTTAAATCCCCCAAAGTCTACAAGACCACCTACGGAATCATTAAGTTTTTCTGCATATTGCCCAATACGTGTCAAATGGGAAGGCATAGAAAGAGCCCAGTTAATGAGTCCGTCCGCATTAATCTTTAGTTTGTCCAATAAGCGAAGGTCTCGCAATTGAGCCACCCGGGGTGTCAAAATATAGCAGAAACGCCTGCTAAAACCGCTGGTTTTGTCGTGTGCATCTCAAACAAAGTTGGCTGTTATTAGCATTAAGCCACGCGGTTCGATCTCAAAGATGGATCCATTCTTGATCTCTCCAACAACTCGATCTCCCGAGATTATTTTTTTGATTATCGAACACTGCTTTTGATTCGCGGTTTTGGGAATATCAGGCATAAGAATAAGGTCCTTATCCTGAATAACCTTCAATTCGAAACGGTTTGTTATTCTTAACAGATCTAAGGTACAGCTAGCATTCCCCAGTATATACTGCAGAAGTTGTGTCAGTGTGGACTTTCCTGTCGAGCCAGGTCCCCAAAGGTAGAGACAGACCTGTTCACGGTTATTCTGAGTAAATAGTAGCTTAAGGTAAGCTCTGAGAATATTGATCTTGAGTATATCACCATCCATCAGATTAAGCAGAAAATCCTTCTGTATGGAGGTTAATTTGGTCTCTTTATGAAGGGAAACATTGCATCGGGTAAAGAGCCAAAAGCCAGGTAAAGGAGAAATAATGGTATAATTGTCTTCTTTGTAATCCAACAGACCGTTGACAAAGTGAAGACCCTTTGCTGATTCGGGCTTACAGAATAAGTGCAGCCTAATTATTTTCTCAATTAGCTTGCAAAAATGCAGAGTTAACATCTTTCTTTTATCTCCCAGGGAATAGGACGTACTTAGGCTCTTTATCTCGTCGACTATATCATTTATCAACTCAAGCATAGAACTGTCCTCAAATGTCCAATATCCTTCCTTCTTATACTTATACCAACGTTCCTCGGGAAGCCGATAGACCCATTTGTCCTTTAACTTTTCTGCTAAGGGCACACTCACTAAAAACTCTAATGATTCCTCGTCGATCTTTTTGAAAGGATTTATTTTCCTTCTAAGGAGGATCTTAGCAAGGTCTGCCAGTTTAGGCTCATCAAAGGATGGTTCGCAGAGATATGTGGCCTGTACGTTCAATAGTTCTTCGTCTAAGAATGGATTTTCCGCTACATGCTTATAAAGGGTATTCCATCTATTTTCCTCAAGTATAGGCTCAACAATTTCCAAAGGCTTCAAACGTTTCACAGGCTTAAATGCACCTGAGAACAAACCTAAATCTGATAAGGGCACCCAATTGACTATTTTTCTACCTGCTCCCCAAATAGTAATTCGGTCCTTTGAGTGGGAGGTAAAGAGCTCGATTGGAACTCCGCATGCGCAATGCGTTGTCTTGATTTCTACAGACTCAACAAGTCCCCAGATATGGAGTCCTCCCGATGGCGTTTGTTCTACACTAAACTGAAAGTCCAATTCAGATATTGCTCTTTTGAGAGCAGATGTTAGGGTAGGCTTATCAATGTCTATTATGGCTATACTAGTTTTTAAGCTAGTAAGGTCTAATCCCAGAGAGTCAAAGCCCTCAGGCATTAGTAAGGTTGTTTGACTTAGCTCGTCATGGGTTAAGGGTTTAATCTCCAGGGATGGCCTTTTTTTGCCTTTCTGATAGAATAGGCGACATCCGTTTGCAAGAAGATTATGGAGAACATTATAATCCTTCTGTTCTATGGGAACCCTCAAAAATCTAGACGGTCTGCAATTTGCATCCCCATTTACATCATAAATGGTCATTATAGATAGCTCCTTTTATTAACTATAGTATTCAAATGGATATTTTAAGGCGTCTCTAAGCCACCTTTTCTTTTTGAAGGTGAGAAGGTGATTTAGAGGTCGTCTTTTCTTTAGTAGGTTCCCGCAAAATCTCTGAAGTCATTCTTTTTTTCTTAAAAACAGGCTTTCGGGTCTTGAAAAGGATGTTTTGAAAGGCTCTCTTATTGTGTACCCTTACCCTAACAATACCGGGCTGAAAACCTTTGAAATGTTCAACAACTATTTTTTGAGAATTTTGATCTTATAATAGTGGGCACATTATTCCTAGTGCAGTCTGCTTCATAACTCTGATAGAGACCATCAAACACTTCGATACCTAAAGGGTAATGAATTAAATGCTCCTGAATCCATTCAGAGGCAAAGAGCTTGGTTTCCCAAACCCTTTTTGTTAAATTTTTGATATCTGCCATAAATACGCTCCTGCTCGGCTATACTATATCAAAAGTCACTCTTGTTGTTATGCGTAAGCATAGACTTTTTTTGAGTACAAACCACAAACGTTCTATTCACTGTAAGTAATACCTTGATGAACTTGTGGTCACAGCAGCAATTCCCCTATTCGCTAGGTAAATGCACTCTGGCGGCGTTTGTGACGATCGTTCTGAAGTGCTTGAAAGATCCCTTCTGTCTTCGCTGCTTTTAGCTGTAATAACCTTATCAAGGTTATTAAATTGACTTGTTCCTTCCCTAGCAAAGAAGGTCTCCTTAGGCCCATCATATAAGGACAATGCCGATGAGCCTTCAAGGACACTATCGAAGCAGGTCTGAACAGCAGCATTAGATATTGATATCGGTGTTGTATCCCAGGAGCTAATAAGCTCTTTATTCATTTTTGATGAAATTGTTTCTACCAGTCTTTCATTGTTTCCATTTTTCAACCACTCAGAACATTTTTCTCTTAAAGTATCAGGACAGACTTCGCTTAAACTGCTTGCAAACCTCTCCGAATTTCTGGAAAGATTTTGGCTTCTAAATGAAAATGGATTAATAAGTGCGGGAGTTATTAATCCATGTGGGTCAATAGTTACCACATTGTTGCCTTGAAATGAGAAACATGATGGAAAAATCTGACTGAAATCCAGAAAAGTGATGTCTAAACAGAACCTAAGTCGTCTTCTGTCCCTTTTAGGAACCAGTTGTTTTAAATGATCAGCTTGAAATATCTTGAGTGCGGTGGCTTTATCGAATAGGTCTTGTGTTTCCAATGGATTTGTCGACAACGATTTAGAAGAAGCCAACGATTTGTTGGTCCTTTCACGAAAGAAGACATCCCAATTAGCCGTCCTCTTATCCTTTTCGTGGGAAAGACCATGTGTATTCTTGCCCAAAGATATACTATTGATTTTGAAAAAAGAGGATGGACAGAAAGATTTCAAATTCAAAGTGCTTTTCACGTGGTAAGACAAAAGAATAAGGCAGCAAAAAGAGGAAAACATAGACAAATAGTAGCGCCAAGAGGGGAAAAGCTCCTTTTGATTCGCTTTTAGATTTTGCTTTTCTATAGGTTGAAATAGTTCTTTAGTCAATAATTGCTTCTTGTTGTCATTGGTATGCAGCGAATCCATTTCTAGGTCTTGAACCACAGCTCCTGGATCAAAAGGTCCTTCTATAGGGGCGGTCATAAGCCCTCCCTTGATTAATCAATTAATAGATTTTTTTAGAGGAATAAGAAGATCCACAACATCATCATTGACAATTTCCTTAACGTTTTCTTGCTTTTTTTACATAGATATTGACTTTTTTTCCACTATCCACACTAGTTCTATTGTCAAACAAAACAAACTAGGAGAGATAGAAAGAGAATCTTTTAAACAAAGCTACTCTGGATTAAAGTGTTCCGATGTATCTATAGGTGGCATAACTGTTCCACTAATAGCTTCAGCGGGCTTTCCAAGTAAATTCACTGTTGTTTGGGTAATTCTCTCTGAGCGAGTAGATGCTTTGTAGATTCTCCAATGTAGTTCATCTAGTACCAATTCTTTATTAAGACGAGTAAGTTAAACGGTTACATTAGCTGATGAAGTAGCCAATCTATTATAAAAGAGAGTAACTTTACGAAACTTTAGTTTCTTTAGAGAGTTGTCTGGAACCCTTAAAGGGTCAACAACTGGTTTTAATGTTAGAGTAACTCTTCCTAGTATGTGATCTTGTCTGCTTGCTTGTCCTACTGTATATACAATATCCGAAATATAAATATTTGTTCTAGTTAATTCTTGATTGCTTAAAATGTGACAAATCCGACGAACATCTGCATCCTTATAAAGCTCTTGACTTAGTCGAAGTCCTATATACATAAAGGTTCGAGTAGTGTCATATATTGTTTTTAGCGCGGATTGCTTATTTGGATCCTCGGCATTTACGCGTACATAGCGTATAAGATGATAAACTGCTTGGTCAGCCATATATTCAATCCTCTACTATGCTCTATAAAGTGTTATCGGGGATTCTGCTCCATTGAGTAAAAGTACTGCTTTATATATATCCATCTTCAAAGGGGAGTCATCTTCCATAATATCAGAACGGGTAAGAGCATTGCTCAGTCTTTGGGGAACAGGTGATGGCCCTCTACCTTGCGTATAGCTTACCTGGTTTGGGTCAAAATCTTCCCCTATAATCGCGGAAATAGCTTGGAGGATCTTGGTGCAATCCTCCGGTGTATGTGTGAATAGAGTTGTTTTCCATTTAGAGTGATGACTCGATACATAATTACATCGTAGATTACCCGCGACAAAGTTGAGATCGCCTAAATGTACTTTACAACATTTCTGCAATTCTGTCAAGTCTTTTTCATCAAAGTCCATATCATTTGGATATTTTGTCAAGCGCGCTTTGACTTGAGCCCTCTTCTTTGGGTTGGTTTCCTTATTGAGAAATAGAAGAATCAGGGTAGGAAAATAACGCACCATGCTGTCCCAACGATAATAAGATTCTCCTACCATTTCCTCTCCTACTCGATATGCGGTCTCTCGAGGTGTTTCTAGTAGTTGGGAAGAAATGCGGTCTAATGCACTGCAGATTGTTAAAGAGCTATTTTCCGACTGCTTTGTTTCAAAATAACCTATGATATTGGCAAGGTTATCTAGCTTCTTTTCCAGGCGGAAAAGCCCTTCCTTAAGACCACGTTGGTCTTCTTGTAAGAAGTTGTAATGACTCCTTTTTTCCATTTTAATTAGGTTATTGTCTAACGACGTCAATATCTTATTAAGTAGATCCTCTATATTCTTGAGAGAATTACTCATATGGGATAGAAGAGCCTTTAGCATTTCAAGGCGGGCATTGTTTTGGCTAAAAAAATCAATTGTTTGTTCACTTAATGCTTTGAATTTGGTTAAAAGACTTTCAAGCAATCGTGCCAGGGGATCAACCTGTCCTCTAGGAATAAGCTCTCTTTTCAGCGTGCGTTGGCTAGTAAAGAAGACACCGGTTGAACCACTGGCATCTTCTTCCTTTAAGAGATGGATTAAGGTCATCTGTATTACAAGTTGACTTGCATACATAGAGATGATCAAATCTGACAATGGGCTCACATCCATGCGTTCTAGAAGTTCGGTCATCTGGCTATTTACATAGATAAGCGTGCCCTGAAATTCCTCATTGGATGCAACAGCCTTATTCTTTAATAAACTGCGCCAAAGATAGAGTTTTAGGTTTTCAAATGGAGAAACCAATGATTGTGGAAAATATTCATTGCTATTTTCAGAATCAATTGTATGCCGGATGCTCATTATTTCTTCTCCCACGTTTTCAACACGGATTATAGTTTAGAACATAGAATTTAGTTGCCTATCAATGTAGTTTTGCAACATAGTGTAAATGGTATAGACTATGTACACTATGTAGAATTTCTTATTGGCTTTTCCTTTTTTCTTGTTTTTTTTTTAACAAAGGAAGGATCTTTGGCCCCTCACTTTTTTTGTCTTTTGAGTGGAAAAGGCCTATGTAAACTACATAGGCTACATACTCTTTTGTTAGATTGTTATTTCTTATATTCTAAAAGGAGATTAACATTAAGAAAGTCTTGGCTAGCTTGTGATAATATATGGCTAAGTGTAGACATTTCAGGATCCTCCGGCCTATGATGGGTTAGTAACAAAAGGCCATCGTTTTCCAAACAGATAGGCAAGCCTAGCTTTTCCTTCATCAAACTTTCAGTTAGTAACATTGTTAAGACTAACTCATGGGATGCAAACACTCGGGAGGTCATTAATCCCTCGTGGTATCGGCTTCGATCCCTCTTCTTGATAGCCTCCTCTTCTAGCTTCCCATAGTATGGCCTTGCTCGTGTTGGCCAGTAGATCTTCTCGCGTTTTCCTATATCCTCCTTAAATTTGGCTAATTCAACCACTATGGGATGTTGGACAGCTTTTCTTATATATTCATCCAAATCGTCACCTGACAAATCCTTTCTTTCCTCCATTAATCGAGTACGAATAGCTCCCTGGCCCTTTAAACTAGCACCATTTAAACCCGAATAAAGTAGGGTCTTAAGAACAGCTTTTGGGATTTCCCGACCCCGCTTTTCCATAATAAAGTCCCAAAACGATCCTGAATGATAGGCTTGCCAGGTATTAGGGACCCTTTTTTCCCCCATAAGACCTGCAAAAATCCCTGTATAACAAGCCACCATATCGATTTCCTCTATACATAGGTCTCTAGGTAGTACTACCCTTTGATAAGTTTCCTTGATGACTCGCTTGCATTCCCTCTTAATATTGGAAATGGTACCCAGGCTATTATCCACCTTTGGTTTCACTCTGGGATATCCCTCAGAAGTCTCACATGAAGTAGCAAACAGTTGTTTGATGGGAAATTTATTCAGATAATAAGAGCTATCTCTCCGATGAAAGAGATGGAAGAGCATATAACACCTCCGAATGAACTCACCTGACCAATAGTTATCAATTCGATTCCGATAGGTGACTTTCCATCTTCTTGCTCCTATCCTTTTTGCTCGAAAAGAACTTCACGGATCTTGATATTGATAGATCCTAACCCTGATCCTACTATTTTTTTCTTGCAATCAATATGTTATTATTCCCCAAACACTCACATAGAGGACCCAAAAATCAGGATTTTTACTCGAGTCTCGAAATTTTGAGATCCTTCCAACTCTACAGTGGAATTGAGGGATCAAAAGTAAGAAAAAAAAAGGGGGGAAGACAAAAAGGAAGAAAAGGGCAAATAAAAGGAAAAAGAGGCAAGGAAAAGAAAAGGGAAAGGATGAGGAGTATGGAACAAAAAAGGAAAGAGAGGAAAAAAAGGAGTTTCTATGTCTCGTTACCGAGGGCCCCGATTGAAAATAATACGTCGCTTGGGAAATTTACCGGGACTTACTAATAAGGTACCAAAATCAAAAAAGATTGGAAGTGACCAGCTCATTCCGAAGAAAATATCTCAATATTGTATTCGTTTGGAAGCTAAACAAAAATTGCGTTTTAATTATGGATTAACGGAACGACAGTTACTCAAATATGTTCGTATTGCCAGAAGAGCTAGAGGATCAACAGGTCAGGTCTTACTACAATTGCTTGAAATGCGTTTGGATAACATTATTTTTCGATTGGGTATGTCTTCCACAATTCCTGGAGCCAGACAATTAATCAACCATAGACATATTCTAGTCAACAATCGTATAGTGGATATACCAAGCTATCATTGCAAACCCAATGATTTGATTACTGTGAAAGATCAGAAGAGTTCTAGAGATCCAATTGAAAAAAACATAAGATCTTACAGTGGGGGTAGAATATCGAATCATTTAAATCTCTCTTTTTCAGAGTATGATAAGCCTAAAGGACTTGTTAATCGAATGATTGATCGTGAATCCATAGGTTTGAAAGTTAATGAATTATTAGTTGTGGAATACTATTCCCGTCAAGCCTGAATTGATAAAACATCCTTTTTAAAGCTCCAGCATAGGTGAAACAACCTATGAACGAGCATTTTTATATCTATCTATTTCCCATGCTATACTACATATTGATTTCATTTTAGACCTTGTTCGTTTGTCCAATTCACTGATCCTCCAACGTGTAAATAATATTTTTGGAATGTTGGTACAGACTTCCATCCATGCGTTCGTATATCTACCATGAATTTTCCTTGATTTTCCATATTATTCCTAAGGGAGACACAATGGTTGTTTTGTCTTGTAGAAAAAAAAGGAATTATCAGTCGAGCTCTTGACTCCCTCTTAAAAAGTGACGGACCTTTTGTTGCAGTGTGATCAACAATTTTGTAATGAGATACGGAAGAAGAGGGATTCGAACCCTCGGTAAACAATAAGTCTACATAGCATTTCCAGTGCTACACCTTAAACCGCTCGGCCATCCTTCCTAGCATTCTTGTAATTCATTTTAGAAAATGAACAATAGGATAACAACTTTCAAGAATTTTAATTCATGGGAATTTGATTAGTCTCATCTTTGGTACATGCAAAAAAAAGTCGCTAGAATCATTGAATTGACTAGAAAATCTTCAGATTCTTGAAAGAATCTCCAATTGTTATTGCATTAATTTTGGATAGAAAACTATATCAACCTTGGATAGAAAATGGAAAAATCTTCTACAACTGCTTATGCTTATGCTACTTACAGAGCTATAGCACATGTATATACCCAATCTGTTCCATGGACTACCATTCAAAAAAATTTCTATATATTGCTAGTTTATCGATCCGAATATCATTATTAGTCTATCAATCTGAAAAAAAAAAAAATATTTATAGCTTTTTCCTCTAATTCCCAGTTGAGAAAAGATGGGAAAATGCCCCCACCACAAATCATATCCTTTACAACATAGAATTTGATCGAAGAATGGGGATAGGAAAAGGAAGGAAAAAGAAAAGGAAAGGAGAGAAGAGACAAAATGAAGAAAGAGAGAGAAAGAAAGGGGAAAGAAAAAAGAAAAAGAGAGATAGAAAAAGAAAAGAAAAGAAAAATAGAGCTCCAATCGACCATGCCTAGGTCTCAGAGAAATGATAATTTTATTGATAAGACTTTTACAATCGTAGCGGATATATTATTGCGAATCATACCTACGACTCAAGGAGAGAAGGAAGCATCTATTTACTATAGGGATGGTGCGATTCGAGTAATGAAATCAACTTAATCTAAAATTAATTGGATGATGTGTTATTACATAAGACTCACGCTCGGTGAAGGTGCGTTTTTAAAATGAAACAATCCCTTCCATCGTGTATCCTCGATTGATGCAGCCCCAAATGCTTGAGTCTCTCAGGGATTCTAGTATTAAGCAAAGGTTAACCCACAGGGTATTACCTATACCCAGGGTAGGTACGGGAAAAAGCGCTACGTGTAGAAATCGACAACACAAAAGCTTCGTAATAATTCGTATTAGCAAACAGTATGTCTCTATGATGACTAACAACAGTGATTAGGACAACAAACTTCCATCCCGTTTGTGTTTTGGATACCCATAGAATCATCGGAGATTGTCGAAGTGGCTGATCCCAAAAGAAACAGAGCGTTGGGAATGAATAAATTGTTAAATCTTCCATTTCTAATACAATATCGATGTCTAAAACGGAATATTAACAGGAAGGATGGCTAGGTATTAATTACTCGAGAAACACTAGCCCCTGCCAGTTCTTAGTGGTGGAGTAAGGATCTTTTCGAGATTCTGAAGATCATTTTTCTCCCTACATATTCAACAGGAGTAGCCGTATGAGATGAGAATCTCACGTACGGTTTTGAAACGGAGGTTTAGTTACCGACCGTAACGAATGTCAGCTCAGTCTGAAGGAGAATACGCGGAAGCTTTGCAGAATTACTATAAGGCTATGCGCCTAGAGGTTGATCCTTACGATCGGAGTTATATACTTTACAATACAGGTCTTATTCATACAAGTAATGGGGAACACGCCAAGGCTTCGGAGTATTATTCTCAAGCATTAGAACGAAACCCTTCCTTGCCACAAGCTTTCAATAACATGGCCGTGATCTGTCATTACGTGCGACTATCAATCCTATGAGATTTATTGGTTTAATACCATCAAGAATCAGGTTTTCTACACATGCACCGTCGCGAGATGGAAAAGGTTTGACTAGCCGTGGAAAAGAATCTTTCATCGGAACCCAAACATGGAAGAGAAATCGAAGCCTATGTATCCCATGGATAAGATGATTAAATTGAGAAAAGAAGCACCGTAAAGATCCATTATTGAAAGTTTGGGTTGACACAATAATATTTGCCTAATAAAGAATCGATTATGTAGTCAAATCAATTCTAAGAAAAAAAAAAGCAACGGTGTAGCATCAAATCCTAAAAGGAAAATAACATCAGCAAAATCTCCATATGAAGTAAGATAGTTACCTCTTTCCTGTCCATAATGTGGGGTTATGAAAAAGAAGACGGAATATAGCATTTCAAGAGGTAGGAGCATAGACAATATTTAATTCGATTTAGAATTTGATTAGAACCTATGTCACTAACTATTTTTAGTTATTTAGTCAATTTGAGAAATACAAATCTACTGATGCGAAAGAAAAGATAGAAAATTGAAACTCTCATTGGCAGTAATAGCCCTGGTTGAATAGAGAAACTTATTAATAGTTATACGAGCCGTATGAGGAAAGAAACCCTCAAGTACGGTTCCTAGGGAAGGAAGTTTTTATTTAAGATTGACCTATCCCGACCGAGGAGAACAGGCCATTGAACAAGGGGATCCCGAGACTTCAGAAGTATGGTTTAATCAAGCTGCTGAATATTGGGGACAAGCAATAGCACTTGCTCCTAGTAATTACATTGAAGCACAAAATTGGTTGAGAATCACGGGCCGTTCTAAGGAGTGAGAATGAAGTGATGAGAACATATACTTGGATCAAATCAAATCTTTGTCAAATGTCGCAAATAGAACTAGGTAGTATTGATAAGCGTTAGTTATAAAGATCAAAAAAAAAAAAATCATTCTGTCGTGCTATGATTAGGACCCATAATAGGGTCCATCAAGCACTTCTAAGTTGTGCAATAATAAGTTCGAATGCCTGCCCTAGATAACTTCTTTATCATAGTCGTTCTAGTCATAAACTAATGAAAAGGAAAAAATATTATCGAAAGATCCCTCAGAAGTTTCTTATTCATTGTTGGTAGGTTGTTCCTATTCCCTGTTCCGAGAGAGGAGAATCTCGATGACTATTCGTTCACCGGAAACAGAAGTGAAAATTGTGGTAGAAAGGGATCCTGTAAGAACTTCCTTTGAAAAATGGGCCCAACCTGGACATTTTTCAAGAACGTTAGCAAAAGGTCCCAATACTACCACTTGGATTTGGAATTTACATGCTGATGCTCATGATTTTGATAGCCATACCAATGATTTGGAAGAAATCTCTCGTAAAGTATTCAGTGCTCACTTCGGTCAACTAAGTATTATTTTTATTTGGTTGAGCGGTATGTACTTCCACGGAGCTCGTTTCTCTAATTATGAGGCATGGTTAAGTGATCCCACTCATGTTAAACCTAGCGCTCAGGTGGTTTGGCCAATTGTGGGTCAAGAAATTCTAAACGGAGATGTAGGTGGTGGTTTTCAAGGCATACAAATAACTTCAGGTTTTTTCCAGCTTTGGCGAGCATCTGGAATAACTAACGAATTACAGCTGTATTGCACTGCAATTGGTGCATTAATCTTTGCGGCATTAATGCTTTTTGCCGGTTGGTTTCATTACCACAAAGCTGCTCCCAAGTTGGCTTGGTTCCAAGATGTGGAATCTATGTTGAATCATCATTTGGCGGGTTTACTAGGTCTAGGGTCCTTAGGCTGGGCGGGACATCAAGTACATGTTTCTTTACCTATTAATCAACTCTTAGATGCCGGGGTCGATCCCAGGGAAATTCCTCTTCCTCATGAATTCATTCTGAATCGTGATCTACTTGCTCAATTGTATCCTAGTTTTGCTAAGGGATTAATACCATTCTTTACACTGGATTGGTCAGAATATTCCGATTTTTTAACCTTTCGCGGAGGACTCAATCCTGTTACGGGAGGTTTGTGGCTAACTGATACCGTGCACCACCATTTAGCTATTGCAGTTGTTTTTTTGATAGCCGGTCATATGTATAGAACTAACTGGGGCATTGGGCATAGTACGAAGGAGATTTTAGAAGCTCATAAAGGTCCATTTACAGGCGAAGGTCACAAGGGTCTCTATGAAATTCTAACCACTTCATGGCATGCTCAATTATCCATTAATTTAGCTATGTTAGGTTCCCTAACTATCATAGTGGCTCACCATATGTATTCGATGCCTCCCTACCCATATTTAGCAATCGATTATGGTACACAACTATCCCTATTCACGCATCATATGTGGATCGGTGGTTTTCTCATAGTCGGAGCTGCTGCACACGCGGCTATCTTTATGGTAAGAGATTACGATCCAACTATTCAGTATGATAATTTGTTGGACCGTGTTATTCGACATCGTGATGCAATTATCTCGCACCTAAACTGGGTATGTATCTTCTTGGGTTTCCATAGCTTTGGCTTATATATCCACAACGATACTATGAGTGCTTTGGGACGTCCTCAAGATATGTTTTCAGATACTGCTATACAATTACAACCTATATTTGCTCAATGGGTGCAAAACACTCACGCTTTTGCTCCCGGCTTGACAGCTCCTAATGCAACAGCAAGTACTAGTTTAACCTGGGGGGGCGAAAATTTTGTGGCAGTGGGTGGTAAAGTAGCTCTGTTACCGATTCCATTGGGAACAGCAGATTTCTTAGTGCACCATATTCATGCATTCACCATTCATGTGACTGTATTAATATTACTTAAAGGGGTCCTATTTGCGCGTAGTTCGCGTTTGATACCCGATAAAGCTAATCTTGGTTTTCGTTTCCCCTGCGACGGACCTGGTAGAGGGGGAACATGTCAAGTGTCCGCCTGGGATCATGTTTTTCTAGGATTGTTTTGGATGTATAATGCCATTTCAGTAGTAATATTTCATTTTAGTTGGAAAATGCAGTCTGATGTTTGGGGTAGCGTAAGCGATCAAGGAATAATAAGCCACATTACTGGAGGAAACTTTGCTCAAAGTTCAACAACTATTAATGGATGGCTTCGTGATTTCTTATGGGCGCAAGCTTCTCAAGTAATTCAATCATATGGTTCTTCATTGTCTGCGTATGGTCTCTTATTTTTAGGTGCTCACTTCATTTGGGCCTTCAGTTTAATGTTCTTATTTAGTGGTCGTGGATACTGGCAAGAACTCATTGAATCTATTGTTTGGGCTCATAACAAGTTAAGAGTCGCTCCTGCTATCCAGCCTAGAGCCTTGAGTATCATACAGGGACGTGCTGTGGGAGTAACTCATTACCTTCTGGGTGGGATTGCCACGACATGGGCATTCTTCCTAGCAAGAATCATTGCAGTGGGATAATGGCTAGGAGGATTTGAAAAGCATTACGGCATCAAGATTTCCAAAATTCAGCCAGGGTCTAGCACAAGACCCAACTACTCGTCGTATTTGGTTTGGTATTGCCACCGCACATGACTTCGAAAGTCACGATGATATTACTGAAGAACGTCTCTATCAGAAAATTTTTGCTTCTCATTTTGGTCAATTAGCCATAATATTCCTTTGGACTTCTGGCAATTTGTTCCATGTAGCCTGGCAGGGTAATTTCGAAGCATGGGTACAGGATCCTTTACATGTAAGACCTATTGCTCATGCAATCTGGGATCCTCACTTTGGTCAACCGGCTGTGGAGGCTTATACCAGAGGAGGTGTTTCAGGTCCAGCCAACATTGCTTATTCCGGTGTTTACCAATGGTGGTATACAATCGGTTTACGTACTAATCAGGATCTTTATAACGGATCTATTTTCCTTTTAGTTCTTTCTGCTCTGTTCCTAATAGCGGGTTGGTTACATTTACAACCCAAATGGAAACCGGGTCTCTCTTGGTTCAAAAATGCTGAATCTCGCCTGAATCATCATTTATCAGGACTGTTTGGGGTAAGTTCCTTAGCCTGGACAGGACATTTGGTTCATGTTGCTATTCCTGAATCAAGAGGTGAGCACGTAAGATGGGACAATTTATTAACTGTATTACCGCATCCCCAAGGGTTAGGGCCATTCTTTTCAGGTCAATGGGGTGTTTATGCACAAAATCCAGACTCAATCAATCACTCATTTGGTACCGTTCAAGGAACAGGTACTGCTATTTTAACTTTCCTTGGGGGATTTCATCCACAAACTCAGAGTTTATGGCTAACCGATATTGCACATCATCATTTAGCTATTGCAGTTGTTTTTATTATTGCTGGTCATATGTATCGGACCAACTTTGGAATTGGACATAGTATGAGAGAGATTTTGGAAGCACATATTCCCCCAGGAGGTAGATTGGGACGCGGACATAAAGGACTGTACGATACAGTTAATAATTCTCTCCACTTTCAGTTAGGTCTTGCTCTAGCTGCGTTGGGAGTAACCACTTCCTTAGTAGCCCAACATATGTATTCCTTACCCGCTTATGCATTCATAGCACAAGATTTTACTACCCAGGCTGCGTTATACACTCATCACCAATACATTGCTGGATTTCTCATGACAGGTGCCTTTGCTCATGGAGCCATATTCTTTATTAGGGATTATGATCCAGAACAAAATAAAGATAATGTATTGGCCAGAATGTTAGAACATAAAGAAGCAATAATATCTCATTTAAGTTGGGCCAGTTTATTCTTGGGTTTTCATACTCTAGGACTTTATGTTCATAATGATGTTGTATTAGCCTTTGGTACTCCAGAAAAACAAATCTTGATTGAACCTATATTTGCTCAATGGATACAATCTGCCCACGGAAAAGCTTCATATGGTTTCGATGTACTTCTATCTTCAGCCAATAGTCCAGCATACAGTGCTGGTCAGAGCTTATGGTTGCCTGGTTGGTTAGAGGCTATTAATAATAATAGCAACTCACTTTTCCTGACAATTGGCCCTGGGGACTTCTTGGTTCACCATGCTATTGCTCTGGGTTTACATACAACTACGTTAATCTTAGTGAAGGGTGCATTAGATGCACGTGGATCAAAACTAATGCCAGATAAAAAAGAATTTGGTTATAGTTTTCCTTGTGATGGTCCGGGTCGAGGTGGTACTTGTGATATCTCGGCATGGGATGCATTTTATTTGGCAGTCTTTTGGATGTTAAACACCATTGGTTGGGTTACATTCTATTGGCATTGGAAACACATCACCTTGTGGCAGGGAAATATGGCTCAATTTAATGAGTCTTCTACTTATTTAATGGGATGGCTGAGAGATTATTTATGGTTAAACTCTTCGCAACTAATTAATGGATATAATCCTTTTGGTATGAACAGTCTATCGGTCTGGGCATGGATGTTCCTTTTTGGACATCTCGTTTGGGCTACTGGATTCATGTTTCTCATTTCTTGGCGCGGATATTGGCAAGAACTGATCGAAACTTTAGCATGGGCTCATGAACGTACACCTTTAGCTAATCTGGTACGCTGGAAAGATAAACCGGTAGCTCTCTCTATCGTTCAGGCACGGTTAGTAGGATTAGCTCACTTTTCCGTTGGTTATATATTTACCTATGCAGCTTTCTTAATAGCCTCCACATCAGGAAAATTTGGCTAGTACTTCTTAAAATAATAGTAGGAGCAAATGGAAATAATAGATTAAGCCTATCATTCACTAGAATGTCACGATAGGCTTAATCTACTATTTATTCGGTCAATTTAACTAGATGAATGCAACTTAAAGAAGAAAGGAGATAAAGAAAGAGTACTACTTCGTACTTGATAGATAAACTGTTATTCAAATATCGATTCAAAGCATTATTCAAGTATTTCTGAGTGTAACATTATGGCGAAGAAGAGTCTTATTGAGAGGGAGAGAAAGAGGCAGAAATTGGTACGAAAATATCACTCTATTCGCCAATTATTGAAGGAAGAGATGAATAAAACTTCATCACCGGATGAAAAATGGAAGATTCATGAGAAACTGCAATCATTACCGCGTGACAGCGCACCCACGCGTCTTCACCGTCGCTGTTTCTTGACAGGAAGATCTAGATCCAACTATCAGGATTTTGGTCTATCTAGACATGTATTTCGCGGAATGGCACATACTTGTTTATTACCCGGAGTAACAAAATCGAGTTGGTAAAACTATTTCTCGCTTATGCAGAGAAGACTATTTTCAATAAAAGCAAATACTTCAGATTATTCGACATTCGATGTAATTATGCAACCTAGTATAATAATTACATCGAATAAATCAATAGTGGATAGATAGCGCGGGGTAGAGCAGCTTGGTAGCTCGCAAGGCTCATAACCTTGAGGTCATGGGTTCAAATCCCGTCTCCGCAAGGATTAGGGATATGTAACAGATATTTCTTCATGTTCTTCATTTGCTCTTATCTTATCATTTTCCCTAATCTAGTCTACTGATCACTCAATTGAATAATTTTTGATGAATCACTCTCTGATCTTTCTATAGCCCTCTGATCTCTTTTATAGAAATTAATTTTTTCTTCCTATTCCAGAGACATGAGTGTTGGCTCGGTATTGAAAAGATCAGTCCAGCTTCATGGGCATAAAAAAATGACCCATAATGAATGATTGTCTAAACAGAACTTTATTATGGAGTTGCAAATAAGGACTCCTTCTAGATGAAAGTGTTTGTGTGTCTTATAACGAAGCGTCGCACAAGTCATTCAGAATGGTGCCTTTCGCAAAATATTGAATTAAAAAAAAAAGTTTTTCTCTTTCGGGTGGACAGATTGGGTATATCAAGCTATTCTTTGGTATGCCTGGTACGACCAAAGATTTTTTTGATTATTCCACAATATAAATCTTACTATCAATTAGCGGAGAAAAAAAATGATAAGGAAGAAGAAAGAATAAAAACTTACAGATACAATACTCTAATGTTGTAATTATTTAACCAATCAGGAAGAGCCCCTTTAACTCAGTGGTAGAGTAACGCCATGGTAAGGCGTAAGTCATCGGTTCAAATCCGATAAGGGGCTAGTCAAACAGTCTCTTCCACAGAAGGTTGAATCCGAGCTCCACTTAGTAAAAGTAACAATAGGTTCGAATGATTATTACGTAAAATAGGTATATTCATTACTTAATTGGGACTGGTAAAAGGGAGAAATTGGTAAAAAAAAAAAGAGGAAATATTAATAAGGATAGGAGTAAGAAATAGAACTTATAGCGAGTTCTACGAATTAGCCATTTCAATAACTGAATCTAGAAAATAGTCTAAACTCTAATTATTTCATTCTGCCTTTAAAAATCAAAATTGATTCTCATATACCAAGCCTTTACTCATCTTTTTCATTAGCTATACCATCAAAGATTCGGTACTCAATATATTAATATTTGATGGAATTTATTGCTCAAATGTCTATGAAATACTAATTATTCACTTATCCCTATTCCGGATCCAGCTCTATTGAAAATAAGGTATTATCAGAGTTCAGAATCGGAGAGAATAATTTAGACCCAATAACTTTCAATATTGATTGGAGATTAGTAAAATAGATGTATAGGGATGTGAAAAAGATAAGAAAGACTTGGAGTCTCTTTTCCAATAGAAATAAAATTTCTTTCTGTTTTCCTATAGAATTCTTGTCAAACAAGATATTCATAGGAAAATCTTCATGTTGTTCTTCAATAGATAAAGAGTTCTGTCAATATCCAAAAACGAAGAATCGAATTGGAATTTGAGGTACATTGAGAGATACTTGATAGCAGGAAAAAAAAAAAGGAAGAAAAGGGAAAAGGAGGGAAAGGAAGAAAGAAGAAATAAGAATGAGTGGAAAGGAATGAGAAGAAAGATAAAACGTTTACTCAGCTTTCAAGAATAAAACGTTTACTCGCCTTTCAAGAATAAAACGCACTCACCTTTCAAGAATGACTATACTACTGATTTCTACTAAACATTGGATAGAAACCAATATTGAATAATTATTGAGAAGTCATTTTGAACTATGCCGTCTTTTCGATTGAAACTACCATAAATTTATTACTGGTTACAAATGAAGGTATTAATAAAAGAATTTATGGAAGGATAGGAATTGAATTATCTAGAAAACTTTTCTCTATCATCCCTCGTTCAAAGGGGTACTTAGAAATGGTTAAAAGAGCTAAATGGGGGAATCGTTATGACTATAGCCATCGGAAAGTCTTCCAAAGAACCAAAAGATTTATTTGATATTATCGATGATTGGCTAAGAAGAGATCGTTTTGTATTTGTAGGTTGGTCTGGCCTATTACTCTTTCCCTGTGCCTACTTTGCTTTGGGCGGTTGGTTTACGGGTACAACCTTTGTCACCTCATGGTATACTCACGGATTAGCTAGTTCTTATTTGGAAGGTTGTAATTTCTTGACTGCCGCAGTATCTACTCCTGCTAATAGTCTGGCGCATTCCTTGCTCCTACTATGGGGTCCTGAAGCACAAGGAGATTTGACTCGTTGGTGTCAATTGGGGGGGTTATGGACATTCGTTGCTTTCCACGGTTCCTTTGGCTTAATAGGCTTCATGTTACGCCAATTTGAACTTGCTCGATCTGTACAATTGCGTCCTTATAATGCGATTGCATTTTCCGGTCCAATTGCCGTTTTTGTTTCTGTCTTTTTGATTTACCCTTTAGGTCAATCCGGTTGGTTTTTTGCACCGAGTTTCGGTGTGGCAGCTATCTTTCGATTCATCCTATTCTTTCAAGGCTTCCACAACTGGACATTGAATCCATTTCATATGATGGGAGTTGCTGGAGTGCTAGGCGCTGCTCTTTTATGTGCCATTCACGGTGCTACAGTAGAGAATACTTTATTTGAGGATGGAGATGGCGCCAATACATTCCGTGCTTTCAACCCAACCCAGTCTGAAGAAACTTATTCGATGGTAACCGCTAATCGTTTCTGGTCCCAAATCTTCGGTGTTGCTTTTTCTAATAAACGTTGGTTACATTTCTTCATGCTGTTCGTGCCAGTGACTGGTTTATGGATGAGTGCCATTGGTGTGATTGGTCTAGCTCTGAACTTACGCGCATATGACTTTGTTTCTCAAGAAATCCGTGCAGCAGAAGATCCTGAATTTGAAACTTTTTACACCAAGAATATCCTTTTGAATGAAGGTATTCGTGCTTGGATGGCAGCTCAGGATCAGCCTCATGAAAACCTTGTATTCCCTGAGGAGGTTCTACCCCGTGGAAACGCTCTTTAATGGAACTCTATCTCTGGGTGGCCGTGATCAAGAAACCACAGGTTTTGCTTGGTGGGCCGGCAATGCCCGACTTATTAATCTGTCTGGTAAATTACTCGGTGCTCATGTAGCACATGCCGGGTTGATTGTATTCTGGGCCGGAGCAATGAACTTATTCGAAGTAGCCCATTTTGTTCCAGAGAAGCCTATGTACGAACAAGGATTAATTTTACTTCCCCATCTAGCTACTCTAGGTTGGGGAGTAGGCCCCGGTGGAGAGGTTATAGATACCTTTCCATACTTTGTCTCTGGAGTACTCCATTTAATATCTTCCGCAGTCTTAGGTTTTGGTGGTGTCTATCATGCGCTTATTGGTCCAGAGACTTTGGAAGAATCCTTTCCATTTTTCGGCTATGTATGGAAGGATAAGAACAAAATGACTACTATTCTGGGTATTCACTTAATTCTGCTAGGTGCTGGCGCTTTTCTTCTAGTACTTAAAGCTCTATATTTTGGAGGTGTCTATGATACATGGGCACCTGGTGGTGGAGATGTGCGAAAGATCACGAACCTCACCCTTAGTCCAAGCATTATTTTTGGTTATCTGCTCAAATCTCCGTTTGGTGGAGAAGGATGGATTGTTAGTGTAGACAATTTGGAAGATATAATTGGAGGCCATGTTTGGTTGGGATCCATTTGTATCTTTGGTGGAATATGGCATATTCTGACCAAACCCTTTGCCTGGGCCCGACGTGCTTTTGTGTGGTCCGGAGAAGCTTATTTATCTTACAGTTTGGCAGCTCTTTCTATCTTTGGTTTTACCGCTTGTTGCTTCGCATGGTTTAACAATACGGCTTATCCTAGTGAATTCTATGGTCCCACTGGTCCGGAAGCTTCACAAGCACAAGCATTTACTTTCCTGATTAGAGACCAACGTCTTGGGGCTAACATAGGTTCTGCCCAAGGACCTACAGGATTAGGTAAATACCTCATGCGATCCCCTACGGGAGAAATCATTTTCGGAGGAGAAACAATGCGTTTCTGGGATCTTCGTGCTCCATGGTTGGAACCTCTAAGGGGTCCTAATGGTTTGGATCTGAGCAAATTGAAGAGAGATATCCAACCCTGGCAGGAACGCCGTTCAGCAGAATATATGACTCATGCTCCTTTGGGTTCTTTGAATTCCGTAGGAGGGGTAGCCACTGAGATAAATGCTGTTAACTACGTTTCTCCTAGAAGTTGGTTAGCCACTTCTCATTTCGTTCTAGGTTTCTTCTTTTTTGTGGGTCACTTGTGGCATGCAGGAAGGGCTCGTGCAGCTGCAGCTGGATTTGAAAAAGGAATTGACCGTGATACCGAACCTGTTCTTTCTATGACACCTCTGAACTAGGGTGGTTAATTGAATTGGGAAGGAAGAAATACAAGCGACAGGTTATGTATTTTTGCATGTATCTTTACTAGCTCGGCCTACTCAGCCGAGCTAATAGAATGTTATTTAACCGGGATAGAGTTGAAATTGTATTAATAGGGAGAGAGAGGGATTCGAACCCTCGATAGTAATGAAACACTATGCCAGTTTTCAAGACTGGAGCCATGAACCGCTCGGCCATCTCTCCGGAAAAATTTTTTAGGATACAGAATGAGAGTTTTACAATACAGGTATACTGGTATTAATTAATATCCATCTTGTATAAGTATATACTTGTGAGATACAAAACGGAGAGGAGTATTCAATATTATACGGTTTTTCTATTTTGATTCATAATTGGAAACCCATTTGAGAGAATGGAGACTACTTCTGTTCAAGCATAGTATGCATGAATGTCAAAGACTGATTGCGAATGTGGAATAACAGAAAGTAGATTTCTTTGGTATTTTCTACAATACTCGATCTGGTAAGGATTTTACTACATAGGAATCAGATGGTGGTACAATCCTTTCATCGTAAAAGTTCGGAGAGTCACAACCATGACTATTGCTTTTCAATTGTCCCTATTTGCATTGATTGCAATTTCATTTCTTTTGGTGATCGGCGTTCCTGTTGTACTTGCTTCCCCAGATGGTTGGTCAAGCAATAAAAATATTGTTTTTTCGGGTGCTTCATTATGGATTGGATTAGTTTTCCTGGTAGGTATACTTAATTCTTTTATATCCTAGCAAGGATCTGCCATACCAAATACTGTAGTTTTCCCTCCCTAACTTCACTGTTCCAAGTCTTGGGATCGAGACGCATCTCATACGAATTCTAAGGCATGGAATTTCTTCATTGGAAGGGAGGGAGTATTGAAAATAATCCATGAAATGAATCTTGATAATAGTTCTATGTAAATCCATTGCTTATAGAAACATTGACTAAATGTGGTATTACTTTATCATAATAAAACAAGAGTAAGAATTGCGGGTATGGTTGAATGGTAAAATATCTCCTTGCCAAGGAGAAGTCGCGGGTTCGATTCCCGCTATCCGCCGATCCATGAAATTGATGGACTTGAATTTTTCAATATTCTTTAGGAATGGTTAAAACACTATCTCTCCCAATAACATACCGTATTGGGTAGATACTTGTTACTCGAGATTCTTTTCCATCCATCGAAGACTGCTTTTTTGTCAGTCCCCACTATTGACGGTTTGATCTTGATCAGATATCATTAAGAGTGATAATTGGCCCCCATCGTCTAGTGGCTCAGGACATCTCCCTTTCACGGAGGTGACGGGGATTCGAATTCCCCTGGGGGTACGTATTTCATTCCAATAGATAATTGGGAGAGTCCAATTGATCTTTCTTTTGATCCGATATAGAGAAGGGTTTCAATTTGGAATTCCCAAAATTTTTTTTCCTACCCGCCTGGGTCGATGCTCGAGTGGTTAATGGGGACGGACTGTAAATCCGTTGGCACGGCCTACGCTGGTTCGAATCCAGCTCGACCCAATACAGATGAATGGATCAATGTGTAGTAAGAGAGCAGATAAATCGGGATTGACGGGTCTCGAACCCGCAACTTCCGCCTTGACAGGGCGACACTCTAACCAATTGAGCTACAATCCCAGTAAATAAAGTCTATATACATGGATGTTTTGCTGTCAATAGAATAAATCGATGGTCAACTCTTTGATTACTGCTTTATATAGTAAGGAATTTAATAATAATATAGTGGAGAATTGAATAATACTATTTTGATAGAATCTTTTGAATGAGGTATTTTCGGTTATTAATCCCATGTTATACTATTCGATTGATATTGGAGAATCAATTGGATTTGGTCAATTCTTTCTTTTCGATGGAACGATGATCGAATACTGAGAGATCTATTAATCAATCTTATGTGTCAATTTCTTGAAAACTCGGTAATTTAACCCTTCAATTGAATATCTTCAATTTCTCTTTTTCAATCAAATCGTAATAATGAGATTATGGAAGTCAATATTCTTGCATTCATTGCTACTGCACTTTTCATTCTAATACCTACTGCTTTTTTACCTATTCTTCATGTACAAACAGCTACTCAAAACAATTGATCTGATTTATAACATTCCATCTTCCTAGTGTGAATGGACAGAAAAAAATATCCATTAAAGTAATGAATTTTTGAGAGATAGAAAATCCCTTTTTAGTCAATGGGATTCCTGCGGAAAAAGGAGGAGTTATCTTAGATAGCCCTCCTTCTTCCAAAAATAATGGTACAAGGAAAGATATAACAATGGAGTAATTTGAGTCTCCTCTGATTTGGTTTTACAATCTTGCAGAACCCTTTGGTTGTATATTATTCCCTTTGGGGAATAATATATTTTTTTATCCATCCATTTGTATGAGCGGGTATAGGTTTATTAATCGACGGAGTCAAACATGGGCCTAAGAAAATGTATCTCCTGAGAAAGATGCAACGAGTTTCGAGATTAATTTATCATAAGAATGTACGATTGAATGAAGAAAATGCTTTGTGATGAATGGCTAAGAAGTAATTATACCTTTCATAGTCCTTATAGGATGAGAACAAAATACTATAATCAAAATTTTGCAATGTTGGGAATAATTCAATCCCAGCATTGCAGGGTTATTGAAATGACATTAAATGGTTTCAAAGAAAAAGTTTTGCATTTAATTCATCACAATCCGCTTCTTCCCCACACTACGAGTGAAATAGAAAATGTAAAAACCACCATCAGAGCAGCCCAAGCGATGTTTGTTATATCCATAATAATTGTTCCTAGTATTTATTAAAAAAAAATGAGAATAAGTTGGTGAATGTATAATAGTTCGAAACGTGGGTTCTTATATACACATATGAATACCTTATTTCGTGGATGCTTAGGGGCTTTTTTTCTTTCCTATTATCTCTGCTTTTTTTCTTTTCATTTCATCATTCTCTTTTGTTTTTCTATCTCCCCACTTTTTTGTTAATGTTATTGGTGTTCATGTCATATAAAGAAACAAATCCACTTTGTTTTCCATCGATTTGGTATAACCTATAATAGGGTTGTCTATTCATGGCAAATTCAGATACACTTAAAGTGACAGGCTGTGGTATAATACAGAGCATCCCAATCTGTATTTGTAGTTGACACGATGGTCAACCCAAATAATTTTCTGTTCTGACCAGGCGATACCCAGATTTGAACTGGGGAATGAAGGATTTGCAGTCCTCTGTCTTACCACTTGACTATATCGCCTTGAATTGAATTTGAAGGACTTTTCTAGAATCCCGATGTGTGTGGATGAGGTTGACATAAGTATAACGTCTGGTAGATATTCTATCAAGTGCTTCTATTTTCTTATCGTTTCGATTCTATTACATGATTTTGAAATAGTTCTAGCAGCTTTTTTTTTTTTTTGCCATCCCCTCACTCCTACATAAGGAATAGGGAATGAGAAAATTTTATTTTTTATTTTTTATTTCTTTTAACAATCACTAAGGTTCAATGAAAAAATAGGAAGATTCGATATGGGTTCCTCATCATGAGAATATATTCTTAGTGTGATACAAAGGGAGAATAAGGGGATGTTCGTACTGCCGGAATTTGGAAGAATTCAGTTTGAAGGATTTCAACGTTTCCTTCATCAAGGGTTAATCGAGGAACTTACTAAATTTCCCAAGATTGAAGACACAGATAAAGAGGTTGAATTTCAATTGCTTAGTAAACAATATCGATTGACGGAACCTCCGATAAACGAGAGGGATGCTGTATATCAATGCGTAACGTATTCGTCCGAGTTGTATATACCCGCCCAATTGATTTGGAAAAAAAATAGACAGGTACAAACACAAATTGTCTTTCTAGGCAACATTCCTCTAATGAACCCTCAGGGAACATTCATAGTGAATGGGATTTCTAGAGTTGTTATTAATCAAATACTAAGGAGTCCCGGTATTTATTACAGTCGCGAATTGGATCACGATGGAATTCCTATATACACCGGTACTATCATCTCAGACTGGGGAGGAAGATTGAAATTGGAAATTGATAGTGGAAAAAGAATATGGGTCCGTATTAGCAAGAAACGAAAAATCTCTGTTCTAATTCTATTATTAGCAATGGGTCTAGATATGGAACAGATTCTGAACAATACTTGTTATCCCAAAATCTTCCTGAATCTATTAAAGAGACAGAATGAGAGTATTAAGTCATCAGAAGACGCTCTAAGCGAACTTTATAGAAATCTCTATGGCATAAGTGGGGATATACTTTTTTCAGAATCCATGTACAATGAATTACAAAGTAGATTTTTTCAACAAAGATGTGAATTGGGACAAATTGGTCGACAAAATCTAAACAACAAACTTAATCTTGATGTACCTGAATATGAATCTTTCTTATTGCCCCAAGATTTATTAGCTGCTGCAGATTATCTGATAGGAATAAATTCTGGAATAGGCGCACTTGATGATATAGATCATTTGAAAAATCGACGTGTTCGATCCGTAGCGGATTTGTTACAAGATCAGTTAGGATTAGCCTTGAGTCGTTTGGAAAATTTGGTACAGCAAACTATAAATAAAGCGGTTAAACGTAAACGTTTTTTAATTCCCGAAGATTTAGTAACGCCAGCTCCATCAATAGCAACTTTCAGAGAATTTTTTGGTTCACATCCTTTATCCCAATTTTTAGATCAGACCAATCCACTGGCCGAGATAACTCATAAACGAAGATTGAGTGCTTTAGGTCCCGGAGGATTAACACGGCGAACTGCTAGTTCGCAAGCACGAGATATTCATCCGAGTCACTATGGGCGAATTTGTCCTATCGAGACATCCGAAGGTATGAATGCTGGACTTATTGCATCATTGGCCATTCATGCGCGAGTAAGTAATTGTGGATATTTACAAAGCCCTTTCTATAATCTATTCAATGAGTTTGAAAAGGAACAAATAGTTTATTTATTACCAGAGGAGGATGAATACTCCCGAATAGCAACCGGAAATTTGTCAGCGTTAGATCAGGGAATTCGAGAAGAACAAATTACTCCCACTCGATACCGACAGGAATTCCTAACCATTGCATGGGGACAAGTACACTTTCGAAGTATCTTTCCTTTGCAATATTTTTCCATCGGGACCTCTCTCATTCCTTTCCTCGAACACAATGATGCAAATCGTGCTTTAATGGGTTCTAATATGCAACGCCAGGCAGTTCCGCTTCCCCATCCCGAAAAATGTATCGTAGGGACTGGTTTGGAAGGTCAGGCAGCTTTGGATTCAGCAAGCGCAATTATATCTACGCAGGAAGGACAGATTACATATATCGATGGTAGAGAAATCATTTTATCACTGGATAATGGGGAAATTCTAGATACTAAACTAAGAACCTATGAACGTTCTAATAAAGGTACTTGTATAAATCAAAAACCTGTAGTTCTTCAGGGAGAATATTTGAAGGAAGGACAAATATTGGCTGACGGAACAGCAACGGTTGGAGGAGAATTAGCTTTAGGAAGAAATCTTTTGGTGGCTTATATGCCATGGGAAGGTTACAATTTCGAAGATGCAGTACTTATAAGTGAACGTCTGATATATGAAGATATTTTTACTTCCTTTCATATCGAGAGATACGAAGTCGAGGTCCGTATAACAGATCAGGGACCTGAAGAGATAACTAGGGAAATCCCTCATTTAGATAGTTATTTGCTTCGTCATTTAGACAGTAATGGACTTGTAATACCGGGATCTTGGGTAGAAGTAGGAGATGTTCCAGTGGGTAAGTTGACACCCCGAGAAGCAGAGGATTCATCGCACGCTCCAGAAGGAAAATTACTACAAGCCGTTTTTGGTATTCAAGTAGCTAGTATGAGAGAAAGTTGTCTTAAAGTACCTATAGGTGGTGGGGGTCGAGTTATTGATGCGAGATGGGTTTACCAAGAGGACTTATCCATCAATAATGTAGGAGCTATTCATGTATATATATTGCAAAAACGTAGAATACAAGTGGGTGATAAAGTAGCCGGGAGGCATGGGAATAAAGGGATTATTTCAAAAATTTTACCCATACAGGATATGCCTTATCTGCAAGATGGTACACCAGTGGATATGATATTGAGTCCTTTGGGAGTACCTTCACGGATGAATGTGGGACAGATTTTTGAGTGTTTGCTTGGTTTAGCAGGAGACTTTCTGCGACGGCATTATAGAATAATACCCTTTGATGAGAGATACGAAAAAGAAGCTTCTAGAAAGCTAGTTCTTTCCGAACTTTGTGAAGCCAGTAGAATAACAGTTAATCCGTGGTTATTCGAACCGGACCATCCGGGAAAGAGCCAATTAATCGATGGCCGAACTGGCAATGTCTTTGAGCAACCCGTCACAACAGGGAAGGCTTATATGATGAAGTTGATTCATCAGGTTGATGATAAAATTCATGCAAGGTCCAGCGGACCTTATGCGCTTGTTACACAACAACCTCTTAGAGGAAGATCTAGACGGGGGGGGCAGCGGGTAGGAGAAATGGAAGTTTGGGCTCTAGAAAGTTTTGGTGTTGCTTATACTTTATGAGAAATGCTTACTTTAAAATCTGATCATATTCAAGCTCGTTATAAAGTTCTTGGCGCTATTGTAACCGGGAAACCTATACCTGAGCCTAATACTGTTCCAGAATCTTTTCGATTACTTGTACGAGAATTACGATCTTTAACTTTGAGTTTAAATTATCACTCCATATCTGAGAAAAATTTAAGAAGAGAAGCAAAAGATGTTTGATAAAGATTGATTGGAAAATTACTATTTTATGATCCACCAAAAGAACTATCAACAGCTTCGGATTCAGCTAGCCTCGCCCGAACAAATTCGTGCTTGGGCTGAAAGAACATTGCCTGATGGAGAGATTGTTGGGGAAGTAACCCAACCTCATACCATTCATTATAAGACTCACAAACCGGAAAGGGATGGTCTATTTTGTGAACGGATATTTGGACCTATAAAAAGTGGAGTTTGCGCTTGCGGTAACTACCAAGCAATTGAGAACGAAAAAGAATCTCCAAAATTTTGCGAACAGTGTGGAGTTGAATTTACTGAATCCCGATCTCGGAGATACCGAATGGGATATATCAAATTAGCATGTCCAGTAACTCATGTATGGTATTTAAAAAGACTTCCTAGTTGTATTGCGAATCTCTTAGCTAAACCTCTCAAAGAATTGGAAAGCCTAGTATATTGTGATGTGTGACTTGATCATACGTTTCGATCATAACAGATTGGTATAACAACTGTCATCCTGCTCAATAGCAAGGGGATGCCTCTAATTCTGGCATGTTTCTCCTAAAGAGGAGCGTGAAGCTCAGAATCGGGAGCAATCTTGAAAAAGATGCTGAAGAGGATTCGGTCCAGGGTTACTACAAAATTATTAATTCACTAGTTAGGCTTCGTAAAGGGAAGGAAAGGAGCTTCTTTCCACAATTTCGTCGCAAAGGTTTTGAAGGATGTCTCATCAATCTGGGAATATTATTGTCCCGAATCTTTTCAAAGTCTTTTTCTACGAGATATGGCTGTGGAAACCTATTCATCACATATATGTTTCGGGAGCACAGTAACCATCGAAGTAGAGTGAAAACCCACAGGATCAATGAGAAAGGATCGAACTATGGACAAAGAGAACCCCCTTTTTTTTTCTGCTCTTCTCCCTTTCTTTTTTTTCTTTCCCTCCCTTCCTTTTTTCCTCTCTTTCTTTTTCTTTTTTACCCTCTCTTACTTTTTTGTCCTTGCCAAGCCAATGGGAGATATTTCTGCAAAGGGTTTATCATTAAAAAGGGAATGAGACTACTCAAGAATCTACTTACTAGGAAGATCGATTTGATGAAAATAATCGTAATAGTTCAGAAATCGAACCATTCATGACTTGAGTAATGGGTGGCTGTTCCGTTTCCAATTAAATTAAAATTTAACTGATTTAAGAAGGAGTTCCATTTCGGAATAGTTGCTTGAGCCGGATGAAGGGAAACTTTCATGTCCGATTTTTAGGGGGGGATAACCCATCCCAATCTTTTTATGGCTAAGCCTATAGCTAATAGGCCTACTTTATTACGACTACGAGGTTTTCTCAATTACAAAGATCAGTCATGGAAAAATATTATTCCTAGGTTTTTTTCCACCAGAGGGTTCGAAACGTTTCAAGGCAGAGAAATAGCTACTGGGGGGGATGCTGTAGGAAAGCAATCAGCTAGTTTGGATTTACAAAAGGTTATGGATCGTGCGTATTCGGAATGGACAGAGTTGGCTAAGCAAGAATCTACCGGAAATGAATGGGAAGATAAAAAGATTCGAAGAAGGCGAGATTTTCTGGTGAGGCGCATAAAACTAGCTAAGTATTTCTTCCATACGGATGTAAAACCAGAATGGATGGTTCTGTCTCTCCTACCGGTCCTTCCTCCTGAATTAAGACCAATGATGGAATCCGTTGGGGGTGAATTAATTACTTCAGATATGAATGAACTTTATCGGAAAGTAATTTATCGTAACAATACTCTAATTGACTTCTTGTTAAGGAGTGAATTCACACCGGAAGGGTTGATTGTTTGTCAGAAAAGGTTGATTCAGGAAGCTGTAGATACACTTATTGATAATGGTATTCGTGGACAACCGATGAGAGATATTCATAATAGGCCTTATAAATCTTTCTCCGATGTAATCGAAGGCAAAGAAGGACGATTTCGTGAGAATTTGCTTGGAAAACGCGTTGATTATTCAGGCCGTTCCGTTATTATAGTGGGTCCATCTTTACCATTGCATCAATGTGGATTACCCCGAGAAATGGCAATAGAGCTTTTCCAAACTTTTGTCATTCGTAGTTTAATTGGGCGCCATCTTGCCCGTAATTTACGAGTTGCTAAAAGTATGATTCAGAATGAAGAACCTATTATATGGAAGGTACTCCAGGAAGTCATGCAGGGGCATCCTGTATTGCTTAATAGAGCGCCTACATTGCACAGGTTGGGGATACAAGCATTCCAACCTATTCTGATAGAAGGACGTGCTATTCGTTTACACCCATTAGTTTGTGCAGGATTTAATGCAGATTTTGATGGGGATCAAATGGCCGTTCATGTACCATTATCTCCGGAAGCTCAAACAGAAGCTCGCTTCCTTATGCTTTCTCATATGAATCTGCTGTCCCCCGCTACTGGAGAGCCCATTGCCGTGCCAACCCAAGATATGCTTCTTGGACTTTATAGATTAACGATTGAGAATTCACGGGGCATTTATGGAACAAGGTATTATCCATGTAAAAGAAGGGATTATGTTTTCCCTTTCAGAATCCCCTCTTTCAGTAATTCTACCAATGTATTCGAGGCTATAGGACAGCATAAAATTCACTTATATAACCCTTTATGGCTCCGATGGCAGGGAGATTTACGCACAATCACTTCCATGAACCGAGAATTTCCTATTGAGATTCAATATGAATCTTCGGGAACTTCTCTACAAATTTATGGAAATTACCAGATCAGAAAGAATAGAGAAGAATATATGCTTAGTGTTTATATTCTCACAACCGCCGGCCGCATTTTGTTCAATCAGCAAATAGAGGAAACTATACAAGGTACTTTAAAAGACCTTAAACATCGGAATCAACCATCACCAACTATAACAATATAAATTTAATTCACAGGAAGAATCCATTCTTATAGAACCAAGGAAGTCTATTAAATATCTGACGAATGCTTGACTCCATTAATCAATTTTGTTTACAGAATTTTTGAGGTTGCTATGATGGGAGACCGAACTAAATTACTTTTCTACAATAAAATAATGGATAGAGCTGCCATAAAGCGACTTATTGGCAGATTAATAACTTATTTTGGAATTACATATACAACAAATATTTTGGATCAATTGAAAACCCTGGGTTTTCAACAAGCTACCAATGCATCCATTTCATTAGGCCTTGATGATCTCTTAACAACATCTTCCAAAGCATCACTTATTCGGGATGCAGAAAAACAAGATTATATTTTAGAACAACATCATCGTGATGGTAGTGTACACGCTGTGGAAAGGTTACGCCAATCGATCGAAACGTGGTATGCTACGAGCGAGTATCTGAAACAGGAGATGAATTCTAACTTTGGGGTAACTGACTCTCTGAATCCGGTTCATATGATGTCTTTTTCAGGAGCTCGGGGGAATGTTTCTCAAGTTCACCAATTAGTAGGTATGAGGGGATTGATGGCAGATCCTCAAGGACAAGTGATTGATTTACCAATTCAGGGTAATCTTCGTGAGGGACTTTCTTTAACAGAATATATAATATCTTGCTATGGTGCTCGTAAAGGGGTTGTTGATACCGCAATACGAACATCAGATGCTGGATACCTCACGCGCAGGCTTGTTGAAGTAGTTCAACATATTGTTGTACGTAAAACGGATTGTGGTACTATTGAAGGTATTCTTATAAACCCTCTCCAAGATCAAGATAGATTTATGCGGAACATCCCTCAACAAAAATTAATTGGACGTGTTTTAGCAGATAATGCTTATGTAGATACGAGATGTATTGCTATCCGGAATCAGGATATCGGTAATGAACTTGCCGATCGATTGGTATCGTTTCGAGTACAACCAATATATATAAGGTCTCCCTTGACCTGTAGAAATATTTCTTGGATTTGTCAATTATGCTATGGGTGGAGTCTCACCCATCATAGTTTAGTAGAATTGGGAGAAGCAGTAGGTATTATTGCAGGCCAATCGATTGGAGAACCCGGAACGCAACTTACATTAAGAACTTTTCACACGGGTGGGGTATTTACGGGTGATATTGCAGAACATGTACGAGCGCCATTTAACGGAACTATTAGTTTTAATGAAAATTCAGTTTACCCTTCACGCACACGCCATGGACATCCTGCCTGGGTATGCCAAGATGATTTATCTGTTTCTATCCGGGGTAGAGATGGCGCATGCAATTTTGTTGTTTCATCTCAAAGTTTAATTCTGGTTCAGAACAATCAGTATGTTGAATCAAAACAAGTTATTGCGGAAGTACGCGCCAAGGAACCCCCTCCAAAAGAAGAGGTGGAAAAACATATTTATTCCGATTTGGAAGGGGAGATGCACTGTAGTACAATTGTATACCATTCATCCGAACATGTAGACAATAATGTTTATCCCATACTTAATACGAGTCACGTATGGGTACTGTCAGGAAATTTTTGTGACGTTGGAGAAACATCGTCAATATTCTATGATCAGGATAAGATTGATTTCCAGCTGTTCCTTGCCAAACATAAGTCATTGTCATATTCTTACGAGGAAAATGATAGGAAGAAATTGAAATCACCCGAATCTCATTGGAAAAAACAAAAATTTAACCATTCGAAATTTGATTCCCGCATAACTAGTAAGATTCTCGATTCTCTATATTCCCTGAATATTCCTCGAGATTGTAGTATGAAGAGGAATAGGATAAGCGGTAAAATATTTTTTCCAATGAAACAAGGAGGGAAGGTAAGGTCTAAGAAAGCCCTTTATGTCAATTTTGTTCTTCAAATACCCAACAACGGAATCTTGAACCGAGGCAATATTTTAGCCGTTTATGAAAATCCCAAATATCGGATTAATATTCCAGGGATTATTAGGTATGGTACTGTAAGAGTAGACTTAACCGTTGGTAAAGAATGTATTCCCGAAGATGGAGAAACCACAAGTTTCATATCGAGATACAGAATTCTTAAGGGAAAAAATTTTTTCTTTCTTCCTGAAGAGATCCATATCATCGATCAATCCGACCCCTTTTTATTAGTCTCAAATAATAGTATTGTTAAAGTAGGCGCACAAATTACTCCTAATATTTCTAGCAAATTGCGCGGATTAGTTCGGATTGAAAAGGTACAAAACAGTTTTGAAATACGAATATTGCCTGGGAAAATACGTTATCCGAAGAGAAGAGTACGCATATCAAAAAAAAAAAAGAAAGGTGTGTTAATTTCACCGGGTAATTCAATATTTAATCCTTCGAAATTTGATAATTGGGTTTATCTCCAATGGATCACACCTCAAAGAAGAAAGAAGGCTTTTGCTTTAGTTAGACCTATCACAGAATATGTTGTTTCTAATGAATCTTTCTTGGATATTTCTACCAAGGACCCTTTGGAAAAACGGAATCCCTTATCAATTCGAGTTAAGATTGTTGAATATTTACTTTATGAAGATGGTGAAAAAATTCAAACAATTAATAATGGAAATATTCAATTAGCTCAAACCTGTTTAGTATTGGATTGGGAGGAGGAATCCATTATAGAATCCGCTTATGCTTCTATTTTTGAATTGAGGATAAGAAATATTTCTATCACTTTTTTACATATTGGCCACTCTAATTTTTCTGATTTGTTTATTAGGAAAAATAAAGATGGGAATTCCTTGAGGCATACTTGTAATGACAAGTTTCCATGCAATGATTCTTTCGTAGGGGATAATCCTGAAAATCAACCACTAATTGAACATCAGGGTACTATTCGTTCGGTACCCGATCAAGGTACATCTTTTTTGATTTTATCATCTCGAGATTTTTTTCAAAGTTCTTTATACACTAATTCAAAATATTGCAATGGAATAAACCAGTCCGGTAAGAATACTAAATTGGAAAAAAGAGATTGTGTTTGCGCAGAGCCTCTCTACAAGTTTTCAACGAATCATTCTTTGTATGGTGCGATAGCTTCTAGTAAGGAACCTCCAGATCTGAAAACAACATCAATAGATTTTGTTTCATCAATCAATCATACTCATGCAGTACAAGAAACTAGTGAACTTGGTCTCTTAGGAAATTTACAAAGCACTGATAATTGTTCGTTATACTTTCGTGGGACATCCAGGAATAGAATGCTTTCCCATAAAGTTTCATTCACCAACAATCAGAGATCTCCTTTTCGAGTTACCAGTCGGTATCTTATGGATGAAGATAAGGGAATTCACGAGTTCCATTCAGTCTATTCCATAGGAAAAAAAAAGTTTTGTTGTATCTTTCACTCGTCCGATTCACACGATGGGAGAACTCCAATAGTCAATCTTGGGCAATTAATTTGTGAAAATGCAGGTTTCTCTGATGGAATAATATTCGATCGATCTGGTCAAATTATCTCTATTAATAAAGAATTTTTGACAATTCGCTCAGCCACACCATATTTAGCTACTGAAGGAGCAACCATTCATAGTCATTCTGGGGATATTATTAAAGAGGGGGATACATTAATAACTTTGACATATGAGAGACTAAGATCTGGGGATATTATTCAAGGTCTTCCCAAAGTTGAGCAATTGCTAGAAGCTCGTCCAACCAATTTAGTCTCAAGAAATTTGGAAAGTGGTTTTGAGAACTTGAAGAAAAGTATGACAAGACTAATTGGTAATTTCTGGAGCTGTTTCCTGGGTACTAAATTTAGCATAGAACAAAGTCGGATGGATCTAGTTGAGAAAATTCAGAGAGTTTATTGCTCTCAAGGAGTATATATCTCTGATAAACATATAGAAATTATTGTACGACAAATAACATCTAAAGTGCTAACTTTGGAAGACAGAATAGCTGATGCGTTCTTACCCGGAGAGCTTATTGAATTATCACGAGCACAAAGAATGAATCGTGCTTTGGGGGGATCAATATCTTATAAACCCATTGTGCTGGGAATAACAAAAGCATCTCTTAGCACTACCAGTTTCATATCAGAAGCAAGTTTTCAAGAAACTACTCGAGTATTAGCTCGAGCTGCCCTACAAGGTCGGACCGACTGGTTGAAGGGTTTAAAGGAGAATGTAGTTCTTGGCAGTATAGTTCCTACTGGTACTGGAAATGAAGAGGTTGTTTGTCAAATGAATCTGGAAGAACAAGATGGGATCGTCTCAACGATAGAAAATACTATTTCTTCCAATCATGAAATAAAGAATGTTCTGCTCTATAATGAAGAAGCGTTTATTTTTCCCACCAGAAAGTACATTCACAAAGAATTGAGAAAAACAATATCTGAGAGAAATAGTGGTTAATAGATTTCAGATATTCATTCTGTAATTGAGTAGAAAATGATGGGTTAATCTCATTTTTGGTCGGGTAATCCCAGAAAGCTCAATTCTTGATACCTCCGCAAGGAAGAAGGAAAAGCAAAATGCAGCAAAGAAATCGGAATATTGACTTGGAAGAAATGATGGAAGCAGGGGTTCATTTTGGTCATCAGGCTCAAAAATGGAATCCTAAAATGGCACCTTATATTTTTACAGAGCGAAAGGGTATTCATATTTTAAATTTGATTCAAACTGCTCGTTTTTTATCCGAAGCTTGTGATTTAGTTTTCGATGCTGCGAATGAAGGAAAACAATTTCTGATGGTAGGTACTAAATATCAAGCGGTTGATCTAATAGCGTCAGCTGCTATTAAAGCTCGGTGTCATTATGTGAACCAAAAATGGCTTGGTGGTACGTTAACTAATTGGTCTACCATAGAGACACGTCTTCATAAATTCAGAGACTTGGAAAATAAAAAAAGGACTGGGAGATTTTATCGTCTTCCTAGAAAAGAGGCAGCAATCTTAGAAAGACAATTGTCTCAATTACGTAAATATTTGGGTGGGATTCAATATATGACAGATTTACCGGATGTTGTAATAATTGTTGATCAACATAAGGAATATACTGCCATCAGAGAATGTATCACTCTGGGTATTCCCACAATTTGTGTTGTCGATACAGATTGTGATCCAGACCTTACAGATATTCCAATTCCGGCTAATGATGATGCACGATCTTCAATTCGATGGATCTTAAATGAACTAACGTTGGCAATTCGTGAGGGCCGTTCCAATTATATGTTATCCAAAAGACTGAGAAATTGAGGTGTTATCAAATAATCCACTACTTTTAATCTGCATAATGTATTGAAATATTTGAGATAGTTTATTTTTCAGGACGCGTCGTATGGTAATGCTATGAAAACGGAAAATGATCTCTGTATCTTTCTATGCTTAAGGATTACACATAGAAAAAATCGCTTTTATGGGAATCCTTTATTAATTTGGGCCGATTCTTAACGAAGGTCTTATATGGATACCGAACAATTATTAACTAATAAAATGAACAATTTCTATCGAATATCGAGTGTGGAGGTGGGTCAACATTTTTATTGGCAAATAGGAGATTTTCAGATTCATGCACAAGTTCTTATAACTTCCTGGATAGTAATTGCTATATTATTAGGCTTAGCCATTATAGCTGTTCGAGATTCACAAATCATTCCAACCGGTAGTCAAAATTTTGTCGAGTATGTCCTCGAATTCATTCGAGACTTAACTAGAACCCAAATTGGGGAAGAGGAATATCGCCCCTGGGTCCCTTTCATTGGAACTCTATTCTCATTCATTTTTGTTTCTAATTGGTCGGGAGCTCTCTTTCCTTGGAAGATTATCCAATTACCCCATGGGGAATTAGCAGCACCTACAAATGATATTAATACCACTGTTGCTTTAGCCTTACTCACATCAATTGCTTATTTTTATGCAGGTTTACGCAAGAAAGGTCTGAATTATTTCAGTAAGTACATCCAACCAACTCCCGTACTTTTACCAATCAATATTTTGGAGGATTTCACGAAACCCTTATCACTGAGTTTCCGACTTTTTGGAAACATACTAGCCGATGAATTGGTAGTATCCGTTCTTGTTTCATTGGTACCTCTAGTAATTCCCATACCCATGATACTCTTAGGATTATTCACGAGTGCAATTCAAGCTTTAATCTTTGCAACTTTAGCTGCGGCTTATATAGGAGAATCTATTGAAGGTCATCACTGAATAATCTTCCCGACGTTTTTCTAGTAATAACTCAATGAAACTTCTTAAACTTCATTAGTGTGTTATTCGGTTGGGGGAATCCATTAATCGGAGTAATGAATAGTGATTCATGGTATAATAGGATGATGTTGTTTTTTCTGTTCTTTTCAAAACGTTCTTCTACTTTGAAAAAGAATGAATAATAAAAATTCTCGGAGAATAGAAAACAAGATTATGAATCTAGTTTCATTCTCTTTTTCTTTTCCTCTTTATCCCTCCTTCACTTTCCTTCCCTTAATCTTCTTTTTTTTTTTCAATCTATTTGTAGTAGTTAGATGCGTACCCATTCTGCCTTTCCTTGCAAAAAAAAAAATAGAAAATCTGTATGACATAACATATTCCTATATTATATGATAAACATCGAAACTTCAGACGGAATTTGAAATCTCTTTTGATCCAATATTTCCTTCTTTCCGATCGGTCTAATCAAATAATTCATTTTTATTTAGGAATCAATATTCTTTTTCAGTAACTTTATCACTCTAAAAGAGATATTTCGAATTGTTAATTGCTCCGATTAGACCTTCTCCTAAGATAGATCTTGATGGGCAATTAACAAGTTATTGGAATACCAGGATTTATCAACCCAGTAAAAGGAGATTACTATGAACCCTTTGATTCCTGCTGCTTCTGTTATTGCTGCTGGATTAGCCGTAGGCCTCGCTTCTATAGGACCCGGTGTTGGTCAAGGTACTGCTGCAGGTCAAGCTGTGGAGGGTATTGCAAGGCAACCCGAAGCAGAGGGAAAAATTCGAGGTACTTTATTGTTAAGTTTAGCTTTTATGGAAGCTTTAACTATCTATGGGTTAGTCGTAGCCCTAGCACTTTTATTTGCAAATCCTTTTGTTTAATCAATGTGATTTAAGACATATTGTCTATCGTACTCCTCCATATTAATAAAAACCTCCTCTAATCATTTATCTGATTAGTCCTCTTTCTGAGGGGGAGGTTAGTAATATTAGGTATGTTCCACTTATCTTCCTACCTTTGAGTCGAAGATCTCCATGGCAGGAAGTGGATGTTTCTCTAATCTCATTCTTAGATAAGTGAAACTAAATAGTTTATTTCCATTCAAATACATAACTCTAGGTGGGATTCCATAAAGAAGATATTCTATTAGATTCAGATTCAGATAGCCCGTCGTGGGGGAGAACTTATGAAAAACGTGACTGATTCTATCTTTTTATTAAGTTACCGACCTCTTGCAGGAGGTTTTGGATTAAATACCAATGTTTTGGAAACAGATATAATCAATTTAGGTGTAGTAATAGGTATATTAATCTATTTTGGAAAGGGAGTGTGTGCGAGTCATCTTTCTGAATAAGACAGCTGGATTAATCTAGCCGCGTTTTGAGTAAAACAAAATGTCGAATCCCAACGAATAACTTATAGGTAAAATATTCATATAGGAACCATAGCATTTCGTAAACTCAGTAAGATTTATTTCCACACCAACTGAGAAGGGAATATTCTCAATATGGTCAAAGCTAAACTGCTTGAAGTCTAAGCAATAAATAGGTTTCTTTTCCCATATAGTTTCGATGTTGAAATAAATGACTGGAGATTTTCCTGGTATATAACACTCATATCAGAAAAAAAAAAAATATTATTTGGTATCCAACAAATAGTAAAGATCTCCAAGAAAGGACCAAATTTGGTTTGTATTGCCGAATCGACGACCTGTATGAAATGGTGATTATTCAAAAAGAATGACTTTGCCAACCGTTTCGGTTGGGAGAGCCATCAAAATACCTAAGTTCTAATTTATTGGTTTTTGGCTCTATTGAGGACATTAAGTATTAATAAGAGGGCAAGCTCGTTGAAATAGAAAAGATCCTTGCATAGGGTACGAGCAAGAAAGCCGAATGAATCGTGAGATTCACGTTCGGTTTGGGAAGGGGTTATGAATCCTTGAAATTCTTGGATATCTAATCTACTTTCATTAACCAACCTATTAGAGAATCGTAGAAGAACAATCTTAAATACCATCCGTGATGCAGAGGAACGGTATAGAGAGGCTACTGAGAAACTTAAACAAGCACGAACTCGCTTGCAACAGGCAGAAGTGAAAGCAGATGAAATCCGTTCGAACGGACTTGCACAAATGGAGAGAGAGAAACGAGATTTGATCAATGCTGCTGATGAGGATTCAAAACGATTGGAAGATTCAAAAAATTCAACTATTCGTTTCGAAGAACAACGAGCAATTGAGCAGGTTCGACAGCAAGTTTCTCGTCTAGCATTAGAAAGAGCTCTAGTGAGTCTAAACAGTTGTTCAAATAGTGAATCATACTCACGTATAATTGATTATCATATCGGCCTGCTTAGGACCATGGAAAACACGATTGATTAGCTCTTATAGGTCTTATTCCTCAAAGGAGAATCGATAAACGCTAATGGTAAACACAAACATTCGACCTGACGAGATTGGCAGTATTATTCGTAAACAGATTGAGGAGTATGTTCAAGAAGTCAAAATTGTGAATATCGGAACCGTGCTTCAAGTAGGAGATGGAATTGCTCGTGCTTATGGTCTCGATGAAGTAATGGCAGGTGAATTATTGGAATTCGAAGATGGTACAATAGGTATTGCTTTGAATCTAGAATCTGACAATGTTGGAATCGTACTGATGGGTGACGGTTTGACCATACGGGAAGGGAGTTCTGTAAAAGCAACGGGTCGGATTGCTCAAATACCAGTAAGTGATGCTTATTTAGGTCGTACCGTTAATGCCTTAGCTCAGCCTATCGATGGAAAAGGTCAAATTCCAGCTTCTGAATCTAGACTTATCGAATCTCCCGCTCCAGGAATTATTTCACGACGTTCTGTATACGAACCTCTGCAAACAGGACTTATTGCTATTGATTCCATGATTCCCATAGGACGTGGTCAGCGGGAATTGATTATTGGGGACAGACAGACTGGGAAAACAGCAGTAGCTACAGATACTATCTTGAATCAGAAAGGTCAAGATGTTATATGTGTTTATGTAGCTATCGGTCAGAAAGCATCTTCCGTGGCTCAAGTAGTCAGTACATTTAAGGAACGTGGTGCAATGGAATATACAATTGTAGTAGCAGAAACAGCGGATTCTCCTGCTACATTGCAATACCTTGCTCCTTATACGGGAGCATCCTTAGCTGAATATTTCATGTATCGTAAGAAACATACCTTGGTTATTTACGATGATCTATCCAAACAAGCACAAGCTTATCGGCAAATGTCTTTATTATTGAGAAGACCTCCTGGGCGAGAGGCATATCCGGGAGATGTTTTCTATCTGCACTCTCGTCTTCTGGAAAGAGCAGCCAAATTAAGTTCCCAATTAGGGGAAGGAAGTATGACTGCTTTACCTATAGTTGAAACTCAGGCTGGGGATGTATCAGCTTATATTCCCACGAATGTAATCTCCATAACTGATGGACAAATATTTCTGTCAGCAGACTTATTCAATGCTGGGGTTCGACCTGCGATTAACGTGGGTATTTCTGTTTCAAGAGTAGGATCTGCTGCCCAGACCAAAGCTATGAAACAAGTTGCTGGCAAGTTGAAATTGGAATTAGCTCAATTTGCAGAGTTAGAGGCTTTTGCACAATTTGCCTCCGATCTTGATAAAGCTACTCAGAATCAATTAGCTAGAGGTCAGCGATTGCGTGAATTACTAAAACAATCCCAATCGGCCCCTTTGTCTGTTGAGGAGCAAGTAGCGACTATTTATACTGGAACAAATGGATATCTAGATATACTCGGGGTTGACCAAGTGAAGAGATTCTTGGTTCAGTTACGTGAATATTTAGTAACTAATAAACCTCAATTTGGAGAAATTATTCGTTCTACAAAGATGTTTACAGAAGAGGCCGAAAGTCTTTTAAAGGAGGCTATTAGAGAGCATACCGAACTTTACCTACTTCGAGAAAAGTAATATATTCATGAATGGATATAGACAAAAATATGTGTAATGATTAAAAAAAATGGATGATGACTCTGAGAATAATGTGTTAGATCCATCTCAATAAGAATTCGATTATTGATTTGTAGAACTACGTCCAATAGGATTTGAACCTATACTGAAGGTTTAGAAGACCTCTGTCCTATCCGTTAGACGATGGACGCTTCTTCCCCCCAGTACATCAAATTGGGGGGGTTATCCATATTGGGAGCAGGTCGCAAAGAACTATTCTATGAGAAGAAGTCTGGTCGAGCTATTACATGCAAATATTTAAGCGGGTAGCGGGAATCGAACCCGCATCATTAGCTTGGAAGGCTAGGGGTTATAGTCGATGTTGAGAGAGAGGTTTTTCCAACATCTCTAATTCAGAACCGAACATGAAGATCTCTCTTCATTCGGCTCCTTTACGGTATACGTAAATCCGGGGTAGGAGTCTTTGGATTAAATGACTCTCAGATTACCACTAATTCTTCCAATCACTTCCGTTCAATCCATTTGTTGGTAATAAGTGATATTGATTACTCTGTATCCGTAATACCTACGTGGGTTTGTTCATATCCCAATTTTGTTTGGGGATAGACACTTCCTAGGTGATCCCTTCAGAAAAAGCAAGATCAATCTTTTTATGATATGATCAATGAATACTTTTTCTAGTTACTTCGTTTTTTATTTTCACTAATCCTGATCTTTGGGATAATATCTCTCACCGAGTCGAAATTTGTTTTGAAAAATCTCAGTAAACCGGGATTATTCCTACTATGACTATTCAGCTTCAATATGATAAGATATTGAAGATTCAGTTGTGATGAGATCAATATTTTGGTTGGTTGTCCATGGATCATTTATCAATAGATCTAGTAATACTACGAATTCTAAGTACATTCCGCTTTGTTTTTCTAGCCTTTAAATAATTTGCCTGGGATTAAAAAAGGAGGAGATTAAAAAGAAAAATAGAAAAATGAAAGAGAAGGAAAGAAAAACAGGAATTATTTTATTACCGCCTGCAATCAGCGTGGGAAAGATTTTTATTTCCATGAAAATAAAGTTTTCAACATAAACCAATCGGAATTAGGGTGAAAGACCTTTCAACTCTTTGGTTAATGATGGTACGAATCACACTTTTACCACTAAACTATACCCGCTATGATATTATTGTATCATATCTGTTCCGCTCTGTCTAGTAATAGATCAAAATACGAATTGTTTTTTAAAAGTTAAAGATAATTCTATTAGCAAATAACCATCTCCGGGAATTGAGTGGTCAATGGGGAGTCCCAGAGATGGCATGATAAATCACAAATTTCCTTTCCGAGCCGCTGATAGAGCAATGACTAATGGTCCTGATACGACTATTAAAGCCAGAATGGTGAGTTGTGCGATAAGTTCTGGATTCATTACAAAAATTCCCCTCATTTTTTTTTCATTTTTGTTCCTTTCTTCTTTCTTTTTTTTTTTTTTCTTTTTTTTTCTTCCTTTTCTTTTCTATTCCTTCCCTTTCTTCTTCCTTTTTTCTTATTTCTTTCATTTCAGTTTAGACTAAGAAGGAATAGTTGAATATATTTTTTGGAGTTTCATCTTATTGTTCATTCATTTTGTAATATGTAATTTATGACTTTTAAAAAATCGATTTGACAGATCAATAATGCGTATAGCTATGATGGGTTAATTTTGGTACAATAGAAGAGATCTCACTGATCCATAGAAGTGATTGAAAATTAAGAATAAATTAATATTCTGATCAGATCTAAACTGATCCATGATTTACAAAGAGAATTAAAGGAGAATCAGGAGATGACATCGATCTCGGACGGTCAAATAATTTTAGCCCTTATAGGTGCTTTTATCACGAGTGCATTAGCTGTAAGATTGGGATCTGAATTATATCGATGATTTGATCCTTATTCCGTCCACATGCGAAACAGCCTAGCCTTTTTCTTCTTTGGCTGGGCTGGTATCGGGTTCAGAAATGAAAGGTTAAAAATGTTGTATCAGAGATATTAGACTTTATTGGAAGTATTATGCAATATACATATATCGATAGCTACAAGAAAAAAATATAGTACAGAATTAATTCTGTTTTATTTATAATAGAAATTTTGACTTTAGACCTTTGTTGGGATCCAATCGATTTCTATTTCTTCCGGAGGGATGGCCGAGAGGTTTAAAGCGTCGGATTGCTAATCCGTTGTACAATGTCTTTGTACCGAGGGTTCGAATCCCTCTCTCTCCTTTTCAATCAAATTTTCAATCTCTACTGTTCAATAATCGTTTTTAATAAGATGGAGATTAAATTATTCCTTACGTCCAGGATTACGCCCAGGATCATTTGATAAGAATCCGAATACAAAAAGAGAAACAAAAAAGATAACTACTGTGTAAACAAACAACTTAAGGGTTAGCATGACCTAATCTCCGGAATCACTATTAGGAATGGGATGAAATTGATTCTAACTATTTATACCACACATTCTTTCTACTTCGGAAGAGTGAGAAGAAATTCCTACCAAATTAGGCTAGATTACGAAAAAACAATTGTTGTAAATAATAATTCCATATTATTGTGAGAAATAATTGAAATGAATTTTTTCATGTCTTTTTGAAAGCTATCAACTGACAATCCTAGTCAAACGGAGAAAGAGGGATTCGAACCCTCGTTAACCAGGGCTAAAACGATTTTCGAGATCGCTGCAATTGACCACTCTGCCATTTCTCCTTGGTATTCAATAAATCGATTTGATAGACAAATTTCTAAAACATGTCAAAAAGATTGAATCTTTTGATGAACGAGCACACATTCATTCGTTGTTATCTTCACCTTGAATTTCTAATTAAAACAAGGTTTTAGATTATTGTTTTTCATGCGGATAATGAGATATTTTTTCTTAAAATCTCATTTTGATTACTTAGGCGGGAGCGGAGATTACTCCCGCCTTATTAGAAATGATAACAAAATGATCAAGAAACATTTGAATTGATAGAACTGTCCAATCAAAAAAATATCAACTTATTCCTTTTTGTTCCAATACCATTATGCATCATGTGTATATAATAACGAGACTAATGATGGAAGAACTTCGAAAAATACAGGTCGAATATTAACGAAAACTAACGGCAGCTTGCCATACGAGTGCTAAAAGGAAAAAAAACACTGGTATAACTGGCATTACATCCACAATTGGATCGAAAATAGCATAAGCTTCGGGTAATTTGGCAAGCTGAATATTGGTAAAATACAGGTTACTTTCCGAATAGGCATTAAGCATAACTAGCATTTTTATTCTCCAGTAACAAAAAATTCTCTTTTAGGATAATGTATCGATCCATAAATTGTGACTACAATATCCTTTGGATGTACTTCATTCCAAAGGCTACTGGTTTTATGGCTATGATAGATTCTCCACAACATTTTACCAAACCCGACGAACAAATAGCTAATGAATCATTCACTCAATCTCTATTATTTAAAAACTTTTTATTTTTTTACTTACTGAATTCATTTAATTAATTTGATCAAAATGCATAGGTTGACAATTTTAGGAAGATGAGTATATTAAGTATTACTAATATTTTATAGATTTGGGGCGTGGCCAAGTGGTAAGGCATCGGGTTTTGATCCCGCCACTCGGAGGTTCGAATCCTTCCGTCCCAGATTTTCTTTGGCTTTAATATATCATGCTGTTTTATGATATCCAAATGGGGTATAGTGCGATTGTAATGGAGGCACGATTGATTTCCCGTTAGCAGCGTCTCATTGACAGATATTCTAATCTATTATTTCGATGATAAGCTTGATAAGGTGAGAGATATCTTCCTTCAATGTATAATAGTAAAACCACGAAATTAACAATTCATGAAATTAGCATATTGGATGTATGCCGGCCCTGCTCATATTGGGACTTTACGAGTAGCTAGTTCTTTTAAAAATGTTCATGCTGTAATGCATGCTCCTCTGGGGGATGATTATTTCAATGTAATGCGTTCTATGTTAGAAAGAGAGAGAGATTTCACACCAGTAACTGCTAGCATGGTGGATCGCCATGTATTAGCACGTGGATCTCAAGAACGAGTTGTTAATAATATAAATCGAAAGGATAAAGAACAACGTCCCGATTTGATCGTATTAACTCCAACATGTACTTCCAGTATTCTGCAGGAAGATTTACAGAATTTTGTAGATCGAGCGTCTCTATCTTCCGATTCTGATGTAATCCTTGCAGATGTTAATCATTATCGAGTTAATGAACTTGAGGCGGCAGATAGAACTTTAGAACAAATAGTTAGGTATTACCTGAATAAAGTTCGTGGACGAAGGACAATGAATCAATGTCTAACAGATAGTCCTTCTGCTAATATAATTGGGATTTTTACACTAGGTTTTCACAATCAACATGATTGTCGTGAGTTAAAACGTCTATTACGGGATTTAGGTATTGGGATCAATCAAGTGATTCCAGAGGGGGGATTTGTTGGAGACATTCAGAATTTGCCAAAAGCTTGGTTTAATATAGTTCCGTATCGTGAAGTGGGTTTAATGACTGCAATGTATTTGGAAAAGGAATTTGGGATGCCTTACGTATCTGTAACTCCCATGGGAGTTGTGGATACAGCTGAGTTTATTAGGCAAGTACAGGAACTTGTTAATGCGTGGGCTCCTATACTACTGGGCAGAAAGGTCAATTATGAATCTTATATTGATAATCAAACCAAATTTGTTTCTCAAGCTGCTTGGTTTTCAAGATCCATAGATTGTCAGAATTTGACAGGGAAAAAAGCCGTCGTTTTTGGCGATGCAACCCATGCTGCTTCGATTACAAGAATACTCGCCCAAGAAATGGGAATTCATGTTAGTTGTGCAGGTACTTATTGCAAGCACGATGCAGAATGGTTCAATGAACAGCTCCAAGGTTTTTGTGATGAAATACTAATTACCGAGGATCATACTGAAGTTGGAGATATGATAGCTCGCACAGAACCATCTGCTATATTTGGAACTCAAATGGAACGCCATATCGGTAAACGCCTTGCTATTCCTTGTGGGGTAATTTCTGCACCGGTTCATATTCAAAATTTTCCTTTGGGTTATAGACCTTTCTTGGGTTACGAAGGAACCAATCAAATAGCTGATCTGGTTTATAATTCATTTACTCTAGGTATGGAAGATCATCTTCTAGATCTTTTTGGGGGTCATGATACTAAAGAAGTAATCACTGAATCGTTGTCCACAGATAAAGATCTTACTTGGAACCTTGAAAGTAAAGCAGAATTGAATAAGATTCCTGGTTTTGTCAGGGGCAAGATCAAGAGAAACACTGAAAAATATGCTCGACAAAAAGGCATTACGAATATCACGGTAGATGTTATGTATGCAGCCAAAGAAGCTTTAAATGCTTAGACTCATAAAAGGATCTAATCATAATAGTGTGTAGCCATGAGATACAATGAAGTTTTACAAACAAGATTGGATCTACCATGGTACATTATCGATTTGAAAGCCTAATTTAAGATTGATTTAATCGGAAGTCAGTCACTTCAATTTGACTAATCTGTAATTGTTAGATAGAAATAGAGATTTTCACCGGTGATTAGAGGGGAATCCCAAAAAGTGGGAGATTCCCAATTTACTTCTAGTTCAGTAATAAAGTTCTCGATGAAAAGTAATTAGTAGGAACTCTTCTTATATCTTATGATGTAAATTAAGAAGATTTTTGCTGTCTTAATTTTTCTAAGAGAAATTAGAAAAGAAGAGAGTGAAAGAAAGAAGAGAAAGAAAGAAAAAAATAGAAGGGAGAAAGAAAATAAAGAGAAAGAAAAAGAAAAGGGTTTAGACAAATCACTAACAATCTTTAGACTAATTCGATGAATTCAATTTATGGTTTTTTGCAATTGTTTTTCTACCATCCTTTCCTCCTTCTTCTACTCTATATTTACACAGTTCACCCATTTCCTTTAAGGAATTTTATCGATGGAAAGAGACATATCTCACACTTAATTCGTCTATTTGGAGGAAATAGTTTTCTGTCCTTCACTGAAATGGATGATGGAAAGGGATAGATTAAATATACTTGATTATTTTTTGATAATGAAGGGATAAACTCCTGAGAATTATAATGAAGGGATAAACTCCTGGGGATTTTGTAATCTGATTCTTTTTACATTTCTTCAATTTATATTTCAGAATTGACAATACTATTGCATTCTGATAAAATCGAGATGTATATTATCTTTACAATTGAGTGATTAATGTATTGCAAATACTTCCTCTTGATTTCTATCATTTTTGAATGAAAAGAGATTGTCGGGGTCAGTATTAATTCAACATTATTCCCATTTTGTCACTTCTATATTTCCTCTCATAATAGGGTTGCTAACTCAATGGTAGAGTACTCGGCTTTTAAGTGCGACTAAGAAATTTTATGCATTCGGATGAGATATAAATTCGTCCATATCGTTGGCAAAGTTTGCAAAACTACGACTAATCCTTGCAAGGGAAAATACAGCATGTCGTTATTATCTATCCAAAATTGAAATAATCTTGAATTAGTGAGTCAATTACAAGAGAATTAGTGAGTCAATTACAAGATTAATATATTACAAGAATGGAATAGATTGAGGATAAGCAAGTATCAACAAAAATTAAGTTTGATATGCAGGCTTCCTATCTAAGTTGAAAAGTTGATGGATAGAGCTATTAGCTCGAATCAGAGGTAAAACTAGAAGAACGAGCTTCTGTTCATAGATCTACCACTTTGGACTTCTCCTGCTGATTAGTAGTTAGAAGCTAATTGGTAGCCAATCTGGGGAAAGTTTGTCTTCATTTCACTATGAAACATTGTTACCTAGGACGAGTCCTAAATACTTGGAAAAAAAAATGTAGAAAATTGACTAGTGTGCTGACTCGGAAAAATCTTCCTCCTTTTCAAGAGTCAGGAGAACAATTTTGGAATAGATTAAGGAAATTGTGTAGTCGGCATATATCGAGAGTTATTCACATACGGAGTCTCCAGGTAAATGTCTCGCACCAAACACATAACTATCCATTTGATCAATTTGAAAATAGATTGTACTGTGTAATATCTCAAAACTTAAGGAATCACTTTTACGAGAATCACGGATGGAGTCTCAGATAGGATTGATGAGCTACGAAGAGAAAGAAGCAATTTTTCATGGCATCGACGCTTCTCGTATTTCCCTCTCTTTCATGATGATCTTTATGCAACTGTTCATAGTCGTTTCTCCGGCAAATCGAGCATAAAATCAATGGACTATCCGAATCTGCTTGAGAGGTATAGTCTATTGACAATAAAACGATTGATTAATCAGATACGCCGACGAACTCTTCCAAAGCCAGTTTCCAGAAAATACAATCAAGGTTTTCTCAATATAGATAGGTACTTGTTCGAAGGGATGACAGCGGTATCAGAAATGATTTTTTCAGTTAAACCACAATTTTCCTTCGAAAACACAAATGAGTGGAATGACATTCAATCCGTTCATTCAATTCCACTTTTTATGGAACACAAATTTTTTCATTTGAATCATACATTGGATTTAAGAGTCCCTTATCCCCTTCATCCAGAGATTCTTATTCGGCTTCCTCGTCAACGAATTAGAGATGTTACGTTTCTGCATTCATTGAGATTAATTCTTCATAACCATTCAAATACCATTGTTCCGAATACCTCTTTAAATGCTCCTTTTAGGGAAGACAAAAGGTTATTCATTATTCTGTGGAATCACTACCTTTATGAGTTTGAGGACCAACTGGTTTCTATAGGAAAACGATTCTCTCAGTTGCGACCAATTCCTTATATACCTTTGGTTGATCGAAGCCATTTTTTTCACAAAATAAAATATGGTATAAGATTCTCCTGGGTATTACCACTGAGAATTTCTTTGATTAAGAATCCATGCGTTCACTATGTAAGATATGGAAATCATTGTGTTCTAGCTTTGGAGGGATCTAAATCCTTTGCAAGAAAATGGATGCATTATCTTATAAGATTATGGCAATATAATTACCATTCTTGGTTTCAACCTCAGAGAATCTCTTTTGGAAAATCTTCCAAATGTTGCTCTTATTTTCTGGGTTATATCCCAGGCTTTCGATCTAAAGCGATTCAAGTTAAAGTGAGAATGATGGATAGTTTGCTCATTGCCCGTTTAATTTTTGAAGAATTTTGTCCCAACATTCCCATTTCTTTTTTAACTAGATGTTTAGCAAGAGAAGGTTTTTGCGATAGTTCAGGATATCCCATTAGTCGATCAGCCTGGACTACTTCAACAGACGATGATATTACAAATAGATTTAATCGTGTATGGAAAAGTTTTTCTCTGTATTACAGTGGACCATTTAATACGGATGGTTTGTACAGAGTCAAATATATACTTCAATTCTCATGTGCTAAGACTCTGGCTTGTAAACATAAAAGTACAATACGTACAATTTGGAAAAAATTTGGTTCAAAGTTGGTCATGCGATTTTTCTTAATAAGGAAACCAGGTTTAACCTGTTCCAAGAGGCATTTTAATAAGGAAAGATTTTGGTGCTTGGATGTTATTCAGACCAATCCACTGATTGATTCAGCACAAGAGTTATGAGTAATTTCTAGATTGAGTTGACCGATAGAACATAGATCAAACAATTGAGCAAACAGGCGATTCATGAAAAGACTAAATCTTTTTAGATATATACACAGGGAAAGCCGTGTGCTGTGAAAATAGCAAGCACGGTTTGGGAAGAGGTATTCTTTGATCTCCCTACTAGGGAATGAATTATCTACTTTCATCCGACGAGTTCCGGGTTCGAGTCCCGGGCAACCCAAATGAATTTCAACGAACTTTCTAAGTTTTTCTCAACATTAAAAAACTCAATTTTTTCAAGTATATTGAAAGATAGTTTACGTGGGAGGCTCATCTAAGTTAGGTTCTAAAAAGCTTCTTCGATCAAAAAATCAGGCCTTACTTAAAAGAAATCTTTCATTATTTTTAAGATATTACTGGGATAATATCGGTAACGAGTAAGATTGGGTATCTGTCAAATTTGAATTATTTAGAATTCCAAATGTTCAATCAGAATAGGTTGACACATATATATGGGTTGTGCTATACTCTAAAATAACAGGCTTCTCAGTCTGGGAACCCACAATTATTACGAAAACCAAGTGATATCATGACCGCAATTTTAGAAAGACGCGAAAGCGCAAGCTTATGGGGTCGCTTCTGCGACTGGATCACCAGCACCGAAAATCGTCTATACATCGGATGGTTTGGGGTTTTGATGATACCCACCCTATTAACCGCAACCTCTGTATTCATCATTGCTTTCATTGCAGCTCCTCCTGTAGATATTGATGGTATTCGCGAACCCGTTTCTGGTTCCCTTCTTTATGGTAATAATATCATCTCCGGTGCTATTATACCTACTTCTGCAGCTATTGGTTTGCACTTTTATCCTATCTGGGAAGCAGCTTCCGTGGATGAATGGCTATACAATGGTGGTCCTTACGAACTAATTGTTCTTCATTTCTTACTTGGTGTAGCTTGCTACATGGGTCGTGAGTGGGAACTTAGCTTCCGTCTGGGTATGCGTCCTTGGATTGCTGTTGCATATTCGGCCCCCGTTGCAGCTGCTACTGCTGTTTTCTTGATCTATCCTATTGGTCAAGGAAGTTTCTCTGACGGTATGCCATTAGGAATCTCTGGTACTTTCAATTTCATGATTGTATTCCAGGCTGAGCACAACATTCTTATGCATCCTTTCCATATGTTGGGTGTGGCTGGCGTATTTGGCGGCTCTCTATTTAGTGCTATGCATGGTTCCCTGGTTACTTCCAGTCTAATTCGTGAGACTACCGAGAATGAGTCTGCCAACGCAGGTTACAGGTTTGGTCAAGAAGAGGAGACCTACAACATCGTAGCTGCCCACGGTTACTTTGGTCGGTTAATCTTCCAATATGCTAGCTTTAACAACTCTCGTTCTCTACACTTTTTCTTAGCTGCTTGGCCTGTAGTGGGTATTTGGTTCACTGCTTTAGGTATCAGCACCATGGCATTCAACCTAAATGGTTTCAATTTCAACCAATCTGTTGTTGATAGCCAAGGTCGCGTGATTAATACTTGGGCTGATATCATCAACCGTGCTAATCTAGGTATGGAAGTTATGCATGAACGTAACGCTCACAACTTTCCTTTGGATTTAGCTTCCGTTGAAGCTCCCACTGTGAATGGGTAATAACCCTACAGACTTCTAGTAGTATTTATCAAATACCAAACCTTTATCAAGGTTTGGTATTTGATAATAAAAGGATATCCATTCTTTATTAATAATTTCTTAAGAATTTGTGAAGGGAGTTCAGTGGATTTTCTGCAAATAAGAAATCGTTATTTGTTTTCATACTTTCAAGAAAAGTGAAAGAATGTGAATGTCTGAACAATTTTTATTTCTTCATTTAATTATTGATTCTATTTTCATTGCATCCCACAAACCTTCCATCCCTTCCGATATGTTTCTCTTATACAAAGCAATTCATTGAGTTTGAAACTTGAGGAATACTTTCAATATTTGGTAGAGAATAAATGTACGGTTAGCATAATTTCATATATTAATGAAATTTAATAATTTGAATTATCATTGAAATGGCAAGAAAAGAATGGAAATTTTTTCTTTCTGAAAAAAGAAAAAAAAAAAAAAAGAAAATCTTTGAATAGTTCCTCGTTTGAATAGTTCCTCGGTTGTGTTAGATTCAGTCTAAATTTAATGGCGGACGTAGCCAAGTGGATCAAGGCAATGGATTGTGAATCCATCACGCGCGGGTTCAATCCCCGTCGTTCGCCTATGGTATCATATGCATTCCGGATATTCCAATATTGAATTTCCATAAGAGTTATGCATTGATCATAATCTACAGTATTTCATAGTTGTTCATACAATAATTTCATGATACCATTGTAGTATATATTGAAAAATAGCTATTATTGATGCAGTATCTTGGATAGAGCAATTAGAATAAGCTGAGGGAATGAAGAGATGGAAGGAGAATCAATACAAATAACATCTTTTGCACCTCCCAGGATTCAAAATTTAAGAGGAATAACTAAGATCCAATCTTATTTAAGATTTTGGACACGTTTGAATATAAAAGAATTTTTCATTAGAGTATTCTTAAATTGGGGTAACATTCTCAAATTGTTTGATTTTCGATCTTTAAGTTCACTTATTCTAATTGATCCACGCAGTTTAAAGAACCAGAATAATACTCTCCTTTTGAAATGTTTATTCTTTGCTACAATTCCCATTTTTTTCTATTGTTCAAAAACTGGGTTTTTGGTTAAAAAAGAAGATCCAGATTTAGCAGAATTAGTGAATGATTCTTTAGAAAGAAGTGCTGTGGGATACAAAGTAGTGAAAAAATCCAATATTGATCCATCCTACTTATCGAAAAGAGTATTATCTATATATAAAAAAGTATTACCTATCTATAGTACGGTCGATTCTTCGGTTCCGGAGTGGTGGAAAGATTGGATTGTTAGAGATATACTACCTAGTTGGGGAATCTCCTTAAGATTGATAAATCAAGTTGTGGTATTATTGAGAACCAAGAGTACGGAGAATTTGAAAAATTTTTTTGAATTCTACATACACAGTATGCCCAATGAGGGATATACTACTTGGAGAGATGATTTCGATCTATGTTTCGTACGAGCCAAAAATAAAAAAATAGGTATGTACTGTAGTTTTGGAGGACAAGAAAAGGTATTAGATAATAATCTGTTTTCTTCTGCAATGATCGGTTTTTGCAAAGAGTTATTGTTTGAGACCGAAGATCCATTTAATAAACAAAAGTATGAATCGAATATTGATTTTTCCAACAGATATCCTTATCGGTTTGGAATCTATTCTAAACGACACTATGATATAGATTTGTCTAACCAACCAGTAATGGATTATGCGAGATATATAATGGATTTTGGGGCGAGGCATGAATATCGCAAAAGATGCTGGAATTTGATTCAAGATTTTATTGAATTCTACAGTTGGATGTATCATTTAAATAATCACTTTATTTGCTCGAATTACGCAAATGAATTAGATATTGTAAGATATATTGTGAAGCAAAGATTTGTTTACTTCAATGAATTTGACAGTTCTGAACACTATGTTGTACAAAATGTACATAGTTTTCTTTCAGACATTCTATACAATTTTTCAATCCATCTCCTTTTGAGAGTAAGAATGTCTGAATCGCTCAAAAAATTCTACAGTGAGAAAATCGGGAATATTGATCTCCAAATCGCAAGTGATGATGCGCGTAAAGTAGAGAAGACCAGATCAATTTTGAAAGATAAAGATGAAAAGTTTTCTTTCCCAGATAGTTCTGCTTCAAATAGAGCCAAAGATTTATTCTGGTATTTCAACCATTCCAAAGGATCCTTCTTTGATAATTGGGATTGGAAACATTTTTTAACTTCGATTGGTCTGCCAATCAGTATCAACGATTTGAATCCGGGATTATATCTTTCTTCTATCTTTTCCTTCGTCGGATATAAGATAGAATCCTCAGTAAAGGTAGGGATTGCAAAATTTCCCGTAGAAACTTCACCTCTAATAGACAGAAAAATCTCAAATAGCTCAAGTTCAGAACTAGTCGTTTCTGAGGTCTTGAAATCACTTAAGTACAATCATTTGGATACCTTGCTGGCATATAACCAGTTTTTTATTGGTAAACCAGAGATTCCGTCATTGGAAAAACAACGAAACATTTCTTTTACAGAGTCTTTCAGATTATCTGAGATTGACAAAATAGTTGATCTGTATAGAATAAAAAAACATTCCTGCTATCCTTACTTGAAGTCTTACGAATTAATAAAAAACAGGTTTTTGTTAGGAAGGACAATGATAAAAAATGATTCTTTCAAACATAAATCTTTGTTCTTGCCTTCAAACATTACCTTTTTGTTCCGTTCTTTATTCGAAAGAAGCAATATAGTATTGTTTCAGAAATACTTTAGGTTTAAGAAACTACTAACAATAGGAGTAAATCAAATAAATTCACTCATTATTGCACCTAGTCTTAGTCCTAATGAAACAGGTATTAATTCCACTTGCGAGAGTAACCAAGTCATTCTATCGAGGTCTGATATAGGAGGATTTAACAAATTAGAAATTTATAATACTGAATATTTCAATAAAGAATTCTTAGTGAGTTTCATAGAAGATTTTTTAGGAATTGAAAAAGTAACAAGTTGGAACTTTAATAACATAATATTCACACTGTGGGACACTGTTCGGGATGACATATTCTATTTGTGGAATGAGTTGAAAAAAAAAAATGGTACCTATTGGATATCCCAATTAAGCAGGATTTGTCAACATGATAGATTGATTTCTACATGTTTGATAGACGCGATGAAAGTTTATAAGTATTTCCATTTAATCCTTGTCGAAATCATTTCAAAGTTTCTAAATCAGATTGATTTTTGGGCCAATAATGGGGGTTACAATTTAGCAAAATATGCAATTCATCAGGATAGTTTAATTTGGTGGAATAGTTTTAATAATCAATTCAATGAATTCATTGGTCAGACTGCTTGGCTCTGCTGGGATATACGTAAAGCTTTGAATCAAATTCAATATTTGAAGTTATTCCCGAAATCTATTCCCTATCGAGATAGATATATAAATACCTATAGTTCTAAAGAACTAGTCAATGGTCTGCTACTAAGAAAAAAACTAGGGGAACACTATTTCTCCAAAAATTCAATTGCTAATAAAGCTTTTGAAATAATTGTAAAATCACTAAAGCCCTTTCTTCATAACTCAATAGGTATAGTAACTCATTTTATAAATCTGATTAAAAACTCTTCAGTAGAATTATTCCGTTATAATAAAAATCTATTGGGATATCCTCAATCTCGATTGGCCGAAGAATCAATAGTCTCATTTACTCATTATGCAATACCAACCAATAACATTGTCTTCAATTTACTTTACAATGAAAATATTCTAACGGGGTCTTCTTATAACCCAGTTTATCAAAGTATAGACAATAAAAATAGTTGTCTTGATTATTTTCATATACCAAGTAACATTGCAATAAAACGTTATTTTGAAAAAATAAATACATTGTCATTTCTTGATTTTTTATATTCACCCAAGTTTGGTTATAATCAAAGATTATATCTTATAAAAAAAGAAATTGTTATTAAAGGTTATAACCGAATATACAAAGATTTTCTTTTGAATAGTGCACTCAACATTGGTAATAAATTCACTTCGTTCATCCGAATGAAATCCCTCTCCCTAGGAATTTGTCATACTTCAAGCAATGAATCACGATTATCCAATAAGGTACTATCTGGATATCTAGATTCTGTTCTTCGTGAGACAGATAACCTTTCATATCGACTTTGCTTAGCAAAGGAATTTATGTCACTGACTTGGACAGAATTTTGCTATCCCGAAGAATCGGGAATATATCCTTTTCTAAAAATCTTAATGGATCGTTCCTCAATAGTAAAACGTCTAGTCAACATTGAAATGCATGATTATTGGCGACCCTTTTTGGAATTGGAGCACGAAGATTTTTCGATTATGAAAAATGGCCTAGCCAAAGGTCAGTCTGATCAGAGTGAATTAGATAATGGCCCCACCAATACTGAACAAAGTCAGAATGGTTTGAGTAGTTCAAGAAAAGTAAGTTCAAGTAATTACATAGACTCTAATAAAAAAGTTCTTGATTTTACCGTTTGGAAAAAAATTATTCGTCTATTTTTTCCAACCAATTCTAACAGATTGAGAGAGGATATTAATTCACATAAAAAAACTAGGAAAATTGTTTTTTTTTACAAATTGATTCTATTAAAAAACTATAACCTATGGTTCTTCACCACTGAGTGGTGGAAATATGTCAGCGATTCATTTTCGGAAATATTACCAGAGACATTACTAAATATAAATGATAAGTTGAATTCTAATGTTTTCAATATCGTTAGGGCTATAAATAATTCATTGGCCAATTCTTGGTTGAATTTACGAGATAAATTGAAAGTTTCTTTTTTCAATAATTCAGTACTTAATTCTGATTCTTTCTCTTTGAGAGAAATTAGTGGTCGGAAAGAGTATTCATTGTCGAGATGGGTACTACTTGGATTCATAAATGAATACAGTATTTATTATTCAATGTTTGTAACATTACTCCTACTTGCTTATGGAACTTCTCGACAATACATAACAACTCTGGTAGGTTTCAATTCTATTTCTCTATGGAAACGTTCCGAGATTCTAAAATATCTGATGGATTTTTCGCAAATCTTTGCTGCAAAGGGATCGACAAATTCTCTTTTCTTGGGGAAGCAAAACGCGATGAAAAATTTATTGATTAGTTATTCAAGAAGGTTTCTCAATTGCCTTACTTGTATAAGTTTCTATTATCCATTGGGAAAAGAGGTCAGTATATGGCTATCCCGTAGGAAAAATTTGGATGTTTCTCGGGAAAACAAAAATTTGGTTGCTCAATATTTGATAACGAATAGGTCTCTTTTTCGATACGGATTCTACCCGAATTATGGTTTTTATTTGCTAAGCAATAATATTAATGGATCCATCAGGAACCAAGGATTCAATCATTTGCGACATTTGACCTGTATGTGCCATAGAGATCTTTTGAATTATCAGCTCCATAAATTTGATTTCCTGAGTAAATCAATACTATCTGCTTTTCGACATAATTTAAATTCTCCAAAAATTTATGGACGATTCTTTTCTCTGGTAAATGCACCAATTTCACTCCAATTAGGAGCATTTCCCGGTAGAGGTATTTTGTTGGTCGGTCCCACAGAAACGGGACGATCTTATTTAGTAAAAGACCTAGCAGCAAATTATCGTTTTCCCTTAATAAAAATACCTATAAAAAGGTTTTTATACAACAAACCCGATTTTAGAAACACGCCTTTAATTCTTCTTTCAAAAAAATGTTTGCGTAGATTGGATCTAACCTTTGAATTGGCAAAAAAAATGTCTCCTTGTATGGTTTGGATACAGGACATCCATGAATTGAATTTCAATTCTATAATTAATGAATCAGAAGTTGACCCTAAGTTCTTGCTTCACTCACTTCTGAGACACCTTAGTAATAGAAGTCCTAACTCCTGTTTTGTTAATAATATGGTTATCGCTTCAACTCACGTACCTGCACGGGTAGATCCAGCTATAATATCCCCGAATCGACTAGATCAATTAATAAATATTCGAATGTTTACTATCCATCAGCATGAAAAAGAATTTCCTACCCTTTTGCATGCCAAGGGTTTTCAATTGAAAATTGATTCATTTCGTTCTGAAGAACTTAAATCCAGGATTATGGGTTACAGCAAACGAGATTTAGCAATACTTGCTAATGAGATTTCGTTGATTAGTATTACTCAAAATACATCATCCATATGTACCGATATAATCAGATTAGCTTTTTATAGACAAGGTTGGGCTTTGGATAATAAGTCCCAATCTATGCCAGGATACGAGATGCTTCTATATAAAATAGGAAAGACTATTATACGAAATAGTTTTCTAACTATTTCCCATACGGATTTTCTATTAGTCAATAAAAATTTCTTAAAGAAAAGGTTTTATTTTCTGTCCAATTGGTATCTAGAACCACCCATTGCTAAATCTACTGTGAAAAAATTGACAATACTTCCACACATTTTTGAATGTTTAGCTGGAGCAGCAGCTCGAGACTCTTGGTTTGTATTAAGAAACAAACAAGAGAATTCTGTTTTCCTTGACAGGGTTGCGGAAAATGATCTTCAATTAGCTCGTGGTCTTTTGGAGAGTCTACTAGTAGAATTTCCATGGTTGGACGTGCGCGTAGACGAATTTATTAAAAATGCTCTTAGGTTTAATACAAGAAATTGTTTAAGTATGGTACAAGGATGTGTTTCTTCTAAATTCAGTGGTAACAATAGGATCTTGGACGAAAAACCCAGGAAGAAAAATTCATTATCATTTGAAGTAAATAAACTGTTTGGAGAGGCACCATGCAATTTATATCGGGCTCCTAGAATTTGGCGCATTAATTTCTTTCGTGGTCGCACTTATGAATTTGTGAGAGTACCATCTGAGCTCAATCCTTTGTATCAATCTATTATTCTTCACCAAAGCCAAGATCGTTTCATTCAAAGTCATCTTGATTCCACCCAAAATAAAAATGAACGAAACGAAATATCCAAAAGAAGAAAAGAAAGATTCATTGGTTACAGAAGAATTTTGAAAGAGATGAGAGAGAAGCATACACAAAGCTCGGAAATTCAGTTGAATAATCTTCTGTTTCGCAAACGAATTGTCAAACTGCAAATTGATAAGTCGTCCGTACAGTATGAGATGCAGTATGATTCATCCAATCAACCAATTCTATTTAAGGGAGGACGTTTTATTTGGGATCCTACGGGACTATCGCTCTCTAGAACTAATTTCAGTTCTCCGCACGATGAGCTATTTTCAGGAGAAGAAACAGTAAGAAGACTTTATATTATTTATGGTATAAGGAGAGGAAGGGAAAGGCATTCTTCAAGTAATAAATATAAAAAACATCTCTTCCATCGTGGTTATAATCGCAATTCAATAACTGAACTTTTTACCGATCCATGGATCAAATTACCTCTTGCAAAAAAATGGAATTATGAATATATGAGAGTTAATCAGATGATGAAATCTCATCTGTTAACTCCGCAGTTATTTCCCACTGTTTATCCATACCAGGGTGTATTTATGGGGGATACTGGGTCTAATTATGATCATTTTCGCTTCTCTGTTCATCGTCATAAATGGATTGAAGTAAATCGGTTTTCATTCAGAGATTCTTTTATTTACATTATGCTTCTCGAGAGTTATCAATATTTATTAAACTTCTTTTTATCTAATAGAAAAATGTTAGGTGCAATGATGAATGCATTATCGAAAAACAAATCGATTTCATCGAGGGATATTGAAGAGATCTTTTCCGATCTAAAAAAAATTGAGTAGTCTTGAAGTAACAATGTGTTTTGTATGTCATCTTGAAACAGTGAGTGCAAAGAAAACCTTTTCTTGTTAGTATTGACATTCATTTTTTATTCCATCTCATTTTTAAATATCTGTTGAGATTTTGTCTACCAAACGAAATTATTAAACTAAAACCAAAATGAATCATTAATTTCTAGAGTATTGGATCAAAAAAAAAAAGAAAGCTTTTTTATTGACCCTCTGCCTCTCGCTTATTTTTTAGTGAGCAAAATAGACAAACAGTTTCTAATTAACCATCACACCTGTATGATGAATAACGATTCAATGTTGAGCCATTCTAAATATACTTCCTCCAGAAAACTATCTTTTGGCAACAAAAATATTTTTCTAACTCTTTAATAACTCCCTTGAAGTTCTCCCTTAAGTTAGCAATGTTGGACGATCCTTTTTATTTCTAGGAAAGCCTCCTAGTCGCATCATACATTTAATCAACTTGCCTGCTTTTATTTTGATAAACTGTAAGCTTTTTAATTAGTTTTTATTCAATCAAGATTTTACCAAGTAAAATCTATTTTCTATTACCAGGGGTTCTTTTTTTTGATCTAAGTTCAGTCTAATTCATAATGACATCTATTTTATCTGATGTGCAGGAAGTCATTGAATAAATTTTTTTTTTTAATAGTAAGAGGTTGGTTCTATTCCGTTGAATTCCACATATGCCTAAACCTTGTATTTTTCAATGATATGAAAAGAAAGAGTTCTTTACTTTTGTAGATCCAATTTGAATAGAAATACTAGAGATAAAAATTTAATCTATCTCTACACGTTACATGTTAAATACCATAGGACAATAATGCTAATATATAGAGATTCAAATCCTTTCTAGCAGTTCATTGTTCTAATAAAATAGCATTATTAATTTTGAGGGTTGATTCAGTATGAAAATATTTTTAGTTTTGCACAAAAATTTAGATTTTTATTCTTTCTAGTAGTCAGAAGTAGTCAGACAATGCCAGTCTTACAAAATTAAAGACTTAGAAGAAATCATGGAAGATTCCGAATCATGGCATCGCAGATCAAAAATTAAATTCTGCACGAAAAGTAATATAGTACCGTAATTCTACGTGGAATATCCGAAATTACAAAATAAAGTAAAGTGTCTGAAAGTTGGATCCTTAATTCCGTGAAGCAAATTTTAGCTTTTCACATCAAGGTTGAAATCTCGGTTATTTTAATAGTATCTTGAGTTTTAACTAGAAAGCATTGAGATTTTGAGTACTAAACTTATGGGTCAAAATTCAAAAGAAACCTAGATAAGAACTTGTAAATCGCAATTATCGTTGCAATAAATTGCAGAAACACGGTAGATAAGAAAGTAATATTCTAAAATAAAATTTTTGTTTTTGGATATGCAGAAGTAATTTCTACTAATATAGGGATCAAAACTCAATTGGACTGTGATAAAGCAGTATTTTAGAAAAATCGAAGTTTCAAATGTCAATTAGAAAAGGTATTTTGTTCAAACCAAAATTTCGATTCCAAAATCAAAAAGGCAATTTCTCACAAAATTCAAGAATTAATTTATTGATTCTAATAAAAAAAAAATATTGGACGAATTAAGACTTTAAATCTTGATTATACCAATTTTTTATACAATCAAGATTTGAAGTCTCAAATCTAGACAAATTGGGATTTGAAGTCCCAAGTCTATGTCTGTTTTAGACCAAACGGGATTTCAAGTCCCGTGTCTCTATTTGATGAGACAATTTGGGATTTCAAGTCCCAAGTCTCTATTTGGTGAGACGATTTGGGATTTCAAGTCCCAAGTCTCTATTTGGTGAGACAAATTGGGATTTCAAGTCCCAAGTCTCTATTTGGTAAGACCAAACGGGATTTCAAGTCCCGTGTCTGAAAAGAAAAGTCTCTGGAAAATCGGGATTTGAAGTCCCGACTCCGAAAAATAGTTTCTAGAAAAATTGGGATTTGAAGTCCCAAATCTAAATATGTTTTAGAAAAATTGGGATTTGAAGTCCCAAATCTAGATCTATTTAGACGGATCGGGATTTGAAGTCCCGTTTCTAGATCTGTTTTAGACAAGACGGGATTTCAAGTCCCGTGTCCATATTTGTTTTAGACCAAACGGGATTTCAAGTCCCGTGTCTTGAAAATATTATCTAAACAAATTGGGATTTGAAGTCCCAAGTCTAGTTTTTTTGGACAAGACGGGATTTGAAGTCCCGTGTCCATAAATCTTATAGACAATTTAGGATTTTAAGTCCTGAGTCTAGAACTTTTCTGGATAAGTCGGAATTTCAAGTTCCGAATCTAGATCTGTTTTGGACAAGACGGGATTTGAAGTCCCGATTAGAGAAATCTTCCAGACAGATCGGGATTTCAGATTCCGAATCTAAAAACTTATTTTAGACAACTCAGAATTTCAAGTTCCGGGCCTAAAATAATAATTTAGACAAATCGGGGTTTAAAGCCCCGATTTGTCTGGATAGATTTTAACAAATGTGGATTACAAGTAGCAAATCGATTAACTCCTTAGATAAAATCGGAATTTCAAGTTCCGAGCCTTAATAATATTCTGTAAACAAATCGGGATTTTAGGTCCCGCGTCTAAAAAAATACTTTAAGACAATTTGAGATTTCAAGTCCCTCGTCTGAAAGACTATCTTTTAAACAAATCGAAATTGCAAGTTTCGAGTTCCAAAATATTTCAAACAAAATTTGTCTAGCGTCCATAGTTTAAAATCATTTATTAGACAAAACGAGATTTGAAGTCTCGTGCCTCAAAATTATCTTTCAGACAAATCAAGATTTAGAGTCCTGATCCCAAAAAATTTGTTTAGACAAAACGAGATTTGGAGTCTCGAGCCTAAAGCCATCCTTTAGAAATCGAGATTTAGCGTCCCGAATCTAAAAAACAATCTTTTAGACAAAAGATTTCAAGTCCAAGGCCTAAAAGATTATCTTTCAAACAAGTGAAGATTTCAAGTCCAAGGTCTAAAAGTTGTCTTTTAGACAATTTAAGATTTCGAGTCCAAAGCCTAAAGCCATCTTTTAGATAAATAGAGTCTTGCGTCCATAGTCTAAAAGTTATTTATTAAACAAAACAAGATTTAGAGTCCTGAGTCTAAGAAATAACCCTTAATAAATAAATAAAGATTTTAATACCAGAGCCTAAAAGTTTTATTTTAGACAGATCAAGATTTAACGTCCCGAGCCTAAAAAACGTCTTTTAGACCGATAAAATTTCAAGTTCAATGTCTAAAGATTATCTTTTTGACAGATTAAGATTTTGAGTCCATCGTCTAAAGAGGTATCTTTTAAACACGTTAAGATTTTAAGTCCAAGGCCTAAAAAACTATCTTTAGACAAATAAGATTTAGAGTCCGACGCCCAAAGGATTATCTTTTAGACAAATGAGATTTAGAGTCCAGCGCCTAGAGATTCATCTTTTAGACAGATTGGGTTTCAAGTCTAATATTCAAAGACATCTTTTAGACAAATGTGATTTCAAGTCCATTGTCTAAAAGACATCTTTTTGTTTGAAAGGATTTATAGTCCTTTGTTTGAAAGGATTTACAGTCCTTTTTTTTTAAGGATTTACAGTCCTCTGTTTTCAAAAAGGATTTACAGTCCTTTTTGAAAAGGATTTACAGTCCTCTTTTCAAAGGATTTACAGTCCTCTGTTTTCAAAAAGGATTTACAGTCCTTTTTGAAAAGGATTTACAGTCCTCTTTTCAAAGGATTTACAGTCCTTTTTTCAAAAAGGGATTTACAGTCCCTTATTTGAAAGGATTTACAGTCCTTTTTTCAAAAGGATTTACAGTCCCTGTTGAAAAGGATTTACAGTCCCTGTTTGAAAGGATTTACAGTCCTTATGTTTGTTTGAAAGGATTTACAGTCCTTTTTCAAAAGGATTTACAGTCCTTTTGAAAAGGATTTACAATCCTTTGTTTTTTCAAAAAGGATTTACAGTCCTTTTTGAAAGGAGGAAGAGATAACAAACCTTTCTAATCCCCCTGCCCTGAAGAGGATTCGAACCTCCGAGCTATGTAGCACAAGATTTTGAATCTCGCGTGTTTACCACTTCACCATCAGGGCATAACAAGTTTGACATACAAAACTAATGTGATTTTCTTTGTCAATTCTTTTGTCAAGAATGTAATAATGTACCTATTGAGAATCTAGCAGTTTCAAAAGATTCCAAATTTGAAATTCAGTTTGTTGATCACACATATTATATTATACGCGAAAAAGAACAAGATGTCAAGTAGTATCACTTCAGATATATTATACGTGAAAAATAGCCACATGTCAAGTGCTTCTTTTGAACGAAGTGTCTTATATCTTTGCATCCAACACTATATCCGAAAGTCAAGTGGATAGCTTTTCTATGACCACATATCCATTATACACAAACAAAAGCCAATTGTCAAGTGTTCTTTGTCAAGTGTTCTCCAAACAAAACCACGCCCACAAGTGACCCACACCTACACATAGATTATACAAAAGCTAAAACTAGCTGTCAAGTGCTTTTCTTGTCTATAGTCACTTTATGTCTGTGGTCACATATCTATTATACACAAACAAAAGCTAGTTGTCAAGTACTTTCTACACCTATGACCACATATCCATTATATACACACAAAAACTAGTTGTCAAGTGCTTTTCCATTATATACAAACAAATGCTTTTCCATTATATACAAACAAAAACTGGTTGTCAAGTGCTTTCTACGCCTATGATCACATATCCATTATAAATGCGCAAAAACTCACTGTCAAGCTCCTTCTATTTATACATTATAGCATAAACAAAAACTAGTTGTCAAGTGGTTCTTTATTTCTATCCGATTAACCAAACTATAAAGCGAACTTTCTTTTCAGGTTGACGATCCTTTTATCACGGTTATAAAAGTTTAAACTAAAAAGGATTGGATGTCAAGTCGTTTTCTTTACTAAGACCAAGTACCAAAACCAAGTCTCTTTTTTCAATTCACTATACGTAGAGGCTACTGCCAGTAGTATGTTTAGTATCGATTAAGAAAAAGGGTCATATATCAGAAGACCACATAGCAACTAACCTTTATAGCAACTAACCTTTAACTAACTTTTCAATAACACAATATTCTAAACCGAGAAACAATTGAGGTCAAGATCAAGTGGCTTTTCATTTTCATTTTGTTTTCCAATCATATACTATTATACACAGAATACTGTGCGATGTCAAGTGTTTTTTTTCTCTGTTTGTTTTCCAATCACATACTTCTCCAATTACATACTATTATACACAGAGAACTGCCTGATGTAAAATGTTCAGAACTGCTTGATGTCAAATGTTCTCTTTCTCTCTTTCTAAGTGTTTTCTCTTTTCGAATGTCAAGTGAAGTAGTTCTCTTTTATCCGATTCTAAAATAGTGAAAAAAGAAACAATTGAAATAAAAAGGAACCAACTGAATGTCCAATAGCTTATTGTTATCTGATCACACTTGCTTGTTATTTAATCATACAAACTTATTGTTATCTGGTCACACAATATTATAAACAATAGATCTTTGAATGTCAAGTGGCCTTTTTTGCTTTTCTTTTTCGATATACGAAAGAAAGACTTAATGCCAGATCTACCTTTTTCTTTCGGCTATATAACATTAGAAACAAATTTAATTTAGATGTCAAAAGAATTGTCCGAATCTTAAGTTATGTACTTAAGTTATAAAATATTCTACCCTAAAGAAGAGTCAAATGTCAAGCGATAGATAGGTTTTGTTTAACCGTGCCCGTTATAGTGCATATAGTAAATAAATTTTAAATGGAAAGTGGTTCTTAACTCTTTACTTTTTCTTTATTATTGAAAAAAAAAAAGTTTTAAAATAAAGTGCCACATGGAGTTTTCACAAATTGCACTTTTGAGTTACATACCTTTAGTTTAGTTTTTCCTATGTAGTACATTGGTAAGATTTAAGTACAAAATTGAAAAAGTTCAAACATAGAAATAGTGTCTTCTCGATCATACAAGTTATATATATAAAGACAAACTAAATCTCATGCAAGTCTTTGTATCAATTTGTACTATATTTCATATATTGAAAATAAAAAGTCAGAAACGCTTTAAAAAGTCAGAAACACTTCCACTTTTCAAATGTAATGTCCTTTTTGTCTAACATTTTCTATATAGCAAAAAATGCAAGTCAGTATTCTTTACAGTAATCCTTATATAAGTGTAGAATTTTTTAACTTTTATAGTTTATTTTTATTGACAAACGCTCCAAATAAAAACAACTACATTTGAAAGAAATACCACATCTAACTAGTCATATAATCTTACTAGTCATATAAAATATCAAAGTATTGAAAAAATGGTAATAAACAATTTGTACTTTATACATAGCAAAGTGATCACTAGAAAAAATGAAAAGATAGACTAAATTATCCTTCCGACTGACCATCTGCATTTTTAGATGGTTAATAAAAACGGTTAATAAAAATGACGGTGGTTCGATGGGATTCATTTCATTCTCTTTTTTTCCTTTGCCTTTTTTTCTTTTTATTCTTTCTATTTTTCGTGCTATTTTCCTTCTTTCTTTCTCTTTTTCCTTTTCAACCTTTTCTTTACTTTTACCAGTTTTTAATCTTTGTCTTTATTTGTTACTTTCTTTTATTGTTTTTCTTGCTCCTTTCCAAGACTATTTCTATCAAAATTTCTGCGAAGGAATTATTGAAGGATGAAAAAAAACAATAAACAAATTTTCTAAAAACAATGAAAAAAACAATTAAACAAATAATATTGAATTAGAAAGTGGTATTCTGCGCAATTGAAATGATGGGATCTACTAGTATTCCCAATAGAGTTGATGTTACTGTACATAAAATCATTACAAACTCAATTGAGCTTTTAGCCAAGGGATTTGAAAATGTTTTGTATTCTTGTGTATATAAAATTCTCTTTTTATCCTGTTTAGTAAATAAAAGTTGAACAATTCTTGAGTAATAATAAAGAGAAACTACACTAGTTATAAGTCCTATAAAGACTAACAAATAAAGCTCTGCTTTCCATCCGCACCAAAATAAATAGAGTTTGCCAAAAAAACCTGCTAATGGAGGAATACCACCTAGGGATAACAAGCATAAGACTAATGACAGAGCTAAAAGGGGATCTCTTTCATAAAGTCCTGTATAATCTCGAATATTATCAGTTCCTGTGCGTAGTCCAAATAGGGTGATACAAGCAAAAACTCCTAAATTCATAAAGATGTAAATTAACATGTAAGTTACTACACTTGCATATCTATCAGTTGAATTTCCAGCAATTATTCCAATAAGAATATACCCAATTTGACTTATTGAAGAATATGCAAGCATACGTTTCATATTTGTTTGAGCGATAGCAATAAGATTTCCCAAGGTCATACTAAGAATAGCTAGTATTTTAAAAGAAAAATAGCATTTGATTGATAGAGGAAAAAAAATGGTATGGAATAATCTAATAGTTAAAATTAAAGCAGCTAGTTTTGGGACAATAGATAAAAAAGCAACAACTGGAGTGGGAGAGTCAGAGTTGAAGGAATTTTAGTAGTCCTCCCCTCCTTCAAAACCGTGCATGAAATTTTCATTTCACACGGCTTCTGAGTTAAATAAGGAGTTTTGACAAGTTTATCTTTTAAGCCCTCCTCGCGTATGCATGAAAAAGAATTTAAAAAGTTATGAAAGAACTCTTATCTCTTAGCTTTTCGAGGAATCCCTTTCCAATGATTTTACATATGTTCATCGCTAAATTTCTTTTCAAAATCTTATTTCAACAAAAAGAAAACTAATCTAGCAATTAATAAATTGAACAAAAACATCTGGATTTATTCGTTTTGATGGATATTTATTATTATCTTAGGGTGGTTCTTTCAGAAACGGATGCTTTCCAACTATATTTATAATCATCGAAGGATTAGGATTATTAATTATAGAGCATTCTATTTTATACTTTTTTCACGTCATTTATACCTTTTTTTTAATTACCCTTAATAACTTATCAGATATTTAAATCCAAATAATTCAATTTTTTTTTCTGACTCCGCTTTACTTTAATAACTGATTTTAACAATATTTTATAAGTTAAGGTAGGAGTTTTATCATCGTTCTGCATAGAAATAAAAATATTTTTCTATCCTATATCTCTACAAGGTGCTGCAGAAAGACAAATTTGTTTCTATTATAACATCCATCGAACGAGTCACACTCCTTCATAAACATCAGGCGTCCATTGATGAAACGGAACGAGAGAAAGCTTAAATCCAATTCCCACAGTAATAAATATCATTGATACAATTATTCCTAAAGAGCTATATAACCGCAGGTTGTTAAGTTCATTTGCTATTTCTTGGAGCTGAATTTCTCCCCCGGAAAACCCATACAATAAGGAAAAACCATAAACCAAAATGGAAGAACTTGCTCCTCCCATAAGTAAATATTTCATTGCAGCTTCATTAGATCGTACGTCTGTCTTTGTGCACCCGGATAATAAATAAGAAGGTAAAGCTAAGCATTCTAAAGCCACAAAGATGCTTATTAAATCATTGGCACTGCATAATAACATACCTCCCAGAGCGGCTACTAGTATAAATAACAAAGTCTCTGTTATAGGCATCCCTACACATTGCATATAATTTACAGATAATGGAATGCACAGCAATGTGCAAATAAGAATAAGTAATCTGAATAAATTGCTAAGTCCATTTATCTGTAAAGCTCCAGCAAAGATTAAGACAGGTTTTTCATCCCACTTAAAAGCTAATACTACTATACTCATCGATAGGACCGCTAGTGATACCAAATAAGAACAAGACTTCTTTTCCTTATTGGAAAGCAAATCCATAATAAGAATAACTAGTAAACCAAGAACCAGTATTAATTCTGGTAGTATTAAGTCACCATTAATTAGAAACGATTTAAAATCTACCATAAAAATTTTGTATTGTTTAGATTTGATTTGTATTGTTTAGATTTAACTGGAAAAAGAAAGATTTAATGGGAAAAAGAAAGCAATAACATATTTAGTTACATATATTTATTTACATATAGATAAGAAGCTATTTCTAAAAATTACCAATTAACCCATATACATAAAATAATAAAGTAATAAACATATAAATGAAGTGATTCTTAAATCATTTTGTAAATTACAATCATTTTTTAAATTATGTAAACTAAAATACTGAAAAACTAGATGTACCTATTTCCATATAGTGGTGCTCTATTAAATAACAATGAATAAACGAATTTGAATAACTCCAAAAAAAATGGATGTTCTTTTGGTTTGGTTTGACCGAGCGAATCTTGCAAGATATCTCTCGGTCAAATTTGTAGATTAACGGAAATGTGCAAAAGCTCTATTAGCTTCTGCCATCTTGTGAGTTTCTCCTTTCTTACGCACAGCACTGCCATTATTTCTAGCGGCATCTATCAACTCATAACTTAAATTTGAAGCCATATCTCGTCCAGAACGCTCCCGAGATGCCATTAATAACCATCGAACAGCTAGTGCTTTTCCCTGGGCAGGAATTACTTCAACAGGAACTTGATAGGTTGATCCACCAATACGTCTTGCCCTCACTGCGACATTGGGAGTTGCTTCACGTACTGCTTGTCGTAGAATGGACAATGGATTCTTTCCTGTTGTTCGTTTAACATGTTCCATGGCTCGATAAAGAATTCCATAAGCCAAAGATTTCTTACCATTCTTCAGGATACGATTTACCAACATATTAACCAAACGATTACGATAAATTGGATCTGATTTTGCGACTCCACCTCCTGTTTTTTTACGGCGTGACATTGGTTTGAAAAAAGTCCTCCTTAGATTTCACTGTTTCTAAACCATTTTCCTTTTTTTTACTCCTTTTTATACCATTTATTTTTCTTCTGCATTTATTTCTTTCAAATTAGTCAAAAAATTTATTTTGGTTTTTCCGCACCATATTTGGAACGACCTTGTTTGCGATTCTTCACTCCTACAGCATCTAGGGCGCCTCGAATGATATGATATCTAACACCAGGCAAATCTTTAACTCTTCCGCCTCTTACTAAAACTACAGAATGTTCTTGTAAATTGTGGCCAATACCTGGAATATAAGCTGTAACCTCAAATCCAGAGGTTAATCGAACTCTAGCGACTTTACGTAAGGCAGAATTGGGCTTTTTGGGTGTTGTGGTGGCAAAGTCGACGAACGAGTCATCCTATCGTCGCTCTACAGAACCGTATATGGTATTTTCATCCCATACGGCTCCTCGTTCAATCAAAACAAATAAAAAATGAAATTAACTAATAAAATTATAGCTTAATCTTATTTGTTCTTAGCTTTAATGATGCAATTTTAAACGATTGACGGGTTAGTGTAAGCTTATCCATG